TAAAAGACGTAACGTAAATACAGTTATTAAAGGAGATTAAGGAACCTCTTATGAGAAGTGCGGGAGATGTAACGTTATACAACCGACCTATTAAAGGATATTAAGGAACCTCCTACGAGGAGTGAAATCGACCTAGATGTTAAGGAGACCTGGATGTTAGGAGACCTAGATGTTAAGTTGCCCTGGATATTAAGGAACCTCCTACGAGGAGTGCGGGAGACGTAACGTTATGCAATCGACCTATTAAAGGATATTAAGGAACCTCTTATGAGGCTTTACATCTTGTAACGGAGTGAAATCGACCTAGATGTTAAGTCGACCTGGATGTTAGGAGACCTAGATGTTAAGGAGACCTGGATGTTAGGAGACCTCTTAAAGGATGTTAGGAGACCTCTTAAAAGATGTTAAGTTGCGCTGGATGTTATAGGGACTCGCTTGCCTCCGGTGGCCCTGGTTCGCTCCCTTTTGTCTAAAGCCTCGCTACCTTTCAGGTAGCCGGAATAGTTTGGTAGGGTAGGACCCCGCCACGCCCTTGCGCCCGTGCAATCGACCTCTTAAGGAGACCTAGATGTTAAGGAGACCTCTTAAAGGACTATCTCGACCGCTAGGGAGCCCTTGCGCCTATAGTTTAAGCAGCTTCGCACCTCCGGACCTCCTCGCTAGCGTTAGGTCGACCTCTTATCGACCGTTACTCTTGATCGACCTCGTTGACCTCTTAAAGCTTCATGCCCCGACCGAAGAAGAAATGCAACTTTATCGGACCAACAGTCTATCCCTCGCGATTGCACTTCCCAAAACCCTTTCATTCTCATTCCTCCGTTTTACTTTCTCCCTTTCATTCCAATCTTTAAATTCTCTGCTTCGCCGCTTCCTTTAAAGCTGTTTAAACCGGTTAATTTCCTTTATGAGTTCTGAGATTTCTTCTTCCTTGATTCTTTGAGATTAATTCTTCGCTCCGCGTCCGCGTCTAGCTTCTTCTTTAGTAAGGGAAACAGCGCGTTAAGCTCCCTTTAGGGCTCACGTTACGTAGCGCCGCTTGGACTGGGCTCCCCCTATATCCATGGTTGAGCGGCTTAGCACCTTTACTTTAATCAACTGAAATATTCGTCAACGGCTCTACTTCTTAGAATGCTTTTCTCTTTTCAAATGCATCTAATTCTTCTTTCTTTTCACTTCTCCAAAAGTGTGCTTGTGTTTCATAAAGTTTGTTCCAGAAGAAAGGAAAAAAAGGAGTTTATGTGAGTTTTTTATATTTCTTCGTTATTAATGAAGTTGATGTAGTAGACGAAGTGGAAGGAGACGCAGTGGAAGGAGACGAAACTAGGAAACACGTAGTAGGGAACGAGGTCGGCTGCCTGCTCCGCTGGGGGTGTTGTACGGAAGGGACCTAGAACCGTCGAGATGCAATAGCTAGTTCTGATATTTCTTCGTATGCTGTGCTGGAACTCCTTAACTTTCTTTCGTTTTATACAAAAAAAGTTTTAAAAAAGGGATTTGGTTTTGTAAGAAATTCTTTGAGTTTGCATCTACTGTGGGACTAGAAATTCTTTCACTTTGGGACTAAGCTTTAAGAGGTCAACTGCACTCCGTGAATAGTTTGGAAAGAGGAATTTTAAGAGGTCGATTACACTCCGTTACATCTCCCATCTCCTTAAAGAGGTCAAAGTAGTCCTTTAAGAGGTCTCCTTAACATCTAGGTCGACTGCACTCACGTTACGTCTCCCACACGGCGTTACTTAAACATCTGGTGGGGTAGGGTTTGGGTTTGGCGGCAGTCGAGTCCCTATAACATCTAGCGCAACTTAACATCTTTTAAGAGGTCGATTGCACTCCGTTACATCTCCCATCTCCTAACATCCAGGTCTCCTTAACATCTAGGTCGATTTCACTCCTCGTAAGAGGTTCCTTAATATCCTTTAATTGATTGTATAACGTTACATCTCCCGCACTTTCTATAATATGTTCCTTAATCTCCTTTAATAACTGTATTTACGTTACGTCTTTTATCACTCCTCGTAAGAGCTCTCTTTAACATCCTTTAATAGGTCAGTTGTATTCACGTTACGTCTTCCATCAACTGCACTCCGTGTACACTCCGTTCCGTCTCCCACCTCGATCTCGTAAACTCGATCGAGTCACTAAAGTGCCTACGCAGATAAATCTCCATGGGGAAAGAGACGTAACGTAGTGAAGTCGACCTCATAACGAAGGGCCATCGACTGCACTCCGTTTCGAGGGTTTGGCTGCACCTATGGTTCACACGACCACTGGGAGTGGGCGGGCCTACCCCACCGGACTATTCTTGACGAGGCTCGACCGCCAGGGCGAGGAAGGAAAACCAATAAAGGTGAATCTACCAACAGCACTAGTGCTCATTACATGCGGGTTCAATTCCGATTCATGACCACCATGCCCGAGTAGGAAGACGGACGTCCTACTAAAGAATAAGCACCGACGTGAGTAAACATCCTTGGACATCATAGGTTGCCGTTTCACTCGTATATGGGTTCTTTCTCTTTTTGCTATTTGTAATTGGGTTTCAAGGTCTTACTTGAGTTCTAAATTTATTCTTACTATTATATGCTCCTATATACTCTTCTGTCTCAGATCACCGACTTCTGATATGAAGCTTCTATGCTCTCAATGCGACCACGCCCATTGAAAGGAGAAGATAGTTTTGATCATACATAGTATGGATCGTGAGTGCTCGCTCGATTTGGTCCGATACGTGGAAGTTTCTGATCTTTTCTCATTTCAAGACCTTCATTTCTTTTTGGTTTGACTTGCTCCGATTTCAACGATTCCCAGTACGCGTCTACTAGAGAGGATATAGGGTATAGGTTTTGGTGTCCGGTGGTTTTCGAGTCCAAACGGGATCGAGGATCTGTAATCGATCGACTCCACCCACAGCTTCGCAGTTCTTTTATTCTTCATCCGAAGATCTAGATCTGCTTCTCTTTCCTGTTCACTCTCATCTTCGTCTGTTCAATGTATGGGTCATCCCACCTCCCCACCATATGAATAGGACAGAGCTGAGACCCGAATGATATGTCATAGGGTCGAAGACTACTCTCCGAATTGACCCATCTCATGCCAAAGTGTGACTGCTCAATCTTGAGTCACCACATACTCAACGTCTCTGGAATCCCTAAAACGGTCGAGCCAAGAACCCTCGAGTTATTCGTATCTATTCGAACATCGAAAGAATCTACCATATGAAGCCACCCGAACCCACTCTTTAGAAGATGCACGCATGCATGTGTTCCGTCCATAAAGATTCTTAGTGAGAGAAAGAGGAGAAACAAAGGCTCTCTAGAACTCGGAGCTGTTGGTCGCCTGGGGGCAGAAGGTTGGGGTAGGGGTTCGGCCGGGTGGCTGGGTAGGTTATTCACTCTACCGAAGATCGAGACTGACGATCTCCCGCTATCGCTTCTATCAAAAATTGAATAACCCACGAGAAAGAAGAGGAAACCCTAAAAACGACTCCGGACCTGCATACCGGTCCAGCCAGATACCTTGACTCTTCCAAACCCTATTTTCTTTCGTAAGAATCTCGCCCACCCTAATCTGCCTGGTCTTCTCTATGGAAATTACTTGATCATCGTTCGAACGATCATGTGTGTAGACGTTTAGCACGAGCAAGCTGGTAGACCGATTCAATAGTTCCGGGAGCAAGAACATCGGATAAGGGCTTTCCTTCATAGGCTCAGCTGTAAAGGAGAATAAAAAAACCAGAGGAATCTTTGCCTTCAATCGGTCTCCTAACATCCAGGTCTCCTAACATCCAGGTCTCCTTAACATCTTTTAAGAGGTCGATTACACTCCGTTGCATCTCCCATCTCCTAACATCCTTTAAGAGGTCTCCTTAACATCTAGGTCTCATTAACATCTAGGTCGACTCGTTACGTCTCCCGCACTCCGTTACAAGATGTAAAGCCTCATAAGAGGTTCCTTAATATCCGGGTCGATTACACTCCGTTACATCTCCCATCTCATTAACATCTTTTAAGAGGTCTCCTAACATCCAGGTCGACTTAACATCTTTTAAGAGGTCGATTACACTCCGTTGCATCTCCCATCTCCTAACATCCAGGTCGACTTAACATCTTTTAAGAGGTCGATTACACTCCGTTGCATCTCCCATCTCCTAACATCCTTTAAGAGGTCTCCTTAACATCTAGGTCGATTTCACTCCGTTACATCTCCCGCACTTCTCATAAGAGGTTCCTTAATATCCTTAAAGAGGTCTCATTAACATCTAGGTCGACTCTACTCCCGTTACGTCTCCCACATAACGTTACGTCTCCCGCACTCCGTTACAAGATATTAAAGCCTCATAAGAGGTTCCTTAATATCCTTAAAGAGGTCTCATTAACATCTTTTAAGAGGTCTCCTAACATCCTTTAAGAGGTCGACTTCACTCCTCATAAGAGGTTCCTTAATATCCGGGTCGATTACACTCCGTTACATCTCCCATCTCATTAACATCTAGGTCTCCTAACATCCCGGTCTCCTTAACATCTAGGTCTCCTAACATCCAGGACGACTTCACTTTCTATAATAGGTTCCTTAATATCCTTTAATTAACTGTATTTACGTTACGTCTTTTATCACTCCTCGTAAGAGGTTCCTTAATATCCTTTGATCGATTGTATAACGTTACATCTCCCGCACTTCTCATAAGAGGTTCCTTAATATCTAATGGATCAACAGCATTTACGTTACGTCTTTTATCATTACATTACTTAAACTTCTGGTGGGGTAGGAGATTTATCTACTCGACCGATAGGAAAGAGACGTAACGTGAGTGCGGGAGATGCAACGGAGTGAAATCGACCTAGATGTTAAGGAGACCTGGATGTTACGAGGATCGCCGCTCGAGTCCCCGTAACATCCTGCGCAACTTAACATCTAGGAAGACTTCACTCCTCGTAAGAGCTCTCTTTAACTTCCTTTAATAGGTCAATTTATTCACGTTACGTCTTCCATCAACTGCACTCCGTGTACACTCCGTTCCGTCTCCCGCCTCGATCGCATAAATGCGCTCGAGTAGATAAATCTCCTACGCCGATAAATCTCCTCGTGCTAACGCACGAGCAGATAAATCTCCACATAACGTTACGTCTCCCGCACTCCGTTGCATCTCCCATCTCCTAACATCCCGGTCTCCTTAACATCTTTTAAGAGGTCGATTACACTCCGTTGCATCTCCCATCTCCTAACATCCAGGACGACTTCACTTTCTATAATAGGTTCCTTAATCTCCTTTAATAGGTTAAATTTACGTTACGTCTTTTATCACTGCCTCATAAGAGGTTCCTTAATATCCTTTAATAGGTCTCATTAACATCTAGGTCTCCTAACATCCCGGACGACTTCACTTCTCATAAGAGGTTCCTTAATATCTAATGGATCAACAGCATTTACGTTACGTCTTTTATCATTACATTACGTCTCCCACATAACGTTACGTCTCCCGCACTCCTCGTAGGAGCTCTCTTTAACTTCCTTTAATAGCTCGATTGTATAACGTTACATCTCCCGCACTTTCTATAATATGTTCCTTAATATCCTTTAATAGGTTAAATTTACGTTACGTCTTTTATCACTCCTCGTAAGAGCTCTATTTAACTAGTATAGCTCAACTGCATTACGTCTCCCACATAACGTTACGTCTCCCGCACTCCTCGTAGGAGCTCTCTTTAACTTCCGGGTCGATTACACTCCGTTACATCTCCCATCGATTGTATTTACATCTCCCGCACTTCTCATAAGAGGTTCCTTAATATCTAATAGATCAACTGCATTTACGTTACGTCTTTTATCACTCCTCGTAAGAGCTCTCTTTAACATCCGGGTCAACTTAACATCTTTTAAGAGGTCGATTACACTCCGTTGCATCTCCCATCTCCTAACATCCAGGTCTCCTTAACATCTAGGTCTCCTAACATCCTTTAAGAGGTCGACTTCACTCCTCATAAGAGGTTCCTTAATATCCTTAAAGAGGTCTCATTAACATCTAGGTCTCCTAACATCCCGGTCTCCTTAACATCTAGGTCGATTTCACTCCGTTACATCTCCCGCACTTCTCATAAGAGGTTCCTTAATATCTAATGGATCAACAGCATTTACGTTACGTCTTTTATCATTACATTACGTCTCCCACATAACGTTACGTCTCCCGCACTCCTCGTAGGAGGTTCCTTAATATCCGGGTCGATTACACTCCGTTACATCTCCCATCGATTGTATAACGTTACATCTCCCGCACTTTCTATAATATGTTCCTTAATATCCTTTAATAGGTTAAATTTACGTTACGTCTTTTATCACTCCTCGTAAGAGGTTTCCTTAATATCTACTAGGTCAACTGCATTCACGTTACATCTCCCGCACTCACGTTACGTCTCTTTCGGTGGAGTTGCTTCTATAAAGCACCTCGACCTATCGGTCTAAAACGGGTAGCAGTCGTCAAGACTCGCCAGGAGAAATGGGTATGGCCTTTTAAGAACCTGGAAGTCGAGTTCGTACCGGGCATTTCCACCATATCTCACCCGAAAAGCTCGCTCTTCTAGCAACGAATCCTAGGAGCCGATCCCTACAAAACTCCCGTTGAGAAACTTAACCATAGGAGAACCTGACATCTTGCCCCTGAGTCGCCCACCGAAGAAGCATTTACTGGGGCATAAATCATTTTTGGGGGAGATTCCGGCATTTTCATGTCAAGTATATGTTCCGGGAACAGGTAGTCATCCCGGTGCGCGCTCGTATATCAGAGTGACATAGTTCGAAAGGAGGATCTCATCCCCCCGTCTGCATACCTTACTCCTCTAGGGGGAGCACCCCTCTCCTCTGGAGATTTACATTTTATAGTCCTCTGAGAACAACTACCGCCTAGAAATCGATCCTAAAGCTATAGGGAAAAAGCCAAAGGTTCCTTGGTGTCTCTACTCCGTGAAATCAGACTTCTGAATAGTTTGATTCTCCAAAAATGGTTTAATGCTTTATCATCAAAGTGAATAAGAAAATAGGACCATGAAGTCATCCAATGAAGCGCATCCGCTCCCAAAAGAACTTCCATTTAGGTCGACTCCGCTCACTCATATTTCCGCTGAGACAGGATCCAGTGACAAAACTACTACCATGAACTAGTTGAGATGGAGTGAGCTTGTAATCTAGCCCGAAGAAAGCCTTAGGAAAATTGGGTTGACTGAACATTAGAAATCCTGTCATCCACTTCTACTTCTACATCTGCTCGACCAAATTTACTCGACCGATAGATCAGTAACATATTACCCATTGGGAAGAAGAAATCCAAAGAGGAAGTGAAAGCGAGAACCCCCTTCTGAGAAATCGTGAAAGGTAGTTCTCCCCGGTTCGTAGATCTGCTCTACCACAGGAAACCACGAATGCGGGAAATTTATGAATAACCCGATTTTAATCTATCTCATCCATTTCTTCTTCCACCCGCCGATAGGGTCAAGGAGTTCTACGCGTGTGGTGGCTGGTCTGATGGCGACGCTGTTCTGAGGTTCACGTCGCTCACCGGGGGGATTCTTATCCGACTATCTTCCCCTCGCTTTCTTCCCTGGCCAAAGACATCTATTCTTCCTGAAGGGAGCGGGGGGAGAAGTTATGAATAGGTATAGCTGTAGGGGTCTTTCTTCTTTAATATGAAGCGTCTGGTTCCTCCACTTCCCAGTCCACTCTCGGGTCTGTGGGGAGGGGATATAGGTTCCGATCGGTAAGAGAAGGCCCTCTCATTCTTGTGGCGGGGGGGGGGGGGGTAGGCCTTCCCATACTCTTCAGCTTCCGGCTAGCGCAGCACTTGACTGAGACTCTCTAGTAGAGCTTCTTTCTCGATATGCAGACAGAAGAACCATACGATTCTAAATCTCTTTCAAATCTAGTTGATTGCTATTTTTTTAGTTGATTGATATTTCTCTAGTTGATTGATATTTCATAGAATCCTATATTCTTTGAAGGTCGGAGCCGGTCATACTTCTTCCCCGCCAGCCTATGAGAAATGGGGGTGGAATGGGAACGCCTGAAGCCCTAGTCCAAGACCAGAACATTTACTTCCTCTCAATAAAATCCGAGAAATCCCCTTCCTCTTAGAATTCAAATGAATCCTCCTCCTTGAAGCTTCATTCCGGATCAAGACTCACATACACGTAAATCTCATCGCACATACTATCAGAGGCTGCAGCATCACGCCTATAGAGTGTAGTCGAGTTAGCCAGACCCAATCATCTTAGCATCCGCAGTAGTAGAGTCGATGCAGACCTCTTAACACATCAAACCTTCCTCCAGGCCCAGCGAACGAGTGATGCACCCATGCAGCCGGTACCACACTTCAAGGTTACAGCTATAGCATCCCATAACAACCAAGGGGGTCTCAATTCTATCATCCCAATCCTAGAAAGGCGGGTGATCGTCTTTCAGCCTAATTTGAATTTATTAAAAGGTAGAAGCCCAATAGTGAGAACTGCAATGCTCTACCAAGAGAGGTGATCCCCACCTTATAATCCGTTAGCTTCTTCATAATCAGATCTGGCAAGTCTTCTAGAGGTGATGGGTACCCTTCCAGACGTGGTCAGAATAGTCTCATCATCCTGCAGGTATATATCAGATGTTTTTCAACGGAAGGCCTCTCAGCTCCATGATAACAAAAAGTCATCAGCAAAGCGGTTGGGATGAAATCTGCCATATCAACCACCAAGTTCTAGAAATAAGAAAGGGGAGAGAACCTGCCTCAATCCCTTCAGGGAAGAAACCAAGACACAACATCGAGAAGCATCAACCAGCCACTAAATACATCAGGGAACTGCAAAGCGCATGCCTTCAACACCCAATCAACAGAATCATAAATGCCTCCAGCGGAATCCCACTGAAACAAATCCTTATGTGGATCCGCACAAAGCCTCTATAGGACCTTGAGAGAAGAGAGATAATTGTAGTATAGGTCTAAACAGGTGAATCAGGTTAGGTACGAGAGTAATGAGAGTTGTGTTAATCAAAAGCATGAACAAAGAAGTCCAGAAGACCTCCACTCCCAAGCATCTTTGAAGAATGGAGAACCCTGGTGATTTATCACCAAGACCAAATCCATCAGCGGCATACAAAGATCAGCGACGTAAGAACCCGCGGAGGATTTTAGATGAAGAACCAAAAACTGTTGCTTACCTCAGCAGGAAATGAGTATGGAGATCGGGTTCTGATCTCATTAATGCAGAATTAGGCTAACCTGTGTGCTTTTTGAGAAAAGCAAGGTTCGACTTTCTATTTTGCTGCATGCTCATAAGAAAATAGCGTGCTATCTTATCTGATTGATAACAACTCATGATCTAGCGGACCTGGATCACTACCTTATCCAGAGTTCCGACCGACATAGGTCCGACTCCCCACTTTCGTTTTGGATCCACATCGATTGGAGAAAAAAAGAAAATCCAACGAGTAGAGAGGTTTCAATATGGCCATGGAGGGGTGCCCTAGCTTGCTCCCATGAGAACAAAAAATCCTTCGGGAAGCAGGCGCGGTGGATGGAGAAGTTGGAATTCTATAGAAAAACAGCTTTCCATTGTGCAAGCAAGATTAGTTGGATTAGCCCAGTTTTCCGTGGATTCTATATTTACATATGCGGCTTTCCTGATTGCCTCTACGTCGGGCAAATTGGGTTCATTTTTGTGTTCTATCCGCGAGAATCTCATTAAATTTCTTTCGATGGAGAAGGGAGCCCCCCCCCCCCCCTTGACTTAGCAGAGAAAAGTGAATAAGGCGAAGTGAACTCTACCTTCTTCTTCGTGTAGGGATCGACCAGTCCTGTAGCTTAGGTAAGTTCTCGACATGATCACCTTTTATTTGTAGGCAAGTCTGGGTGTAGGGAGAGTTGTCTTCCAGCAGTAGGGACGACCAGACAGAAGTAGTTATGCCTTTCATGTCGAAGTTCTCTTTCATAGGGAGTTTAGAAGCGGGTATCAGAGACGGTCGAGTTCCTCCATGTCGAAGTTCCTCGTAGGGAAGTTCTCTTTCATAGGGAGTTTAGAAGCGGGTACCAGACTTTTGACTTCTAAAGAGTTCCTTCATGTCTCTTCTTCTCCTCGTAGGTCGATCATGCCGAATCGTAGGGAAGTCCCTTAGAGGATCGAACTCAAACCACTTGTCTTATAGGGTCGATCTTCGTAGTGTAGATTTCTTCCAGTGGGGTCATGTCTACCTTTGATGTTAGGGTCGGGTGAGAGATCAGGGTGGAGCTATATGGAGGTGAGATGCTTCTTAGGGTAGTTAGGTTTTAGGGCTTCATAAATCATATACCCCCAAAATAAACGAAGGAGGAGGAGGGGTGAAGAAATTGGGTTGGTGGCGGCTTCTATCTACGACATTCCCATGCTGCTAGATGAAGTGAACAATATAATCCGTGTCGGTATGTCGCGGTCCAGAGGAGATTTATCTACTCGATCGTAAGATCGAGGAAAGAGACGTAACGTGAGTGCGGGAGATGTAACGTTATGTGGGAGACGTAATGTAATGATAAAAGACGTAACGTAAATGCTGTTGATCCATTAGATATTAAGGAACCTCTTATGAGAAGTGCGGGAGATGTAACGGAGTGAAATCGACCTAGATGTTAAGGAGACCGGGATGTTAGGAGACCTAGATGTTAATGAGATGGGAGATGTAACGGAGTGCGGGAGACGTAACGTGAATGAGGAGATTTATCTACTCGATCGTAAGATCGAGGTGGGAGACGGAACGGAGTGTACACGGAGTGCAGTTGACCCCGGATGTTATAGGGACTCGACCGTAAGGGAGCCCTTGCGCCCGTGCGGGAGACGTAACGTGAATGCAGTTGACCTAGTAGATATTAAGGAAACCTCTTACGAGGAGTGTAGTTGACCTAGATGTTAATGAGACCCAGATGTTAAGTTGACCTAGTAGATATTAAGGAAACCTCTTACGAGGAGTGAAGTTGACCTAGATGTTAAAGAGACCCGGATGTTAAAGAGACCTCTTACGAGGAGTGCGGGAGATGTAACGTTATGTGGAGATTTATCTGCGTAGTTAGTCACTCGACCGAGTTTACGAGGTCGAGGACCTGACGGGACTCGACCGCTAGGGGAAAGAGACGTAACGTAAGTGCGGGAGATGTAACGGAGTGAAATCGACCTAGATGTTAAGGAGACCCGGATGTTACTGAACCACCAGACTATTGTTTAAGTAACGTAATGAAGTCGACCTAGATGTTAATGAGACCTCTTTAAGTTAAAGAGACCTCTTACGAGGAGTGAAGTCGACCTCTTAAAGGATGTTAGGAGACCTAGATGTTAAGGAGACCTAGATGTTAAGTTGACCTAGATATTAAGGTTAAAGAGACCTAGATGTTATAGGAACCTGGATGTTAGGAGACCTCTTTAAGGATGTTACGGGGATTGGAGTGCGAGCGATAGGGAAGATGCAATCTACTCGACCGATGGTGGATTTAGAGACCGTCCCCAGGGATCCTTCGCTCTCCCTTGGAGAGTGGGTTGGAGGATCACATTGCTTGCACAACTCCATTACCCAGCCGGGTAGCTGACATATCTGGAACTCGGACGCATCGTATGGAGACAAGTAAGTTCTTCCTGGTCTGCACGATTGAAGCTGCAGGACCTAGATCTGATTGAACTACTTTGATTCAAAAGTAGTCATGTGCGAGACCTTTATAATCTGAATCAAAAAAAGGGAATTGCGACTCTTCTGCATCTGCAGCCTCTTCTGTGCTGCTCTCTCTACCACAGCGCCTTCTCTCTTGAGATCCACTAAGGAACTGGGGCCTGGGACGCGACCTTTCGGGCCTAATCACAGCTCTGACCTTGTCTCATTGATCCGAAATTCTTTCTTCTTCTCGTCGGAAGATTGAACTCAAAATCTCCTTCTTGTCCCCTCGGAAATAGCTCCTTCCTCTTCGGCACGCCGCTTCCTTTCTGTCCCATATTTTATTGAAGCTTTTATTGTTTCCGCTCTTCGTTTTTCTGAAAGACTAGTCAGAATTCTTCTTTGAAGGTCAGCGAGGGGAAGATCTCGATCAGCTAAATTGAGTGGAGCCTACCTCCTCATATCAAGGAGAAAGAAAGCATGGGGAAATGAGAGAGCTAAGCCATGTTCTTCAGGCGCAAGGGCTCCCTAGCGGTCTTCCGGCGCAAGGGATCGGTCGAGTCGCTTCAGGGAGAGTTTGGTGGGGTAGGCTTAAGAGATCGAAGTAGTCCTTTAAGAGGTCGACTGCACGACGTTACGTCTACCATGGGGAAAGAGACGCAACGGAGTGCGGGAGACGTAACGTAAATGCAGTTAACCTATACTAGTTAAAGAGACCTCTTACGAGGAGTGAAGTTGACCTAGATGTTAAGGAGACCTGGCTATTAAGGAGATTTATCTAATAGTACTCGACCCTATTGGGTCGAGGACCTGGAAAGGTTCGGGGTAGGCGCAAGGGCTCCCTTTGGTCGAGTTGCTCCGTGGAGATTTATCTGCGTAGGCACTTTAGTGACTCGATCGAGTTTACGAGATCTCCCTTAACATCCAGGTCTCCTTAACATCTAGGTCTCCTAACATCCAGGTCTCCTTAACATCTAGGTCTCATTAACATCTAGGTCGACTCGTTACGTCTCCCGCACTCCGTTACAAGATGTAAAGCCTCATAAGAGGTTCCTTAATATCCGGGTCGATTACACTCCGTTACATCTCCCATCTCATTAACATCTTTTAAGAGGTCTCCTAACATCCTTTAAGAGGTCTCCTTAACATCTAGGTCTCATTAACATCTTTTAAGAGGTCGATTACACGGGCGCAAGGGCTCCCGTATGGTCGAGTCCCTATAACATCCTGCGCAACTTAACATCTTTTAAGAGGTCTCCTAACATCCTTTAAGAGGTCTCCTAACATCCAGGTCTCCTTAACATCTTTTAAGAGGTCGATTACACTCCGTTGCATCTCCCATCTCCTAACATCCTTTAAGAGGTCTCCTAACATCCAGGTCTCCTTAACATCTAGGTCGATTTCACTCCTCGTAGGAGGTTCCTTAATATCCAGGGCAACTTAACATCTAGGAAGACTTCACTCCTCGTAAGAGCTCTCTTTAACTTCCTTTAATAGCTCAATTGTATTCACGTTACGTCTTCCATCGGTTGTATAACGTTACATCTCCCGCACTTTCTATAATGGGTTCCTTAATCTCCTTTAATAGGTTAAATTTACGTTACGTCTTTTATCACTCCTCATAAGAGGTTCCTTAATATCCGGGTCGATTACACTCCGTTACATCTCCCATCTCATTAACATCTAGGTCTCCTTAACATCTTTTAAGAGGTCGATTACACTCCGTTGCATCTCCCATCTCCTAACATCCTTTAAGAGGTCTCCTAACATCCAGGTCTCCTTAACATCTAGGTCGATTTCACTCCTCGTAGGAGGTTCCTTAATATCCAGGGCAACTTAACATCTAGGAAGACTTCACTCCTCGTAAGAGCTCTCTTTCCTTTAATAGCTCAATTATATTCACGTTACGTCTTCCATCGGTTGTATAACGTTACATCTCCCGCACTTTCTATAATAGGTTCCTTAATCTCCTTTAATAGGTAAAATTTACGTTACGTCTTTTATCACTTCTCATAAGAGGTTCCTTAATATCCTTAAAGAGCTCGATTGCATAACGTTACGTCTCCCGCACTCCGTTACAAGATGTAAAGCCTCGTAAGAGCTCTATTTAACTAGTATAGCTCAACTGCATTTACGTTACTTAAAGTAGTCTGGTGGGGCAGGGGTTGGGTTTGGCAACGGTCGAGGGTAGGCGCAAGGGCTCCCTTCGGTCGAGTCCCTATAACATCTAGCGCAACTTAACATCTTTTAAGAGGTCGATTGCACTCCGTTACATCTCCCATCTCCTAACATCCAGGTCTCCTTAACATCTAGGTCGATTTCACTCCTCGTAGGAGGTTCCTTAATATCCAGGGCAACTTAACATCTAGGAAGACTTCACTCCTCGTAAGAGCTCTCTTTCCTTTAATAGCTCAATTATATTCACGTTACGTCTTCCATCGGTTGTATAACGTTACATCTCCCGCACTTCTCATAAGAGGTTCCTTAATCTCCTTTAATAGGTTAAATTTACGTTACGTCTTTTATCACTCCTCGTAAGAGCTCTCTTTAACATCCTTTAATAGGTCAGTTGTATTCACGTTACGTCTTCCATCAACTGCACTCCGTGTACACTCCGTTCCGTCTCCCACCTCGATCTTACGATCGAGCAGATAAATCTCCACATAACGTTACGTCTCCCGCACTCCTCATAGGAGCTCTCTTTAACTTCCTTTAATAGCTCGATTGTATAACGTTACATCTCCCGCACTTCTCATAAGAGGTTCCTTAATATCTAATGGATCAACAGCATTTACGTTACGTCTTTTATCATTACATTACTTAAACTTCTGGTGGGGTAGGAGATTTATCTACTCGACCGATAGGAAAGAGACGTAACGTGAGTGCGGGAGATGCAACGGAGTGAAATCGACCTAGATGTTAAGGAGACCTGGATGTTACGAGGATCGCCGCTCGAGTCCCCGTAACATCCTGCGCAACTTAACATCTAGGAAGACTTCACTCCTCGTAAGAGCTCTCTTTAACTTCCTTTAATAGGTCAATTTATTCACGTTACGTCTTCCATCAACTGCACTCCGTGTACACTCCGTTCCGTCTCCCGCCTCGATCGCATAAATGCGCTCGAGTAGATAAATCTCCTACGCCGATAAATCTCCTCGTGCTGGCGCACGAGCAGATAAATCTCCACATAACGTTACGTCTCCCGCACTCCTCGTAGGAGGTTCCTTAATATCCTTTAATAGGTTAAATTTACGTTACGTCTTTTATCACTGCCTCGTAAGAGGTCTTTTTAACATCTATCTAGGTCAACTGCATTTACGTTACGTCTTTTATCACTCACGTTACGTCTCTTTCCGGAGGCTGCTACCTGAAAGGTAGCGATAGACAAAAACCGCTAGGTAGCGAACCCTAAGGCTTCGGGGTAGGCGCAAGGGCTCCCTATCGGTCGAGTTGCTCCGCACCTTTTATGAGGTCTCCTTTAAGAGGTCTCCTAACATCCAGGTCGACTTCACTCACGTTACGTCTCTTACCATTACGTTACTTAAACTCCCTCTTCGCTTACGCTCGAGTCCCGTCAGGTCCTCGTGCTAACGCACGAGCAGATAAATCTCCACACTCCCGTTCCGTCTCCCGCACTCCGTTACATCTCCCATCTCCTTAGCATCTAGGTCGACTTCACTCCTCGTAAGAGGTTTCCTTAATATCTACTAGGTCAACCACATTTACGTTACGTCTTTTATCACTGCCTCGTAAGAGGTCTCTTTAACATCCTTTAAGAGGTCTCATTAACATCTAGGTCGACTTCATTACGTTACTTAAACAGTAGTCTGGTGGGGCAGGAGATTTATCTACTCGACCGCTAGGAAAGAGACGTAACGTGAGTGAAGTCGACCTGGATGTTACGGGACTCGACCGTACCCTTGGGCCTACGTTTAAGTAACGTGAGTGTGGAGATTTATCTGCTCGTGCGTTAGCACGAGGACCTGACGGGACTCGACCGTAAGGGAGCCCTTGCGCCCGTGCAATCGACCTCTTAAGGAGACCTAGATGTTAAGGAGACCTCTTAAAGGACTACTTTAAGTAACGTCGTGCAGTCGACCTCTTAAAGGACTATGTCGACCTAAAAAAGGGAGCTGACTTGATCCGCATCTCCTCAAAAAGCGATACTCTTTAACTGACCTTTGGTTTGGGTAGGCATCGCATTGTAGGTTTTTGAAAGCTAGATTCTCGTATTCTATAAGACTACCATCAGAAAGGAGAGTCATCTTCGCTAGCCGCTGGGTTTGGGGAAGGAAAGGTCGAGAGAGAGTGGGAACTGTATGTTAGATGTCTCGATCGGCGACTGGTCTCTTCATCCCTCGGAAGGGGAATCGACCTCCCAGACCAACCTCCGAGGTCCTGAGCTGAGACTTTTCCCGGGCGATCTCACGCTCCTATAAAATTTGCAGGCACTGAAACTACGAGGTTCAAGGATTCAGACGAGGCAATAGAGTTCTCTTGCAGCCTGGAATTTCACGTGCGCGTATCACTTTGTATCGCGAGGAAGAAAGCTGTTCTCGCCCCGATTAGGACTGTGCTATCCTTTGGGGCTTCCTGATCCCAAGTATGTTGGGTTCGTTACAGAACGACGACCTGATATTCTCCGCCTCGCTCACCTTTTCTTTTTCTGGTACGGGACAGCTGATCGTGGATTATTCCTTCAGTGCCCCGTGGGTACTGTGCTGCGGTTGTCCAGATGCGTTCCACCACTGTCTTCCTCTCTGTTTCGGTGTCTCGCTCATGATCTATTGTTGCTCCTATTCTCACCGCCCCAGGTTCTATATGTAGGTGTGCTAAGGCCGTTATAAAATTCCCACAAGGGAGCCGGGTGGGATGATGGTCAACCCAGGCTCCTAGACTTAGTCACACGACCCGCTGTGTTACCCTTCGATTCTTCATATTACGCCAACGAGCAGCGATTCTGATTCGGTGGGAAGAGGACGGGTAGGCAGGAGCCGGAGCAAGGACGGAGAGATCGGTCCTTCTTTGTTCATTACATGCCCGAAGCGGCAGATGACGGTCAGGACAGCGGGCGAAGTTCCCCCGGAGAGCCCTTCATAGAATCTATCTTGTTCGAATTCAGAGTTCGTTCGGGAGTCGGATTTGACTTCCGTAAGCGAGTGGGAAGAGGGAGAATCTTTCTTTCTAAGAAATGCATGCGCCAGCCGGGATCTACATTGATTACCTATATCTTCAATTCATGAATCATTTGTTTTCTTAGCATTTTCCAATAATATGCAGGTTGGAGGGTTTCACTTCCGAGCAAGGGAAGAAGAGGAAAATGACCCCTCTTGAACTAGATTCCGACAACTATAGGAACTTCACCCTAGCTTCGCAGAGATCCGGAGGGACCGCCCATTTCTGATGACTCCAGGAGCTCTGACTTATTAAGATCAAGCCGATCAAGCACATTCTCTAAATAGGCAAAACTCCCGTCTTAGAGAAGCGAGGAACTGAGAGGGGAAAGATGATCACTGACTTTCTCCGTATATGCCGAAAGACAGATTCTGAATCCAAGATGCTTACTCTTGCTAGGCACTGCGTAATAGGAAGGAGAAAGATCTGAAGATTATGGCTCAATATAAGGGCGATTCATTGATCACTCGCATTTTCCGAATATATGTCACCAAATATCAGAATTGTATCAAAGCGATCATCTTCGATAGCCAATGATAGATCTGAATTCGTAGGCTTCGTTCCGCAAGACGGGGGACTGATTTGGGAATCAATCATCTCTCTCTACGCTCTACTTTCCGCAGGACTGGGACGGTCGCTATTAATACAGGGATGAATGATGCGCTATGGCAGCTATGGAGCTTTCTTTGGGACTGATTTGGGAATCAATCGTAGAGAGCTTTCTATATGAAACGTGGGCCGGGGGAGTCAGTCACCGGGGCTCGACTCACTTTAGACAAAGTTACAAAAAACTAAGTAGGAGCTGTCGCTATACGTCAGGTGGAACCTCCTATATTCTTCTTCATATGACTACCCCCGCTACCGCCTTTCTTGATCAGAAGCAGGGATTAACCTATCTACTAAGAAAGACTCAAAAACTACAGAATTGTTTAGCCTCAAGAACTTCTACGATAAAAGGCTCCGGCCGCTGGGCAAGACCCCGCCCGAGAGAGATGTCAGTCTCCTCGTTGAGAGGAAATGCTTATCTAGTCTCTTATCCGCCCCCCTAGATTGGAATAAACCACAAAAGGAACCATTAAAAGAAAGCTCCCGCCTATTAGTTTTGAGTAAGACCCCTACCCTATCCGGCGAGATATAAATAAACTCCCCTACCAGATGTGAGTGGGAGTGATTGTTATAGAATCCAATCGACCGGTGCCCCGATCCCACCATTCGAGTTCGTATGAGCCCTTGCAACTCTACTCTTGACCGATATGGTTCAGAGGCTCTAACCCTCTCTTCACTCTGACACCTGGCTCCACACTCCAAAGGGAACTTCCTTCATTCTCCTTTCATTCTTTCTCAACTAGAGGGCACGCCCATCAAATGATGGAGGACAAGACCCCAGAAGGGCCCCCCGACCAGTGCTTTCTACTTATCCTTCTTCCAGGAGAGAATATGAAGAGAGATGCTTAGGGAAACTTCTATTCATCCCACCCACCCACTGAAAGCAAGTGAGTGAGTCTCGGGCGAGAGGCAGGAACGGATAGGAGGAAATATATGGGGAGCAGTCGACCTCTTAAAGTAAGTAACGTTGGCGATGAACCCCCAGCTACCTACCCACAAAACTATCGAAAGAAAATAGGATTCTTGTGTGGACTTTGTGATCAAGCAAGACCTCTGATATGAAGAAGAAAGCTAGGGCATACGAGTGCAACCTTCTACCGCCTCGTTCTGAGATCCTCCGCCCCAAGCCCATACGAGAATGATCGGTTTCCCAGTGAGCGAGCTGGACGAAGCGAAAACGATCAGAACAAGGAGATTTCCTTTTCTCCGTACTCAAGAGTAGGTCCCAAGAGGAATATGTATCAGCATCAAACCATAATCAGGGTTTTCGAAAGAGCTTCGCCGACTAGACCGGACGAACCAGTCATGTATCTCCGTGATCCAGCAGTCGTAGGCAGCAGCAGCGGGCCTTTCCACTTCTCCGGATCCCAATAAACCCTCCCGGGGCCTACCAGAACACTCTGGGGAACGCCTTCGGTCTCTGATGAAGGGTATTTATATGGTGGAGTGTCTGAAGCGGAGACACCACTATATAATTACGAGAAAAAGAAAGGCCGTCCTCTCCAGAATCATTGGGAGACCCGAACGGAAACATTATCTTGGGACCTGAGGAATATGAAATAGAAAGGAATTATGAACCAGTGCTCCCTAGTCAGACCGTCCAGTATGATCCGCTGTTTCGAAATCCTCTCTGCGGGAGTCGCCCCTTCGAGTCCAAATCAACTCCCCCCTGAGCCTTGTATCCGGACTCGTCGACTTCGTCTCCACGATCGCTGCCTACTCCTTTGATCTTGACGGTTCAGTCATTCCTCTGAGTGAATTTCTTTTATGCTTCGTGGGTTAGAGTAAGTGGGTGTCGATCGCTTTTGAATCCAATATGGGGATTTATCCAAAACCGCAAGGAGAATTTAATATAAATTAGGTCGACTCCACGGGTAGGAGATTTCAGAAGAAAGATATCCTTGGGTTGGCCTTGATATTCCATTGTTCAAATATGGGGGAAGAAATTTTTTGGTTAGCTCCAGAGGATAAGACCTAGAGGTTTGAATTGAACGAGAAGCATGGGGGGATAGAAGGCGCAACACTTAGCATAGGGTTAGATTCGAGCCGCACCCGCGAGTTGGGCTTTCGATAGCGGGATAGAACACCCAGAGCGTTGGAAGAGAGTTTGGAAGCATTGACTCGTTACAACTGAGTCGATCGTGAAGAAATTTTGGGGAACGTCGCTCCAATACGGATTAACAGGACCGAAGCATAAAAAGAGGTATTTCTCGGAAACCCTTTACAACAGATATCTTTTTACCGAGAGAACTCGCTGTTTTTAGGCTAGAGAGCTGCTTTTTAATCGAAACTACTTAATCGACCTCTACCACTTGCTCCGGGAGGATAGGATGAATGCCAGGCATCCGCAGAAATAGAAAAAGAAGGAGAACGATAGTTGAGACGGAAAAGAGGCGGTCAAGGAAGAGTGAAGACCAAGAACCGATTCACTTCCTATGGTCGTAGCCGTCATTACAGTAGTCTGGTTTAATTTTCTCACTAAGGCCCCTGACGGTCTTCAAATAGTCTTCAATTAGATCGACTGCACTCCTCTAAGAGGTCGACTTCACTCCTCGTAAGAGGTCTCTTTAACATCCTTTAAGAGGTCGATTCCACAACTAAGATAGTCTGGTGGTTCAGTAACATCCAGGTCTCCTAAACATCTAGGTCGACTGCACTCCTCGTAAGAGGTCTCTTTAACATCCTTTAATAGATCAATTGCATTCACGTTACGTCTCCCGCACTTCTCGTAAGAGGTCTTTTTAACATCTATCTAGGTTAACTGCATTTACGTTACGTCTTTTATCACTCACGTTACGTCTCTTTCCGATCCCCTGGATCGAGGGAATGTATTCGCACGACCAAAGGGAGTGGTCCGGGAGCGTAATTACGATCGAGCAGATAAATCTCCATCAACTGCATTCACGTTACATCTCCCGCATTCACGTTACGTCTCTTTCTTTCGCACGAGCAGATAAATCTCCACCGTCCCTTCTCACTCGACCAGGAAAGAAACAAAGACCTGTCTACTTCTCCTACTACAACTAGAGGTGATCGATGACTCTACTCTCCCAAGCTACGCCTTGGTTTTATCCCATGGTTGAGTTCACGCATCAGTGAGAATCGAGGCAGACCTGAATTCATACCCAATCCGGTGCAGCCAGCCGCATTCTTAAGTCAGCCTTGCATCTCGTCCCAAGTCCATCCAGACAAAGATGTCAGCCTAGCATCTCGTTCCACGAAAAGCAAGTCGGCGTAGCAGCCAGCAGCAGCCATCAATTTCTAAGACTCGATCGGTCGTCGATAGTTTGGGAAAGAGACGTAACGTGAGTGATAAAAGACGTAACGTAAATGAAGTTGACCTAGATAGATGTTAAAAAGACCTCTTACGAGAAGTGCGGGAGACGTAACGTGAATGCAATTGATCTATTAAAGGATGTTAAAGAGACCTCTTACGAGGAGTGCAGTCGACCTAGATGTTTAGGAGACCTGGATGTTACGGGGTGGGAGACGTAACGGAGTTCAAGGAACGGAGTGCAGTTGACCTCGGATGTTATAGGGACTCGACTGTTAAGGAGCCCTTGCGCCCGTGCGGGAGACGTAACGTGAATGAGGGCTCCGCGCCTCGTGCGTAAGCACGAGGACCTGACGGGACTCGACTAAAAGGAGCCCTTGCGCCCGTGAAATCGACCCAGATGTTAAGTTGACCTAGATTTTAAAGGATGTTAAAAAGACCTCTTACGAGGAGTGAAGTCGTCCTGGATGTTAGGAAACCTGGATGTTACTGACCCGCCAAACTACGACGTAACGTGAGTGAAGTCGAGCTGGATGTTAAGGGAGTGCTTTCGCACGAGCAGATAAATCAGTAGTCCTTTAAGAGGTCGACTGCACAACGTTACGTCTCTTTCCCCACCAGACTATCTTGACCTCTTAAGGAGACCCCTTAAAGGACTACTTTGACCTCTTAAAGTCGACCTCTTAAGGAGACCTAGATGTTAAGGAGACCTCTTAAAGAACGATTCGGAGGGCAGTTGACCTCTTACAGATAAAGTCGACCTCTTAAAAACAAAGGACTACCTCGACCTCTTAAAAGAGACCTGGCTGTTAAGGCCTCCATTCGTTCATGTCTTCGTCTTGAGCTGGTTAGGTGAATGGTTCCGGTATAAGGGGGTCAAAAGACAAAGGGGTATAGGCTTTCTTTCTCACGGGGCAGTTTTAGGGAGCTAGATGTTTCCTTCCTCTTCTTATAGGTGCTCTTGGTTCCTACTCGACTGTAGATGGGTGATTCGAGATGGGAAGATGATCCAGTAGATGCGGATCGCCCAAACATAGTGGATTCTTCGTTACCTTGAACTTACTCTCGAGCAAGCTCTTTGAAAGTTTATTTTTCTGAGGCGCTTCTTTAGGCTTCGAGCAAGAGAATCCTTGCTCCTGCACATTTTCTTATTAAGGTGCTCCTTTTGATTTCTTTATTTACCTCGGGGTAAGAGAGTGCTTACGCTTGAAATGCCCCTATCAACATATCTACCGACCCAAAGATCGCATCTTACACATAGCCGGAGCCAAGAGCCTTCCGGTCTAGAGAGAAGATTTTTGATAATTCAACTCCTGTTGTTTTATCTAAGAAATGCATAAGAAAGAATAATATAGGATTCTGATCCAGCCGCTGTCCCGCTTGGGTGGGCTTTCATAGAACTCGCTTCGACAATTAGATTTTCTACTCTACAGGAACTACTTCTTCATCATCCGAAGTCCACCCGGGGATAGTCGTATGGGTGAGACCGATAGGAGATTTATCAACCAACTAGGTCGACTGCATTCCATTACTTAAACGTCCTACCCTACCAAACTACTCCTGCTACCTGAAAGGTAGCAGCTAAAGGAGATTTATCTAATCGACCAGCAGGGAAAGAGACGTAACGTGAGTGATAAAAGACGTAACGTAAATGCGAGGAAGACGTAACGTGAATAAATTGATGGAAGACGTAACGTGAATAAATTGACCTATATTAGATATTAAGGAACCTATTATGAGAAGTGAAGTCGACCTAGATGTTAAGTTGACCTGGGTATTAATGTTAAAGAGACCTCTTACGAGGAGTGAAGTCTTCCTAGATGTTAAGTTGACCTGGGTATTAATGTTAAAAAGACCTCTTACGAGGAGTGAAGTCGACCTAGATGTTAAGTTGACCTGGGTATTAATGTTAAAAAGACCTCTTATGAGAAGTGCGGGAGACGTAACGTGAATGCAATTGATCTATTAAAGGATGTTAAAGAGACCTCTTACGAGCCTACCCCACTATCTCGACCTAGATGTTTAGGAGACCCGGATGTTAGGAAACCTCTTTAAGGATGTTAAGGTACGTTACTTAAAGGCTCTCACCGGGGGATCGAGCAGATAAATCTCCATCTCCTAACATCTTTGATGTGAAGGGAAAAGATCTTACGATCGAGCAGATAAATCTCCCCGGTCGGCCATTTTCCGGGGGGAAGGAATGGGTGGAGGAACATAGAAGCGCTGAAAGAGAATCTCCTACCTGCAAGCCCGCGTTGTAGCCGGACGCGGTTCTCGGGAGCCAGACACTACTGCTCCTGACTCGGCTTCCGGCGAGAGCGGAAGGCGACTGCTCCGCACCTCTTCCACCGGGGCTTTCCTATTCTAAAGTGATACCCCCCCTTAGGGTATCCATTTCAGGCTCTAACCCAATCGATCAACCGGGGTAGGTTGGTTCTGCTATCCTCCCCCGGGGACTCCAACCATTTTCCATATCTTCCCCTTTTTTCTCTCCGTCGATATACGTTCAGATACACTAATTGTAACCCGCTTGACTTTCCCGCTCTTCCAGAAAGTGGCCTCCTGCGAAAGCCGGTGGAAGAAAGGGGATATGGAGGAAAGCTTCGACATCTCTTATAATTGCTTATATTTATATATAGTTGATTCTCTTCGGATCTTATTGGAACTTCTTGGTGAGCAGAAAAATCTCGATTCAAAAGGGTAGGATCTTTTTCCTCTTTCTTAGAGAGCACGACTCCACCGAAACTATTCATGAATCTATGAGTCTACGAGATCTTCTCGGATATGGGATTGTAGTTCAATTGGATAGAGCACCGCCCTGTCAAGGCGGGTTCGAGTCCCGTCATTCCCGACTTCTCAGGAATTCCAAGCAACTCAACCGAAGGAGATGAAGTCGACTCGAGCCGAACCCTACCCCAGCCATACCCAACCATTTATCCGCATAAATAGTTTGGTAGGTTCGGTAACAGAAATTTAACATGCAAACTTAAATTCAGCAGTATTTTGCTACTAAGAGGTCAACTTTAAGAGGTCTCCTAACATCCAGGTCTCCTTAACATCTAGGTCTCCTAACATCCAGGACGACTTCACTTTCTATAATAGGTTCCTTAATATCCTTTAATAGGTTAAATTTACGTTACGTCTTTTATCACTCCTCGTAAGAGGTTCCTTTAACATCTAGGTCAACTGTATTCACGTTACATCTCCCGCACCCCTCTTAACAGGTCTTTTTAACATCATAGTATAGGTCAATTGTATTCACGTTACGTCTTCCATCAATTTATTCACGTTACATCTCCCATCAACTTCATTTACGTTACGTCTTTTATCACTCACGTTACGTCTCTTTCCTCGTGCTATCGCACGAGCAGATAAATCTCCATCAACTGCACTCCGTGTACACTCCGTTCCGTCTCCCACCTCGACCTCGTAAACTCGGTCGAGTGACTAAAGTCCCTACGCAGATAAATCTCCACATAACGTTACATCTCCCGCACTCCTCGTAAGAGGTCTCTTTAACATCTAGGTCAGGTCTCCTTAGCATCTAGGTCGAGATAGTCCTTTAAGAGGTCGACTGCACTTACGTTACTTAAACTTCTGGTGGGGAAAGAGACGCAACAGAGTGCGGGAGATGTAACGTTGTGTGGGAGACGTAACGTAATGAAGTCGACCTAGATGTTAATGAGACCTAGATGTTAAGGAGACCCGGCTGTTAAGGAGATTTTTCTAATAGTGCGTAGGGACTTTAGTCACTCGACCGAGTTTACGAGGTCGAGGATCGCAAGCTCGAGTCCCGTCAGGTCCTCGATCTAGGAGATCGAGTAGATAAATCTCCTTGGGGTAGGAGATTTATCTGCGTAGTTAGTCACTCGACCGAGTTTACGAGGTCGAGGATCGTAGCTTGAGGTCTATTTAACATCCTTTAATAGGTCAATTGTATTCACGTTACGTCTTCCTCATTTACGTTACGTCTTCCTCATTCACGTTACATCTCCCGCACTCACGTCTCTTTCCCTGCTGGTCGAGGCGCGGAGCCCTTTAGCTGCTACCTGAAAGGTAGCGAGGCTTTAGACAAAACTGACAGGGAGCGAACCAGGGGGCCACCGGAGGATAAATCTCTTGTCGGGAAGTCTTTTTCTTCCTCCCCGGCATGCTTACCAAATGGTTCGATACTCTCATGCACTTCTTTTTTGCTTTGGGACTTGAAATTCTTTTACTTTGGAGGTGGGAGATGACTAGAAATTCTTTTACGAAGGGCCACCACCTGCTGCTATTATTTGTAAGGAAACAGCCCTTTGAACCGCCTAAAGGGGATAATGTACGTAAAGCCCAGCGGACTGGCTATAAAGGGTCCTTCATCGAAGGCTGAGTGGCTTTGCACCTTTAAGAGGTCAACTGCACTCAACAACTAGGTCTCCTTAAGAGGTCTCCTTTAAGAGGTCTCCTAACATCCAGGTCGACTGCACTCCTCGTAAGAGGTCTCTTTAACATCCTTTAAGAGGTCGATTCCACAACGTTACATCTCCCATCTCCTTAACATCTAGGTCTCCTAACATCCTTTAAGAGGTCTCCTAACATCCAGGACGACTTCACTTTCTATAATAGGTTCCTTAATCTCCTTTAATAGGTTAAATTTACGTTACGTCTTTTATCACTGCCTCATAAGAGGTTCCTTAATATCCTTAAAGAGGTCGATTGCATAACGTTACGTCTCCCGCACTCCGTTACATCTCCCGCACTCCGTTGCGTCTCTTTCCCCATGGAGATTTATCTGCTCGATCGTAAGATCTTTTCCCTTAACATCTAGGTCGACTTCACTCACGTTACGTCTCTTTCCCGCCACGCAGGAGTAGTTTGGTAGGGCAGTAACGGTCGACTTCACTCCTCGTAAGAGGTCTCTTTAACATCTTTTAAGAGGTCTCATTAACCTTAAAATCTAGGTCAACTTAACATCCTTTAAGAGGTCTCCTAACATCCAGGTTCCTTCAACATCTAGGTCTCTTTAACATCTAGGTCAACTTCACTCCTCGTAAGAGGTCTCTTTAACATCTTAGTATAGGTCAACTGCATTCACGTTACGTCTCCCGCACTCCGTTACATCTCCCTCACTCACGTTACTTAAAATAGTCTGGTGGGGAATGCCCAACGAGATAGTGGATGCACTCCACTACCTCAGTAACGCGTTCTCGGAAGCCGAACTCCATACCCTTGTTGATATGAATAATCAGAGCCATAACTTGATGAGATCCTCTCAAGCCCAGTTCAACCTTATGGTATGGAATGTCCGAGGAGCGAGTAGCCGCGAGTTTCTTAATACCCGAACTCATTAGACTCTACAACCCTAAAATCTTTGCTCTTGTTGAAACTTGGATCAGTGGTGATCAAGCTGACCGAGTTTGCAACAAAATTGCTTTTGATGGTAAATTGCGTTTTTTGCAAGGCTTCCGGGCTGGCATATGGCTCTTTTGGAAGTCGGAGGAGGTCACCATCAACCCTATTACCCTTCACCCGCAGCATGTCACTGTTGAGATACAAAAGCTGGCTACGCCCCTTGGGTCTTCTCCGCTGTGTACGCTAGCCCAAACCCGGCCATTCGAGAGGAACTCTGGAATTCACTCCGCAACTTCGCTCGTGTCAACAACCGCCCTTGGGTCCTAGCCGGGGACTTTAACGAGACGAGCTCTCTTGAGGAGCGCACGGGAGACTCTAGAGGCATGCTTCGTCGATGTCTCAACTTCAATGACTGGATTGACGAACTTGGATTTATTGAACTCAACTTTACTGGACCTCAGTATACATGGAGCCGGGGCAATGACCCGGCCACTAGAACATGTGCGCGTCTCGATAGAGGGCTTTGCAATGCCCAGTGGAGAGAGATGTTCGAGGAGGCTTCCGTCCGACACCTCGTCGCCAATCACTCGGACCACACTCCCTTGCTCATAAGTCCCTTTGGTTTTGTTCCCATTCCCACATCCAACCGTCCTTTCCGCTTTCAGGCTGCTTGGCTCCTCCACGAGCAATTCCAAGACTTCCTCAATGCCCACTGGCGTGGTTCCCTTGTTTTTGACTGAGGCTCTCCACAAGTTGTCCGGGGAGCTTATGGAACAAAGAAGTCTTTGGCAACCTTTTTCCGCAACAAGAGACGAATCTGGGCTCGACTAGAGGGTGTTCAAGAAAGGCTAGCCTCGGAGCCTAACCCCCATCTTCTCAACCTGGGGCGGCAACTTCGTAAGGATCTCGATGCTATTCTTGATCAAATTTACTTGTTTTGGATGCAAAAGGCACGAGCCGACTACCTCTATGATGGAGATCGCAACACCAAATTCTTTCACACTAGCACCATCATAAGAAGGAAACAAAACCGGATCGAGGTTGCGAAGCACACGAAAGAGATTTATCTGCTCGATCGTAAGATCTCCCTTAACATCCAGGTCGACTTCACTCACGTTACGTCGTAGTTTGGCGGTTCAGTAACATCCAGGTCTCCTAACATCCAGGTTCCTCTAACATCTAGGTCTCTTTAACATCTAGGTCTCCTTAACATCTAGGTCTCCTTAACATCTAGGTCTCCTAACATCCAGGTCTCCTTAACATCTAGGTCTCCTAACATCCTTTAAGAGGTCTCCTTAACATCTAGGTCGATTTCACTCCGTTACAAGATGTAAAGCCTCATAAGAGCTTCCTTAATATCCTTAAAGAGCTCGATTGCATAACGTTACGTCTCCCGCACTCCTCGTAAGAGGTTCCTTAATATCCTTTAATAGGTCGATTGTATAACATCTCCCGCACTTCTCATAAGAGGTTCCTTAATCTCCTTTAATAGGTTAACAGTATTTACGTTACGTCTTTTATCACTCCTCGTAGGAGGTTCTTTAATATCCTTAAAGAGGTCTCATTAACATCTAGGTCGACTTCATTACGTTACGTCTCCCACATAACGTTACATCTCCCGCACTCCTCGTAAGAGGTTTCTTTAACATCTAGGTCAGGTTAACTGCATTCACGTTACGTCTCCCGCACTCCGTTGCATCTCCCGCACTCCTCGTAAGAGGTCTTTTTAACATCTATCTAGGTCTCCTTAGCATCTTTTAAGAGGTCGATTACACAACGTTACATCTCCCATCTCCTAACATCCAGGTCTCCTTAACATCTTTTAAGAGGTCGATTACACTCCGTTGCATCTCCCATCTCCTAACATCCAGGTCTCCTTAACATCTAGGTCTCCTAACATCCAGGTCGACTTAACATCTAGGTCGATTTCACTCCGTTACAAGATGTAAAGCCTCATAAGAGGTTCCTTAATATCCTTAAAGAGGTCTCATTAACATCTAGGTCTCCTAACATCCCGGTCTCCTTAACATCTAGGTCTCCTAACATCCAGGACGACTTCACTTTCTATAATAGGTTCCTTAATATCCTTTAATTAACTGTATTTACGTTACGTCTTTTATCACTCCTCGTAAGAGGTTCCTTAATATCCTTTGATCGATTGTATAACGTTACATCTCCCGCACTTCTCATAAGAGGTTCCTTAATATCTAATGGATCAACAGCATTTACGTTACGTCTTTTATCATTACATTACGTCTCCCACATAACGTTACGTCTCCCGCACTCCTCGTAGGAGGTTCCTTAATATCCGGGTCGATTACACTCCGTTACATCTCCCATCGGTTGTATAACGTTACATCTCCCGCACTTTCTATAATAGGTTCCTTAATATCCTTTAATAGGTTAAATTTACGTTACGTCTTTTATCACTCCTCGTAAGAGGTTCCTTAATATCCGGGTCGATTACACTCCGTTACATCTCCCATCGATTGTATTTACATCTCCCGCACTTCTCATAAGAGGTTCCTTAATATCCTTTAATAGGTTAAATTTACGTTACGTCTTTTATCACTCCTCGTAAGAGGTTTCCTTAATATCCTTTAATAGGTCAATTTATTCACGTTACTTGAACATGGTGGGGTAGGGGTTGGGTAGGGTCGAGTCCCTATAACATCCGAGGTCAACTGCACTCCGTGTACACTCCGTTACTTAAACTTCTGGTGGGGAAAGAGACGCAACGGCAGTGATAAAAGACGTAACGTAAATGCAGTTGATCTATTAGATATTAAGGAACCTCTTACGAGAAGTGCGGGAGATGTAAATACAATCGACCTATATTAGATGTTAAAGAGAACTCTTACGAGGCAGTGATAAAAGACGTAACGTAAATGCAGTTGATCCATTAGATATTAAGGAACCTCTTATGAGAAGTGCGGGAGATGTAAATACAATCGATGGGAGATGTAACGGAGTGTAATCGACCCGGATATTAAGGAACCTCTTACGAGGAGTGATAAAAGACGTAACGTAAATTTAACCTATTAAAGGATATTAAGGAACCTATTATAGAAAGTGCGGGAGATGTAACGTTATACAACCGATGGGAGATGTAACGGAGTGTAATCGACCCGGATATTAAGGAACCTCCTACGAGGAGTGCGGGAGACGTAACGTTATGTGGGAGACGTAATGTAATGATAAAAGACGTAACGTAAATGCTGTTGATCCATTAGATATTAAGGAACCTCTTATGAGAAGTGCGGGAGATGTAACGTTATACAATCGATCAAAGGATATTAAGGAACCTCTTACGAGGAGTGATAAAAGACGTAACGTAAATACAGTTAATTAAAGGATATTAAGGAACCTATTATAGAAAGTGAAGTCGTCCTGGATGTTAGGAGACCTAGATGTTAAGGAGACCGGGATGTTAGGAGACCTAGATGTTAATGAGACCTCTTTAAGGATATTAAGGAACCTCTTATGAGGCTTTACATCTTGTAACGGAGTGAAATCGACCTAGATGTTAAGTCGACCTGGATGTTAGGAGACCTAGATGTTAAGGAGACCTGGATGTTAGGAGATGGGAGATGCAACGGAGTGTAATCGACCTCTTAAAAGATGTTAAGGAGACCGGGATGTTAGGAGATGGGAGATGCAACGGAGTGTAATCGACCTCTTAAAAGATGTTAAGGAGACCTCTTAAAGGATGTTAGGAGACCTAGATGTTAAGGAGACCTGGATGTTACGAGGATCGCAGCTCGAGTCCCTATAACATCCTGCGCAACTTAACATCTAGGAAGACTTCACTCCTCGTAAGAGCTCTCTTTAACTTCCTTTAATAGGTCAATTTATTCACGTTACGTCTTCCATCAACTGCACTCCGTTCTTTGAACTCCGTTACGTCTCCCACCTCGATGTAGGAGATCGAGCAGATAAATCTCCACCACCTCGATCTTACGATCGAGGCGCGGAGCCCTCATTTACGTTACGTCTTTTATCACTCACGTTACGTCTCTTTCCGTGGGGGGCTTCCATCTCCCTCCGATCATAATTGGTCTGGGCTGGACGTTCAAGATCAAGAGTCGTTGGCTTACTCCGTCTTTTTAATTCTACTTCCCTGACGAACATATCATATCTCTTACGATGACTCTGCAAGTGAATGTGTTAGGTAATCTTTCTGGGGATGGGACACCATACTTTTTTTCTGCTCAGGAGTTCCTCTTGGTTGAGCGTATGCTGTCTCGTCTTCTTCTAGCTTTCGATGGTCCTTGTAGTTCTATCAGGATCAAGTCGGTATAAAACGTATTGGTCCTCGGTTTTCCTTTTCGAGGGTGGGCTTATATTCTCTCTTTCTCATTAAATTTGCTTATGGATTGGCTGGTCCTTTCGAGGTTTCAAAAGTTATACACGCCTCATTCTGGTTCACCCTTCTATTATAATATAAGAGAAGTTCTTCTTGGAAGAATAAATGTCTCTGGCTGGGCTGGTATGTGTGTCGCACTTCCTCTTTGGATCTCATCTTCTACATCTTCCTAGTCGATCGAGATCTAATTAAGTGGGTATCTTTTTTATCCGACTAGTGGGAATTCGATTCTTGGGCGTATATAGCTCTCTCATGGGTAAGGATCTTATGTAGGAGCGAATTGAATACAAAGGTGGACCATTTTCTCATACCAACAATTTAGCATTAAATCACTTTCCAAATGATCATTCCAGCTGCGTCAAGGAAGGGCTCGACCGACATCGTTGTTTTCTCATTAAATATCGGAGCATCGATTTAGCGCCTCATATCCTAATCGTAGTTTTCTCTAGTTAGTTTCATCTCCGCCTGGTTCAAGAGTTAATTAAAGGAGTGAACGATTTATGTAGTTATCTATCGATTCAGGTAAACCGTTAATCTCTTGAGTTCACGGGAACTACTGAGAAAGAATCTCGATCGTATATATGAGAATGGAAGGGTAGAGCTTCCGCTGGACCAACGACCAACCAGAGGTAAGCGCCCCCCCTATGGTTCTCCCTCCAAAGCTCATCGCCTTACTCCAGTTCCAATCCACTCACGGTGGATGCGAAGGTGAAGACCGGTGCAGGTACTACTCATGATCAGCAGCTCTCCTCACTCACTCACTTTCTAGGAGCCCTCGAGAAGCTACTGCGTTATTCTCAGGGTGACTGAGACTTCTATCTTTTTCTATTTCATCGGTGGTGAAAAGGCTATCAACCCTTTGTATATTTTGCATTTATCTCATAGTATATATAAGGATCTTCTCCGGTTCGCTTGCTCTCGCCCGCTGGGAGTACGATCCCGTCCAAGGATAGTTCACAAGCCCCGTGGTTGGTAGGGTGGGGTCTTTAGAACCGCAGGGTAGCGCTAGGTCTTTTGGTGGGGAAAGAGACGTAACGTGAGTGATAAAAGACGTAACGTGAATACAATTGATGGGAGATGTAACGGAGTGCGGGAGACGTAACGTGAATGCAGTTAATCTCTTAAGTTAAAGAGAGCTCTTACGAGGAGTGAAGTTGACCTAGATGTTAAAGAGACCCGGATGTTAAAAAGAACTCTTACGAGGAGTGATAAAAGACGTAACGTAAATTTAACCTATTAAATTAAAGAACCTCTTATGAGAAGTGCGGGAGATGCAACGGAGTGCGGGAGACGTAACGTGAATGCAGTTAATCTCTTAAAGGAAAGAGACCTCTTACGAGGAGTGATAAAAGACGTAACGTAAATTTAACCTATTAAAGGATATTAAGGAAGCTCTTATGAGAAGTGCGGGAGATGTAACGGAGTGAAATCGACCTAGATGTTAAGGAGACCTGGATGTTAGGAGACCTAGATGTTAAAGAGATGGGAGATGTAACGGAGTGTAATCGACCTCTTAAAAGATGCTGAAGGATCCTGGATGTTAGGAGACCTCTTTAAGGATGTTAAGTTGACCTGGATGTTAAAGAGAGCTCTTACGAGGAGTGCGGGAGATGTAACGTTATGTGGAGATTTATCTGCTCGTGCGCCAGCACGAGGTGGGAGACGGAACGGAGTGTACACGGAGTGCAGTTGATGGAAGACGTAACGTGAATACAACTGACCTATTAAAGGATGTTAAAGAGAGCTCTTACGAGGAGTGAAGTCTTCCTAGATGTTAAGTTGCGCTAGATGTTATAGGGATGAAATAGCTCGACCGAAGGGAGCCCTTGCGCCTACCCTCGACCGTTGCCAAACCCAACCCCTGCCCCACCAGACTACTTTAAGTAACGTAAATGCAGTTGAGCTATACTAGTTAAATAGAGCTCTTACGAGGAGTGATAAAAGACGTAACGTAAATTTAACCTATTAAAGGATATTAAGGAACATATTATAGAAAGTGCGGGAGATGTAACGTTATACAATCGAGCTATTAAAGGAAGTTAAAGAGAGCTCCTACGAGGAGTGCGGGAGACGTAACGTTATGTGGAGATTTATCTGCTCGATCGTAAGATCGAGGTGGGAGACGGAACGGAGTGTACACGGAGTGCAGTTGACCCCGGATGTTATAGGGACTCGACCGTTGCCAAACCCAACCCCTACCCCACCAGATGTTTAAGTAACGTAAATGCAGTTGAGCTATACTAGTTAAATAGAGCTCTTACGAGGCTTTACATCTTGTAACGGAGTGCGGGAGACGTAACGTTATGCAATCGAGCTCTTTAAGGATATTAAGGAACCTCTTATGAGGCAGTGATAAAAGACGTAACGTAAATTTAACCTATTAAAGGAGATTAAGGAACCTATTATAGAAAGTGCGGGAGATGTAACGTTATACAACCGATGGAAGACGTAACGTGAATATAATTGAGCTATTAAAGGAAAGAGAGCTCTTACGAGGAGTGAAGTCTTCCTAGATGTTAAGTTGCCCTGGATATTAAGGAACCTCCTACGAGGAGTGAAATCGACCTAGATGTTAAGGAGACCTGGATGTTAGGAGACCTCTTAAAGGATGTTAGGAGATGGGAGATGCAACGGAGTGTAATCGACCTCTTAAAAGATGTTAAGGAGACCTAGATGTTAATGAGATGGGAGATGTAACGGAGTGTAATCGACCCGGATATTAAGGAACCTCTTATGAGGAGTGCGGGAGATGCAACGGAGTGTAATCGACCTAGATGTTAGAGGAACCTGGATGTTAGGAGACCTCTTAAACGATGTTAAGGAGACCGGGATGTTAGGAGATGGAGATTTATCTGCGCCCTACCCTACCAAACTACTCCACTCGAGAGCATTTATGCGATCGAGGCGGGAGACGGAACGGAGTGTACACGGAGTGCAGTTGATGGAAGACGTAACGTGAATACAACTGACCTATTAAAGGATGTTAAAGAGAGCTCTTACGAGGAGTGATAAAAGACGTAACGTAAATATAGTTAATTAAAGGATATTAAGGAAGCTCTTATGAGAAGTGCGGGAGATGTAACGTTATACAACCGATGGAAGACGTAACGTGAATATAATTGAGCTATTAAAGGAAAGAGAGCTCTTACGAGGAGTGAAGTCTTCCTAGATGTTAAGTTGCCCTGGATATTAAGGAACCTCCTACGAGGAGTGAAATCGACCTAGATGTTAAGGAGACCTGGATGTTAGGAGATGGGAGATGTAACGGAGTGCAATCGACCTCTTAAAAGATGTTAAGTTGCGCTAGATGTTATAGGGACTCGACCATACGGGAGCCCTTGCGCCCGTGTAATCGACCTCTTAAAAGATGTTAATGAGACCTAGATGTTAAGGAGACCGGGATGTTAGGAGATGGGAGATGTAACGGAGTGCAATCGACCTCTTAAAAGATGTTAATGAGAGCTCTTTAAGGATATTAAGGAACCTCTTATGAGGCTTTACATCTTGTAACGGAGTGCGGGAGACGTAACGAGTCGACCTAGATGTTAATGAGACCTAGATGTTAAGGAGACCTCTTAAAGGATGTTAGGAGATGGGAGATGCAACGGAGTGTAATCGACCTCTTAAAAGATGTTAAGGAGACCTGGATGTTAGGAGACCTGGATGTTAGGAGACCTCTTAAAAGATGTTAAGGAGACCTGGATGTTAAGGGAGATCTCGTAAACTCGATCGAGTCACTAAAGTGCCTACGCAGATAAATCTCCACACTCACGTTACTTAAAGTCTCTTTCCATCTCCCACCATAAATTTGACTCAATGCCCGCGGTGGGGTAGGGCCTGACCGCTGGGTCCTTTAGGTCTCGTGCGATAATTCGCACCTCCGTACCTTCGTCGCTGGGCCGGAAGATGTTCCTAACCTCTCGACCCAACCACCTATGGATCTCCCTCATCTCCCTAAAGATTTTTCCTGCCTCCACCAAAAGTCAAGTTGCCAGCAAGAGTAGGATTGAGGACCCGTGAACTCAAATGATGTTACCCACGGGCTCGAGATCGCATCTGAAACATAGCACTCCACTTGGGAGGCTAGCATCGCGCGAGCATTCCCCGGTTCAAGAGATACCTTCAGATTATCCGGATTTAGCTGAATGCAGTTCCTTTGGGTTGTGGGGATTAAGATTTCAAATTATGAGACTGAGCTTTTCGATGATGATATGAATCACGATTTCACAGTTCCAGTATCAAGTGGAGAGAAGAGAGAGTCGCCCAGAAGGAAGATGGTTATGAGTTGGCGGATGCGCGAGCGGAAAGCAACATAGATGTTAGAGATACCGGGTGGAGTCAGATGAAGTCGTGAAGGTCGAGTTCCGCTTCTCCAGACAAGGTCCCGTAGAGCAGAATAGGATTTCGTCGGAATAAGGCCGACTCTCTCTTACGGTAGTGGATACTATGCGTCGGAGTCGAAAGAGATAGATCGATTCGAACTTCTGGACTTGAGCAAGATCCCGGATCAGAGGACTAGGATTTTCTCGATTCGTGGAAGCAAGGATCTGTAAATCCCCTTAAGGTAAGGCTGTAGCTCCTATATCGGAGGCTGGATCAACGAGGTTGGAATACTCTTCCTCCTGCTAATTTATTCACGGAATTTGTTTTTTTTCCGATCGGTGCATAGGTTGAGTAAGTATCGGAGCAATTTCAGAGTTCCCGATGGGATCTGGTAGGTCCTTTGCTACGACTCGTTTAGCAGTCAAGCGCTCTGAAGTCGATAGATTGAAGAAAGGGGAAGACCGAAACTCGATGTAGAGGGAGTAGGAACTTTCTTTTGCTCCCGTTTACGAGTCCACTCACGGAGACGGTGAGAATGGATGACCTATAAGAGCTTGGAAGTTAGTTCAAGTTCTCTTCCGAGGTACGAAGTTCGGACCGATTCCTAGATTTGTTAGATCCTATCCTAAGTCGACGATTTATAGAAATTGAATCAATTGGGTCTTTTATCATATGAGCTGAGCAGGTTCCATCATCGCTCGCGTCTCTCAGGAGACATTGGTAGGTTCGTAGTCCCACGGAGTGGAAGTGGAAATGGTACCAGCGACTAGCGGTGTAGAAAATGATGGACAATGCTTGATCTCTCCGGATCTGATCTTCTTCCGATTCTAAATTGGATTTTGATCTCTCGGCGGAAAGCTTCTCAAACTGGATTTTTGCTTTGACTAATTAGATCAATAAGATAGAGGCGAATTCACCTTTCTCGGAAACTGCTAGACCTCTGTCACAACACGTTGTTAACACCGACTCTTGCTTCAATCTGAATTTCATCTCTGCCACGCAACTGCGAAAATCTAGTTCCCCCCTTCAGCTTTCTCTTACTTCTCGGTCGTTCACCTTGAAATTCTTCCTTTGTACGTTTCTGAGATCATGTAGGTAGATTTCTCATTCCTTGCTCGATCTTTGATCGAATAGAGCAGCTGCGTCGCCCGGCCTACCCAATGGGGATTTATCCGCTCGATAACACGAGGATTTATCCTCCGGTGGCCTGGTTCGCTCCCTGACAGTCTAAAGCCTCGCTACCTTTCAGGTAGCCGGAGTAGTTTGGTAGGAAAGAGACGTAACGTGCTTTAATATCTTGTAACGGAGTGAAATCGACCTAGATGTTAAGGAGACCTGGATGTTATCCGCCCTACCATACTATTACGATCGAGCAGAAGTAGTTTGGTAGGGTAGGGGAGGAACATCGTTTAAGAGGTCTCCTAACATCCAGGTTCCTCTAACATCTAGGTCTCTTTAACATCTAGGTCTCCTTAACATCTAGGTCTCCTAACATCCAGGACGACTTCACTTCTCATAAGAGGTTCCTTAATCTCCTTTAATAGGTTAACAGTATTTACGTTACGTCTTTTATCACTCCTCGTAGGAGGTTCTTTAATATCCTTAAAGAGGTCGATTGCATTTACATCTCCCGCACTCCTCGTAAGAGGTCTCTTTAACTAGTATAGGTCAACTGCATTCACGTTACGTCTCCCGCACTCCTCGTAAGAGGTCTTTTTAACATCTATCTAGGTCTCCTTAGCATCTAGGTCGAGATAGTGGGGTAGGCTCGTAAGAGGTTTCCTTAATATCTACTAGGTCAACTGCATTTACGTTACTTGAACTACCTCTCCCTTACGGTCGAGTCCCTAAAGGGCCTCATTTACGTTACGTCTTTTATCACTCACGTTACGTCTCTTTCCATCGACTGCACTCCGTTCCGTCTCCCTCGGTAGCAGGATAAAAGTAGTCCGGTAGGGTAGGACCTCACCTATGAAGACCGCTCCCTTGGGCCTTTAGTTTAAGTAACGGAGTCGACCTAGTTGATCCCACGGGGAGGGGGCGGTCTTTAGGTCAAGGGCGCGGCCCACCATCTCAATAGAAAAAGCGTGTAATAAGCGGAAATCAATTGAAAGGAACGAGCATACTATCCCGCAAGCGTCCTTCTTAGGTCAGCGGCTTTGGCCGGCGGTATATTTCATGTATAATTAAATCTCTTTGTCGATAGGTTATCCCATATCAGCCGGCCACGAATGACCATGGAGCCGGAGAAAGAGAAGGCGTGAATGGGAGAGAGCCCATAATTCGGATCGAGGTATATGAAGAATAGGACAAAGCTCAAGAAGGTAGCAAGATGATACTTGCTCGAACTTCGTCGGAGTTTAGCTTCGTCTGAGCAATATCATGAACGTACGAGAGGAACATAAATAGACCTCTATAGCTGCACGAGGAAGAACCTAAGACTAAGAAGTTCTTTCCAGATACATGGCTTACGGCTCAACCAACATTCTTGGAAAACAATCGAGGGTCCGGACCTTGACGACTGCTAGGTAGCGAGGATTTAGCCAAGACCTCCAACTGGGTCTCCTTAACATCTAGGTCTCCTAACATCCAGGTCTCCTAAACATCTAGGTCTCCTAACATCCCGGTCTCCTTAACATCTTTTAAGAGGTCGATTACACTCCGTTGCATCTCCCATCTCCTAACATCCAGGTCGACTTAACATCTAGGTCTCATTAACATCTAGGTCGACTCGTTACGTCTCCCGCACTCCGTTACAAGATGTAAAGCCTCATAAGAGCTTCCTTAATATCCTTAAAGAGCTCTCATTAACATCTTTTAAGAGGTCGATTACACGGGCGCAAGGGCTCCCGTACGGTCGAGTCCCATCAGGTCCTCGATCTAGGAGATCGAGCAGATAAATCTCCATCTCCTAACATCCAGGTCTCCTTAACATCTTTTAAGAGGTCGATTACACGGGCGCAAGGGCTCCCGTATGGTCGAGTCCCATCAGGTCCTCGATCTAGGAGATCGAGCAGATAAATCTCCATCTCCTAACATCCAGGTCTCCTTAACATCTTTTAAGAGGTCGATTACACGGGCGCAAGGGCTCCCGTACGGTCGAGTCCCTATAACATCCGAGGTCAACTGCACTCCGTGTACACTCCGTTCCGTCTCCCGCCTCGATCGCATAAATGCTCTCGAGTGGAGTAGTTTGGTAGGGTAGGATGCAGATAAATCTCCATCTCCTAACATCCTTTAAGAGGTCTCCTTAACATCTAGGTCGATTTCACTCCGTTACATCTCCCGCACTTCTCATAAGAGGTTCCTTAATATCCTTAAAGAGGTCTCATTAACATCTAGGTCGACTCTACTCCCGTTACGTCTCCCACATAACGTTACGTCTCCCGCACTCCGTTACAAGATATTAAAGCCTCATAAGAGGTTCCTTAATATCCTTAAAGAGGTCTCATTAACATCTTTTAAGAGGTCGATTACACGGGCGCAAGGGCTCCCGTATGGTCGAGTCCCTATAACATCCGAGGTCAACTGCACTCCGTGTACACTCCGTTCCGTCTCCCGCCTCGATCGCATAAATGCTCTCGAGTGGAGTAGTTTGGTAGGGTAGGATGCAGATAAATCTCCATCTCCTAACATCCCGGTCTCCTTAACATCTAGGTCGATTTCACTCCGTTACATCTCCCGCACTTCTCATAAGAGGTTCCTTAATATCTAATGGATCAACAGCATTTACGTTACGTCTTTTATCATTACATTACTTAAACTTCTGGTGGGGCAGGAGATTTATCTACTCGACCGATAGGAAAGAGACGTAACGTAAGTGCGGGAGATGCAACGGAGTGAAATCGACCTAGATGTTAAGGAGACCTGGATGTTACGAGGATCGCCGCTCGAGTCCCCGTAACATCCTGCGCAACTTAACATCTAGGAAGACTTCACTCCTCGTAAGAGCTCTCTTTAACTTTCAGGACAACTTAACATCTAGGAAGACTTCACTCCTCGTAAGAGCTCTCTTTAACTTCCTTTAATAGCTCAATTGTATTCACGTTACTTAAACATCTGGTGGGGTAGGAGATTTATCTACTCGACCGATAGGAAAGAGACGTAACGTGAGTGCGGGAGATGCAACGGAGTGCGGGAGACGTAACGTTATGTGGGAGACGTAACGGGAGTAGAGTCGACCTAGATGTTAATGAGACCTCTTTAAGGATATTAAGGAACCTCTTATGAGAAGTGCGGGAGATGTAACGGAGTGAAATCGACCTAGATGTTAAGTCGACCTGGATGTTAGGAGACCTAGATGTTAAGGAGACCTGGATGTTACGAGGATCGCAGCTCGAGTCCCATCAGGTCCTCGATCTAGGAGATCGAGCAGATAAATCTCCATCAATTTATTCACGTTGCGTCTTCCATCAACTGCACTCCGTGTACACTCCGTTCCGTCTCCCGCCTCGATCGCATAAATGCGCTCGAGTAGATAAATCTCCTACGCCGATAAATCTCCTCGTGCTGGCGCACGAGCAGATAAATCTCCACATAACGTTACGTCTCCCGCACTCCTCATAGGAGCTCTCTTTAACTTCCTTTAATAGCTCGATTGTATAACGTTACATCTCCCGCACTTCTCATAAGAGGTTCCTTAATATCTAATGGATCAACAGCATTTACGTTACGTCTTTTATCATTACATTACGTCTCCCACATAACGTTACGTCTCCCGCACTCCTCGTAAGAGGTTCCTTAATATCCGGGTCGATTACACTCCGTTACATCTCCCATCGATTGTATAACGTTACATCTCCCGCACTTCTCATAAGAGGTTCCTTAATATCTAATAGATCAACTGCATTTACGTTACGTCTTTTATCACTGCCTCGTAAGAGGTCTCTTTAACTTCCGGGTCTCTTTAACATCTAGGTCTCCTAACATCCAGGTCTCCTAAACATCTAGGTCTCCTAACATCCCGGTCTCCTTAACATCTAGGTCGATTTCACTCCTCGTAAGAGGTCTCTTTAACATCTAATATAGGTTGATTGTATAACGTTACATCTCCCGCACTTCTCATAAGAGGTTCCTTAATATCTAATGGATCAACTGCATTTACGTTACGTCTTTTATCACTGCCTCGTAAGAGGTCTCTTTAACATCTAATATAGGTCGATTGTATTTACATCTCCCGCACTTCTCATAAGAGGTTCTTTAATTTAATAGGTTAAATTTACGTTACGTCTTTTATCACTCCTCGTAAGAGGTTTCCTTAATATCTACTAGGTCAACTGCATTCACGTTACGTCTCCCGCACTCCGTTACATCTCCCATCAACTGCATTTACGTTACGTCTTTTATCATTACGTTACTTAAACTTCTGGTGGGGTAGGAGATTTATCTGCGTAGGCACTTTAGTCACTCGACCGAGTTTACGAGGTCGAGGATCGCAGCTCGAGTCCCTATAACATCCTGCGCAACTTAACATCTAGGAAGACTTCACTCCTCGTAAGAGCTCTCTTTAACTTCCTTTAATAGGTCAATTTATTCACGTTACGTCTTCCATCAACTGCACTCCGTGTACACTCCGTTCCGTCTCCCGCCTCGATCTCGTAAACTCGATCGAGTCACTAAAGTGCCTACGCAGATAAATCTCCACATAACGTTACATCTCCCGCACTCACGTTACGTCTCTTTCCTCGTGCTTTCGCACGAGCAAATAAATCTCCACCACACTCCGTTCCGTCTCTTTCCTTCGGCCGAGCAGATAAATCTCCTTACGGTCGAGTTATTTCAGGGATAGTTTGGTGGGGTAGGCTTAAGAGATCTCCTTTAAGAGGTCGAGATAGTCCTTTAAGAGGTATCCTTTAAGAGGTCGACTCCATTACGTTACTTAAACATCTGGTGGGGAAAGAGACGCAACGGAGTGCGGGAGACGTAACGTAAATGCAGTTAACCTATACTAGTTAAAGAGACCTCTTACGAGGAGTGAAGTTGACCTAGATGTTAAGGAGACCGGGCTGTTAAGGAGATTTTTCTAATAGTACTCGACCCTATTGGGTCGAGGATCGCAGCCGGAGGGGCAGGCGCAAGGGCTCCCTATGGTCGAGTTGCTCCGTGGAGATTTATCTGCGTAGGCACTTTAGTGACTCGATCGAGTTTACGAGATCGAGGCGGGAGACGGAACGGAGTGTACACGGAGTGCAGTTGATGGAAGACGTAACGTGAATAAATTGACCTATTAAAGGAAGTTAAAGAGAGCTCTTACGAGGAGTGAAGTCTTCCTAGATGTTAAGTTGCGCAGGATGTTATAGGGACTCGAGCTTGCGATCCTCGACCTAGCGGTCGAGTAGATAAATCTCCTGCCCCACCAGACTATTTTAAGTAACGTAAATGCAGTTGATGGAAGACGTAACGTGAATACAATTGATGGGAGATGTAACGGAGTGCGGGAGACGTAACGTGAATGAGGAAGACGTAACGTAAATGCAGTTGATGGAAGACGTAACGTGAATTGACCTATTAAAGGATGTTAAAGAGAACTCTTACGAGGAGTGATAAAAGACGTAACGTAAATTTAACCTATTAAATTAAAGAACCTCTTATGAGAAGTGCGGGAGATGTAAATACAATCGACCTATTCCTATTAAAGGATATTAAGGAACCCCTTACGAGGAGTGCGGGAGACGTAACGTTATGTGGCCCTTTAGGGACTCGACCGTTGCCAAACCCAACCCCTGCCCCACCAGACTACTTTAAGTAACGTAAATGCAGTTGAGCTATACTAGTTAAATAGAGCTCTTACGAGGCTTTACATCTTGTAACGGAGTGAAATCGACCTAGATGTTAAGGAGACCTAGATGTTAATGAGACCTCTTTAAGGATATTAAGGAACCTCTTATGAGGAGTGCGGGAGATGTAACGGAGTGAAATCGACCTAGATGTTAAGTCGACCTGGATGTTAGGAGACCTAGATGTTAAGGAGACCTGGATGTTAGGAGACCTAGATGTTAAGTTGACCTGGATGTTAAAGAGAGCTCTTACGAGGAGTGATAAAAGACGTAACGTAAATTTAACCTATTAAAGGATATTAAGGAACCTATTATAGAAAGTGCGGGAGATGTAACGTTATACAATCGATGGGAGATGTAACGGAGTGTAATCGACCCGGATATTAAGGAACCTCTTACGAGGAGTGCGGGAGACGTAACGTTATGCAATCGACCTCTTTAAGGATATTAAGGAACCTCTTATGAGGAGTGCGGGAGATGCAACGGAGTGTAATCGACCTAGATGTTAGAGGAACCTGGATGTTAGGAGACCTCTTAAACGATGTTAAGGAGACCTGGATGTTAGGAGATGGGAGATGCAACGGAGTGTAATCGACCTCTTAAAAGATGTTAAGGAGACCTGGATGTTAGGAGATGGGAGATGTAACGGAGTGTAATCGACCTCTTAAAAGATGTTAATGAGACCCAGATGTTAAGTTGACCTAGTTCTTAAGGATATTAAGGAAACCTCTTACGAGCCTACCCCACTATCTCGACCTAGATGTTAAAGGATATTAAAGGGACCTCTTACGAGGCAGTGATAAAAGACGTAACTTTAACCTATTAAAGGATATTAAGGAACCTCTTATGAGAAGTGAAGTCGTCCTGGATGTTAGGAGACCTAGATGTTTAGGAGACCTAGATGTTACTGAACCGCCAAACTACGACGTAACGTGAGTGAAGTCGACCTGGATGTTAAGGGAGTGCTAACGCACGAGCAGATAAATCTCCACACTCACGTTACGTCTCCCATGGGGTAGGACGTTACTTAAACGTAGGCCCAAGGGATCGGTCTTCCGGCGCAAGGGTACGGTCGAGTTGCTTCGCACCTTCATGAGGTCGACTGCACAACGTTACGTCTCCCACCACACAACGTTACGTCTCTCACTTACGATCGAGTAGATAAATCTCCACACTCCGTTACGTCTCTTTCCCCACCAGACTATTTTAAGTAACGTTGTGTGGGAGACGTAACGTGCCTTAACATCTTTTAAGAGGTCTCCCTTAAGAGGTCTCCTAACATCCAGGTCGACTTCACTCACGTTACGTCTCTTACCACTACGTTACGTCTCTTTCCCCATGGGAGACGGAACGTTGTGCAGTCGACCTCTTAAAGGACTATGTTGACCTCTTAAGGAGACCTCTTAAAGGACTATTTCGGCCTAGATGTTAGGAGACCTCTTAAAGGACTCTTTCGACCTGGATGTTAGGATTTATCCTCCGGTGGCCCTGGTTCGCTCCCTGACAGTTTTGTCTAAAGCCCCGCTACCTTTCAGGTAGCCGGAGTAGTTTGGTAGGGCCTTAACATCCGGGTCTCCTTAACATCTAGGTCGATTGCACTCCGTTACAAGATATTAAAGCACGTTACGTCTCTTTCCCACCAAACTATCTCGACCGATAGGGAGCCCTTGCGCCTACCCCTCGAGCTGCGATCCCCGTAACACCCAGGTCTCCTTAACATCTAGGTCTCATTAACATCTAGGTCGACTTCATTACGTTACGTCTCCCGCACTCCGTTACAAGATATTAAAGCACGTTACGTCTCTTTCCTATCGGTCGAGTAGATAAATCTCCTGCCCCACCAGACTACTTGGCCATTCAATCTTGTGAACTAATCGATACCGAAATTGGAAAAAGAGAGACGAACGAAGAAAAATAACCAATCGATGAAAGAACATGAAACCATTCTGTTTGAATAGAGGTACGAGAAACGGTTGAGGGCAATGAAGTAGGTGAAGTGGTTAAATTTTGCGAGCTGTTCCAACCACTGCTGGATGTGATTCCAAGAGCCAAACGAGAATGAATACCACACAGAAGAGTCAAGACCAGGCTCCCTAATAGAATGTTTAACCGATCCATTCCGGATTGACCGAATTGGTACAGAAGTTGTAACAGGGGAAAACTACAGAAAACACGACTTATTTGAATAACCCGGTGACCCACCAATTGTAGAAGTAGGATCTTTGGCAAGGAAGAAGCACTTAAATTATACAAATCGAGTGTACCATCTTCTTTCTCATTTCGAAGAAAAGGTGCGGGAGGAAAAGGAAACAACGGAGGGATCCGAATCGGACCTAAATGGAAATGACATGAAAAGTCTTTTTCAAAACCCAGCATTAAGGGCGTTACGACAATATACGAAAGGAATGGAGAAAAACTCGTGATTGGTGTTCCGAAGAAGATCTGTTTATGATATAGTTCAAAAAAGAGTCGTCTCATTTTCTTCTAATTCATTCACTTCAAGGCTGGTTATGAACGCTGCAGCATCTTCAACCAACCTCTACCTCGAAATAGTAGGATCGGGGAGTAGATATTTGCTTCCTCCCCTCTCCCCCAAAAGGAGTTGCTGGCTTCCTCCGGTGGCCTGGTTCGCTCCCTGACTGTCTAAAGCCTCGCTACCTTTCAGGTAGTAGGAGTAGTTTGGTAGGGCGGATAACATCGTTTAAGAGGTCTCCTAACATCCAGGTCTCCTAACATCCAGGTCTCCTTAACATCTAGGTCGACTTCACTCCTCGTAGGAGCTCTCTTTAACTTCCGGGTCTCTTTAACATCTAGGTCAACTTCACTCCTCGTAAGAGGTTTCCTTAATATCCTTAAAAACTAGGTCAACTTAACATCTGGGTCTCATTAACATCTAGGTCAACTACACTCCTCGTAAGAGGTTTCCTTAATATCTACTAGGTCAACTGCATTCACGTTACGTCTCCCGCACGGGCGCAAGGGAGTGGCGGGGTAGGGGCTTTAGCCTGCTACCTTTCGGTCGCGATCCTCGACCTCGTAAACTCGGTCGAGCAGATAAATCTCCTACGTGGATAAATCCCCTTTAGCTGCTACCTGAAAGGTAGCGAGGCTTTAGACAGTCAGGGAGCGAACCAGGGCCACCGGAGGCAAGCGAGTCCCTATAACATCCTGCGCAACTTAACATCTTTTAAGAGGTCGATTACACGGGCGCAAGGGCTCCCGTATGGTCGAGTCCCATCAGGTCCTCGATCTAGGAGATCGAGCAGATAAATCTCCATCTCCTAACATCCAGGTCTCCTTAACATCTTTTAAGAGGTCGATTACACGGGCGCAAGGGCTCCCGTATGGTCGAGTCCCATCAGGTCCTCGATCTAGGAGATCGAGCAGATAAATCTCCATCTCCTAACATCCAGGTCGACTTAACATCTTTTAAGAGGTCGATTACACGGGCGCAAGGGCTCCCGTACGGTCGAGTCCCTATAACATCCGAGGTCAACTGCACTCCGTGTACACTCCGTTCCGTCTCCCGCCTCGATCGCATAAATGCTCTCGAGTGGAGTAGTTTGGTAGGGTAGGATGCAGATAAATCTCCATCTCCTAACATCCTTTAAGAGGTCTCCTTAACATCTAGGTCGATTTCACTCCGTTACATCTCCCGCACTTCTCATAAGAGGTTCCTTAATATCCTTAAAGAGGTCTCATTAACATCTTTTAAGAGGTCGATTGCACTCCGTTACATCTCCCATCTCCTAACATCCCGGTCTCCTTAACATCTTTTAAGAGGTCGATTACACTCCGTTGCATCTCCCATCTCCTAACATCCTTTAAGAGGTCGACTTCACTCCTCATAAGAGGTTCCTTAATATCCTTTAATAGGTCGATTGCATAACGTTACGTCTCCCGCACTCCTCATAGGAGCTCTCTTTAACTTCCTTTAATAGCTCGATTGTATAACGTTACATCTCCCGCACTTCTCATAAGAGGTTCCTTAATATCTAATGGATCAACAGCATTTACGTTACGTCTTTTATCATTACATTACTTAAACATCTGGTGGGGCAGGAGATTTATCTGCTCGACCGCTAGGTCGAGGATCGCAAGCTCGAGTCCCCGTAACATCCTGCGCAACTTAACATCTAGGAAGACTTCACTCCTCGTAAGAGCTCTCTTTAACTTCCTTTAATAGGTCAATTTATTCACGTTACGTCTTCCATCAACTGCACTCCGTGTACACTCCGTTCCGTCTCCCGCCTCGATCGCATAAATGCGCTCGAGTAGATAAATCTCCTACGCCGATTTATCTCCTCGTGCTGGCGCACGAGCAGATAAATCTCCACATAACGTTACGTCTCCCGCACTCCGTTACAAGATGTAAAGCCTCATAAGAGGTTCCTTAATATCCGGGTCGATTACACTCCGTTGCATCTCCCATCTCATTAACATCTTTTAAGAGGTCGATTACACTCCGTTGCATCTCCCATCTCCTAACATCCCGGTCTCCTTAACATCGTTTAAGAGGTCTCCTAACATCCGGGTTCCTCTAACATCTAGGTCGATTACACTCCGTTGCATCTCCCGCACTCCTCATAAGAGGTTCCTTAATATCCGGGTCGATTACACTCCGTTACATCTCCCATCTCATTAACATCTAGGTCTCCTTAACATCTTTTAAGAGGTCGATTACACTCCGTTGCATCTCCCATCTCCTAACATCCAGGACGACTTCACTTTCTATAATAGGTTCCTTAATATCCTTTAATAGGTTAAATTTACGTTACGTCTTTTATCACTCCTCGTAAGAGGTTCCTTAATATCCGGGTCGATTACACTCCGTTACATCTCCCATCTCATTAACATCTAGGTCTCCTTAACATCTAGGTCGATTTCACTCCGTTACATCTCCCGCACTCCTCGTAAGAGCTCTATTTAACTAGTATAGCTCAACTGCATTTACGTTACTTAAACTCCCTCTCCCTAACGGTCGAGTCCCTAAAGGGCCACATAACGTTACGTCTCCCGCACTCCTCGTAAGAGGTTCCTTAATATCCGGGTCGATTACACTCCGTTACATCTCCCATCGATTGTATAACGTTACATCTCCCGCACTTCTCATAAGAGCTTCCTTAATATCCTTTAATAGGTTAAATTTACGTTACGTCTTTTATCACTCCTCATAAGAGGTTTCCTTAATATCTACTAGGTCAACTGTATTTACGTTACTTGAACATGGTGGGGTAGGGGTTGGGTAGGGTACGGTCGAGTCCCTATAACATCTAGCATGAGGTCAACTGCACTCCGTGTACACTCCGTTACGTCTCCCACCTCGATCTTACGATCGAGTAGATAAATCTCCTCATTTACGTTACGTCTTTTATCACTGCCTCGTAAGAGGTCTCTTTAAATATAGGTCGATTGTATTTACATCTCCCGCACTTCTCATAAGAGGTTCTTTAATTTAATAGGTTAAATTTACGTCTTTTATCACTCCTCGTAAGAGGTTTCTTTAACATCTAGGTCAGGTCTCCTTAGCATCTAGGTCGAGATAGTCTGGTGGGGTAGGCTCGTAAGAGGTCTCTTTAACATCCAGGTCAACTTAACATCTAGGTCTCCTAACATCCAGGACGACTTCACTTCTCATAAGAGCTTCCTTAATATCCTTTAATAGGTTAACTGTATTTACGTTACGTCTTTTATCACTCCTCGTAAGAGTTCTCTTTAACATCCTTTAATAGGTCAATTGTATTCACGTTACGTCTTCCTCATTTACGTTACGTCTTCCTCATTCACGTTACGTCTCCCGCACTTCTCATAAGAGGTTCCTTAATATCCTGGTCTCTTTAACATCTAGGTCAACTTAACATCTAGGTCTGCTAACATCGTTAAAGAGGTTTGCGCTACACTCACTCATGGACAACTACTTTAGCTTGTGACTGAGGTAACTGATGAGGAGATAAAGTCTCTCTCTATTGATGACAATAAAACCCTAGGTAGAGTTCAATGCTCCTTAAGAGAACTCATCATTCTTTCTTAAATATGCTCTGAGGAAATTGGGCTTAGGTAAGCTAATGTGGCTGTGGTATCAAAGTCAAGCAACCTAACTCTATTAAAGAGTATAGGCCGATTGCTTGCTTTACTATGATCTACAAGGGGGGAGAAGATGGAAGAATCTCGTCCTCTAGGTAGAGCCCCCGACGAGCCCATTCCAACAAGAACTCGCCCGGTTATATAGGATTTGGGGTCGCGGATGCGGGGTTGGAACCCTTCATTTCATATATAGGATTTGGAGTATACTTTACTTCCTCTGCCCCATCTCTTTGTCCGCGCTTCGTCTTCTGTCTGGTCGAGCCACTACGTTCATCATACTTCATTCGATAGGTCTACATGATCGTCCAGAGGGATTCCCAGAGAAAGGCGGAGGAGAGATTCGGCTGAACGTCGGACATAAGTCCTGAATTCTTTCCTACTGCAGTTCAATAGAAAATCCAATATATAAGGAGAACTCCGACTATTCGTGTGGGGCCGCTGTGAATGAGCGTAGCCGTAGGACTAGGCTAAAAGAGGGGTCGCATCCGAACTATGAAATTTTTGATTCCCTTGGTCTATTCCTCTACCCGAACCAACCAGAAGATTTATGTCCGCGGGTGGGACGCAGGAAAGACCATTGATGGCTGATGAGGATCCCCACCAATGAAGACGGAAGCATTAACGCTCTTTCCAGCCCGACCGAAATTGAACCAAGCTATAATACTGAACTTCTTCGTCCCAATTCAGATGTATAGTGGGAGCGGATTGCCCAGGTGGACAAATCGAGGACTACAAGAGGGACGGAAAACTCGAATTCAGGGCAGAAGTCGTTCCGTATAGTTACTGGACTGGCTGAAGCGTCTATCTCAGAAGTCATGCCTGCTCGGGTAGTCCTTCTGTTAGGGGTCGAGTGACTACTTATCATCGTAAGTGGATCAAAGAGTTTCGGATCCTTACTACGCGCGAACGCCCTTGCGCTTTTCCCAGGAGTTTTTCTCGCTTGATCTACTCACTGATATTCCCGCGCGCTCTTCCCTATTCCTTTCGCCCCCACGCGGAGAAGCCCGGTCCGAGATCAACTTAGGACTTGGAAATGGGTAACATAATTCCTCGATAGGAACTCCGGAGTTAGTGCATGTGATCCGTCAGGGAGAAGAAAACCGATGATCTTGTGGCCTATCTTCATAGGAATCCAGGGTCCAGCCTCCATTTGGTGGGGTAAGTAGTCTTCCCTTAAGAGGTCGACTGCACTCAACAACGAGGTCTCCTTTAAGAGGTCGAAGTAGTCCTTTAAGAGGTCTCCTTAACATCTAGGTCGAGATAGTCTGGTGGGGTAGGCTCGTAAGAGGTCTCTTTAAGAGGTCGACTTCACTCCTCGTAAGAGGTCTCTTTAACGTCCTTTAATAGGTCTCATTAACATCTAGGTCTCCTAACATCCAGGTCGACTTCACTCACGTTACGTCTCTTACCATTACGTTACTTAAACAATAGTCTGGGAAAGAGACGTAACGTAAGTGCGGGAGATGTAACGGAGTGAAATCGACCTAGATGTTAAGGAGACCTGGATGTTACTGACCCGCCAAACTACGACGAAACGGAGTGCGGGAGATGTAACGTTATGTGGAGATTTATCTGCGTAGTTAGTCACTCGACCGAGTTTACGAGGTCGAGGTGGGAGACGGAACGGAGTGTACACGGAGTGCAGTTGATGGAGATTTATCTGCTCGTGCGATAGCACGAGGACCTGACGGGACTCGAGCTGCGATCCTCGTAACACCCAGGTCTCCTTAACATCTAGGTCGATTTCACTCCGTTGCATCTCCCGCACTCACGTTACGTCTCTTTCCTATCGGTCGAGTAGATAAATCTCCTACCCCACCAGACTACTGTTTAAGTAACGTGAATACAATTGACCTATACTAGTTAAAGAGAGCTCTTACGAGGAGTGAAGTCTTCCTAGATGTTAAGTTGCGCTGGATGTTATAGGGACTCTCCCTTAGGGTTCGCTACCTATCGGTTTTTGTCTAAAGCCTCGCTACCTTTCAGGTAGCAGCCTCCGGAAAGAGACGTAACGTGAGTGCGGGAGATGTAACGTTATGCAATCGATGGGAGATGTAACGGAGTGCGGGAGACGTAACGTGAATGCAGTTGACCTAGTAGATATTAAGGAAACCTCTTACGAGGAGTGAAGTTGACCTAGATGTTAAAGAGACCCGGATGTTAAAGAGACCTCTTACGAGGCAGTGATAAAAGACGTAACGTAAATTTAACCTATTAAAGGATATTAAGGAACCTCTTATGAGAAGTGCGGGAGATGTAACGTTATACAATCGATGGAAGACGTAACGTGAATAAATTGATGGCCCTTTAGGGACTCGACCATAACATAAGGGAGAGGAAGTTTAAGTAACGTGAATAAATTGACCTATACTATGATGTTAAAGAGACCTCTACGAGGAGTGAAGTCGACCTAGATGTTAAACGATATTAAGGAACCTCTTATGAGAAGTGCGGGAGATGTAAATACAATCGATGGGAGATGTAACGGAGTGCGGGAGACGTAACGTGAATGAGGGCTCCGCGCCTCGATCGTAAGATCGAGGTGGCCCTTTAGGGACTCGACCGCTAGGGAGAGGGAGTTTAAGTAACAGAGTTCTAAAGAACGGAGTGCAGTTGATGGAAGACGTAACGTGAATAAATTGATGGCCCTTTAGGGACTCGAGCTTTAGCGAGCCTACCCCACCAGACTACTGTTTAAGTAACGTGAATAAATTGACCTATACTAGTTAAAGAGACCTCTTACGAGGAGTGAAGTCTTCCTAGATGTTAAGTTGACCTGGATGTTAAAGAGAGCTCTTACGAGGAGTGATAAAAGACGTAACGTAAATTTAACCTATTAAAGGATATTAAGGAACCTATTATAGAAAGTGAAGTCGTCCTGGATGTTAGGAGATGGGAGATGTAACGGAGTGTAATCGACCTCTTAAAAGATGTTAAGTTGCCCTGGATGTTATAGGGACTCGACCGTAAGGGAGCCCTTGCGCCCGTGAAATCGACCCAGATGTTAAGTTGACCTAGTTTTTAAGGATATTAAGGAAACCTCTTACGAGGAGTGATAAAAGACGTAACGTAAATTTAACCTATTAAATTAAAGAACCTCTTATGAGAAGTGAAGTCGTCCTGGATGTTAGGAGACCTAGATGTTAAAGAGACCCGGAAGTTAAAGAGACCTCCTACGAGGCAGTGATAAAAGACGTAACGTAAATACACCTATTAAAGGATATTAAGGAAGCTCTTATGAGAAGTGCGGGAGATGTAAATACAACCGACCTATATTAGATGTTAAAGAGATCTCTTACGAGGCAGTGATAAAAGACGTAACGTAAATGAGGAAGACGTAACGTAAATACAGTTGATCTATTAGATATTAAGGAAACCTCTTATGAGGAGTGCGGGAGATGTAACGTTATGCAATCGACCTCTTTAAGGATATTAAGGAACCCCTTATGAGGAGTGAAGTCGACCTGGATGTTAGGAGACCTAGATGCTAAGGAGATCCATTAGATATTAAGGAACCTCTTATGAGAAGTGCGGGAGATGTAAATACAATCGAGCTATTAAAGGATATTAAGGAACCTCTTACGAGGAGTGCGGGAGATGTAACGTTATGTGGGAGACGTAACGTAAATGCAGTTGAGCTATACTAGTTAAATAGAGCTCTTACGAGGAGTGATAAAAGACGTAACGTAAATTTAACCTATTAAAGGATATTAAGGAAGCTCTTATGAGAAGTGCGGGAGATGTAACGGAGTGAAATCGACCTAGATGTTAAGGAGACCGGGATGTTAGGAGATGGGAGATGCAACGGAGTGTAATCGACCTCTTAAAAGATGTTAATGAGATGGGAGATGTAACGGAGTGTAATCGACCCGGATATTAAGGAACCTCTTATGAGGCTTTAATATCTTGTAACGGAGTGCGGGAGACGTAACGTTATGTGGAGATTTATCTGCTCGATCGTAAGATCGAGGACCTTGACGGGACTCGACCGTTGCCAAACCCAACCCCTGCCCCACCAGACTACTTTAAGTAACGTAAATGCAGTTGAGCTATACTAGTTAAATAGAGCTCTTACGAGGCTTTACATCTTGTAACGGAGTGAAATCGACCTAGATGTTAAGGAGACCTAGATGTTAATGAGACCTCTTTAAGGATATTAAGGAACCTCTTATGAGAAGTGCGGGAGATGTAACGGAGTGAAATCGACCTAGATGTTAAGGAGACCTCTTAAAGGATGTTAGGAGATGGGAGATGCAACGGAGTGTAATCGACCTCTTAAAAGATGTTAAGGAGACCTGGATGTTAGGAGATGGGAGATGCAACGGAGTGCGGGAGACGTAACGTTATGCAATCGACCAAGGATATTAAGGAACCTCTTATGAGGCTTTAATATCTTGTAACGGAGTGAAATCGACCTAGATGTTAAGTCGACCTGGATGTTAGGAGACCTCTTAAAAGATGTTAAGGAGACCTAGATGTTAAGGAGACCTAGATGTTAAGGAGACCTCTTAAAGAGCCGCATCCCTAAACTTAAATACCATAACTGGAGAGCTTTTCCCCAACCCAAACTTAAAAACTGATGATCTCATATCGTTTAGATTACGGAATAATGAAATTGGGAGTCGTTAGTCGTTAAAAGAGTCGCCCAGAGTATATATATCGTGGGTTAGGGTTTCATATAGTATTAGGAAGAGTGAATTCCCGCTTCCTCTGCAAAAATATATGATGCTGCTTTAGAATAGGAAATTGCCTTGTTTGGAATGGCTGGTATTTCAAGTTATCAAGCAATCAAGTAATCATATAAAAAATGAGCGTAGCGGACTCTACCGATAGGTAGCCCTTGCGCCTACGTTTAAGTAACGGAGTGTACACGGGGTGCAGCTCTTAAAGGTGCGAAGCAACTCAGCCGGCGATAAATGGCCTTTTAAGGCCAGTCCAAAGCTACTTGCATGGGTTATGCCCTTTCACCAGGTTAAGAGGCTTTTTCTTAAAAAAAACACACAAAGGAAGCGGTTTTTCTCCTGCGTCCCCAACTTACATACTGATGACCTTACCTTGTAAATTGCAAAAATGACACGAAATATGAAGGAGAGAGTAACGCTCAGGAACAAGAAGCATCTAATCTCATGAGGATCGAAGCCCGCTCTTAGTAACCTGTAATTGGGGTTGTCTTTCACGTAAGTAATGAATAAATTAAATATCTTAGGTGGTGTTGAACCCCTTTTGGGGATTAATTTTCCTATTGAAAGAAATCCAATGTAAACTCTATAATGGTTCTCTATTCGCGGAAATATCTTTCATCTAAGAGCCTAAAACCTTTATCGGATTTACCTCCATTTTCCTCTATTTACCATACCTTACCCTTATCTTCTATGAAATTGACCATACCAAGTCACCATACTTCGTATAATTTTTACTGGAAAAAGGGGATTTGAGCAAAACCCAGTATTTTGAAAAAACAGGAGTTGAGCAAAGTTGTTTTATTGTTGGGGGGCGGGTTCTTTATCGCCTCGAGTTCGTACACTCTTCTCAAGGCTGGGATCCTACCCTACCAATTAAACTGCGACCAAACGAGAACCAAGACTTTAGGTCGACATAGTTTGGTGGGAAAGAGACGTAACGTGCCTTTATATCACGTTACGTCTCCCGCACTCCGTTACATCTCCCATCGATTGCATGACGTTACATCTCCCATCAACCATATTTACGTTACGTCTTTTATCACTTCTCATAAGAGGTTCCTTAATATCTAATATAGGTCAATTTATTCACGTTACGTCTTCCATCAACTGCATTTACGTTACGTCTTTTATCACTGCCTCGTAAGAGGTCTCTTTAACATCCGGGTCTCTTTAACATCTAGGTCTCCTAACATCCAGGTCTCCTTAACATCTTTTAAGAGGTCGATTACACTCCGTTGCATCTCCCATCTCCTAACATCCAGGTCTCCTTAACATCTTTTAAGAGGTCGATTACACTCCGTTGCATCTCCCATCTCCTAACATCCTTTAAGAGGTCTCCTTAACATCTAGGTCGATTTCACTCCGTTACATCTCCCGCACTTCTCATAAGAGGTTCCTTAATATCCTTAAAGAGGTCTCATTAACATCTAGGTCTCCTTAACATCTAGGTCGATTTCACTCCGTTACAAGATGTAAAGCCTCGTAAGAGCTCTATTTAACTAGTATAGCTCAACTGCATTTACGTTACTTAAAGTAGTCTGGTGGGGCAGGGGTTGGGTTTGGCAACGGTCGAGTCCCGTCAAGGTCCTCGATCTTACGATCGAGCAGATAAATCTCCACATAACGTTACGTCTCCCGCACTCCGTTACAAGATATTAAAGCCTCATAAGAGGTTCCTTAATATCCGGGTCGATTACACTCCGTTACATCTCCCATCTCATTAACATCTTTTAAGAGGTCGATTACACTCCGTTGCATCTCCCATCTCCTAACATCCCGGTCTCCTTAACATCTAGGTCGATTTCACTCCGTTACATCTCCCGCACTTCTCATAAGAGCTTCCTTAATATCCTTTAATAGGTTAAATTTACGTTACGTCTTTTATCACTCCTCGTAAGAGCTCTATTTAACTAGTATAGCTCAACTGCATTTACGTTACGTCTCCCACATAACGTTACATCTCCCGCACTCCTCGTAAGAGGTTCCTTAATATCCTTTAATAGCTCGATTGTATTTACATCTCCCGCACTTCTCATAAGAGGTTCCTTAATATCTAATGGATCTCCTTAGCATCTAGGTCTCCTAACATCCAGGTCGACTTCACTCCTCATAAGAGGTTCCTTAATATCCTTAAAGAGGTCGATTGCATAACGTTACATCTCCCGCACTCCTCATAAGAGGTTTCCTTAATATCTAATAGATCAACTGTATTTACGTTACGTCTTCCTCATTTACGTTACGTCTTTTATCACTGCCTCGTAAGAGATCTCTTTAACATCTAATATAGGTCGGTTGTATTTACATCTCCCGCACTTCTCATAAGAGGTTCCTTAATATCCTTTAATAGGTTAAATTTACGTTACGTCTTTTATCACTCCTCGTAAGAGGTTTCCTTAATATCCTTAAAAACTAGGTCAACTTAACATCTGGGTCGATTTCACAGGCGCAAGGGAGTGGCGGGGTCCTACCCTACCAAACTATTCCGGCTACCTGAAAGGTAGCGAGGCTTCAGACAAAAGGGAGCGAACCAGGGCCACCGGAGGCAAGCGAGTCCCTAAAGGTACTCGTGCTAACGCACGAGGCGCGGAGCCCTCATTCACGTTACGTCTCCCGCACTCCGTTACAAGATATAAAGGCACGTTACGTCTCTTACCATACCCATTCATGAATATCCGGCCGCTTTATACCGGAATCTTGTCCAGCCCCTGTGAGGGAGATAAGATGAAGCAGAAGTCATTCGCCGCATCTACCCATACCATTAACTTCCAGAGGGGAAGAAGAAGTTGTTTTTGGTTAGGTGAGACTTATCCCCTTGAATAGCCCAAGACCGGTTGACTTCCGGAACGATAATATGAATCAGGTGTCTCCGTACCCGTTCTTACGCCATATCATACTTCTGACTTTTTTCTTCTTCAGTTTCCTATAGGTAGCGCTTTCAGAAAGACTGGCTGGTCCTACGTTCTGACTCTCTCGTCCATTTAGAATCCGGATCAAGGTAGAAGTTTCGGTTATTGGTCTGCTCTAGCTCAAAGTGACGTTGGGCAGGAAATCCAGGCCGGTTATTTCCGCGGCGCACGCAGTCTACCTGACGGACTTCACCGGACAAGAACAAACAAGTCATCAAGAATCGGAGTAAGGAGTGAGCGGTCTCGATCAAGCCGAACGGGTCAATATATCACTAGGAAAGAGAGTAATATTCTTCCCCTCTCAAGCATGCACTACGTTCTTCTACTCCTCCGCCTGGTCTTTCTATTCATTCGTTCTGGTAGAGTACACTGGGCTCGGATTCATCTCAGAAGACCAACAAACTCCCCTAGTCAGGGTGGGCTGCCTTGCCAACTAGGTCTCCTTAACATCTAGGTCTCCTTAACATCCTTAAAGAGGTCTCCTAACATCCAGGTTCCTATAACATCTAGGTCTCTTTAACATCTTTTAAGAGGTCGATTACACTCCGTTACATCTCCCATCTCCTAACATCCAGGACGACTTCACTTCTCATAAGAGGTTCTTTAATTTAATAGGTTAACTGTATTTACGTTACGTCTTTTATCACTCCTCGTAAGAGGTCTCTTTAACATAGAGGAATTTTAAGAGGTCAACTGCACTCCGTTCTTTAGAACTCCGTTACTTAAAATAGTCTGGTGGGGCAGGAGATTTATCTGCGTAGGGACTTTAGTCACTCGACCGAGTTTACGAGGTCGAGGATCGTCACTCGAGGGGTAGGCGCAAGGGCTCCCTATCGGTCGAGCTATTTCATCCCTATAACATCCGAGGTCAACTGCACTCCGTTCTTTGAACTCCGTTACTTAAAATAGTCTGGTGGGGCAGGAGATTTATCTACTCGACCGCTAGGAAAGAGACGTAACGTGAGTGCGGGAGATGCAACGGAGTGAAATCGACCTAGATGTTAAGGAGACCTGGATGTTACGGGGATCGCAAGCTCGAGTCCCTATAACATCCAGGGCAACTTAACATCTAGGAAGACTTCACTCCTCGTAAGAGCTCTCTTTAACATCCAGGTCAACTTAACATCTTTTAAGAGGTCGATTACACAACGTTACATCTCCCATCTCCTAACATCCAGGTCTCCTTAACATCTAGGTCTCCTAACATCCCGGACGACTTCACTTCTCATAAGAGCTTCCTTAATATCCTTTAATAGGTTAAATTTACGTTACGTCTTTTATCACTCCTCGTAAGAGGTTCCTTAATATCCTTTAATAGGTCGATTGTATAACGTTACATCTCCCGCACTTCTCATAAGAGGTTCCTTAATATCCTTTAATAGGTTAAATTTACGTTACGTCTTTTATCACTCCTCGTAAGAGGTCTCTTTAACTAGTATAGGTCAATTTATTCACGTTACTTAAACTTCCTCTCCCTTATGGTCGAGTCCCTAAAGGGCCATCAATTGTATTCACGTTACGTCTTCCATCAACTGCACTCCGTGTACACTCCGTTCCGTCTCCCACCTCGATCTCGTAAACTCGATCGAGTCACTAAAGTGCCTACGCAGATAAATCAGTAGTTTGGGAAAGAGACGTAACGTGAGTGATAAAAGACGTAACGTAAATGGAGTTAACCTATTAAATTAAGGAACCTCTTATGAGAAGTGAAGTCGTCCTGGATGTTAGGAGACCTAGATGTTACTGAACCGCCAAACTACGACGTAACGTGAGTGAAGTCGACCTAGATGTTAAGGGAGATCGTAACTACGATCGAGCAGATAAATCTCCACGATTGCATTCACGTTACGTCTCCCGCACTCCGTTACAAGATATAAAGGCACGTTACGTCTCTTACCATTACGTTACTTAAACAAGAGTCTGGTGGGGTAGGAACATCCAGGTCTCCTAACATCCAGGTCGACTTCACTCCTCGTAAGAGGTTTCCTTAATATCTACTAGGTCAACTGCATTTACGTTACGTCTTTTATCACTCACGTTACGTCTCTTTCCGGAGGCTGCTACCTGAAAGGTAGCGATAGACAAAAACCGATAGGTAGCGAACCCGAAGGGAGACTCCCGTCAGGTCCTCGTGCTATCGCACGAGCAGATAAATCTCCACACCCACGTTACTTAAACTTCTGTTGGGGTAGGGGTTGGGTCTGGCGTCAGTCGAGTCCCGTCAGGTCCTCGACCTCGTAAACTCGGTCGAGTGACTAAAGTCCCTACGCAGATAAATCTCCACACAACGTTACGTCTCCCGTGGGGAAAGCCTAGATGTTAAGGCACGTTACTTAAAGGCTCCCACACAACGTTACGTCTCCCATGGGGAAAGAGACGTAACGTGAGTGAAGTCGACCTCTTAAAAGGTAGCGAACCTTAAACCCGAAGGGAGAGTCGCTTCGCACCTTCGGACGAGAAGAAACTAAAAAATTTCAATCATTTGAGCCCATGGTACCTTGCGTCGCCCTTATTGATTCCTCTTATCTCTGAGAAAAGGAGAAAGGGTTTTGCTCCACCCTGATTTCATTCACGTCCATATAGTAGAGCAGATGCAGACGTATCGGATATCTAACATCGTTGCGATGATATAAGATAAGCGTCCATGAGAAAAACCACGGAGACGATCGACTTACGATTCTCACTACCGGTTCAAACTGCTCTTCCTTGACCTTTAAGATCCGCTGGAACAGCTCATAATAAAAATTCATGGGTGCTCGCCCTACCTAAAAAGAAGAATCTTCTCTAAAGGGAAGTCGAATCGTCTTCTATTTCCAAGACTTCGTGAATGGGGACTGAAGCAGGAGATCGAGTAGAATGAGAAGGATCTGAAGTATATGCCTCGACCCCAATGCCACCGGAGGATAAATCGAGTAGATAAATCTCCTGACGGGACTCGACCTTCAAGGGAGAGGGAGGGATGTGTTCAAATGGAATGTTCCAGCCACGGGAAGTTTGGAACATAGCAAGCTGACCCCCCCCCCTTGGGTTCGACGGGTTAATGCACATCAAGGGGAGGGTGGAACTATATCAACTGGAGCAAGCTGGTACTGGAGGAAGGGAGGAGCATTCTCTGAGAAGTTCTAAGTGGGAGGCTCACAGCAATGGCATCTACACAATTGCAGGTGGGCGAATAACAACAAGTTACAGTGAACTTCTTGGGAATAGGCTGTCAATCCCAATATATTAGTTGGTTACTTATTACTTATGCATCAAAGAGTGAAGGAAAGAAAAAGAGATTTGGTGTGCGTTCAGATGACTTATCTCTGTGCTAATGATTCTGAAAATCACTCACATATTTTCCTATAGTACTAAATGCTTGAACGAAACAGTGGCTTCATCTGACAGCTGCCACTAGTGAGATTTTCTGGAGATGGGTAGATAGGAGGTATAAGGGCTCAAAGTTTCAGAGGAGGGTGATTTTTGCTTGCAGCTCTTGCTTATTTCATCTGGAAAGTCAGGAATTCCGCTCGAGTGGATAACAGATTGGGGATGCCTAAACATGTTATTAGCAGCCTAAGAGAAGTTCAATCCTGCGGATTTACAGCTCTGCTTAATGGAAAGTTAACTAGTAACCAATCTAGCTGGTTAGCTCTGCTGATTGTATCGCTTTATAGCTTTGATCATGATAGCTAAGTAGGCATTGGGGAGGCCCTTCCGCGAAGGTAAGCCCTTTAAGAGGTCGACTGCACTCCTTTAAGAGGTCTCCTTAAGAGGTCGAGATAGTCTTTTATTTTAAGAGGTCTCCTTAACATCTAGGTCTCCTTAACATCTAGGTCTCCTAACATCCAGGTCGACTTCACTCACGTTACGTCTCTTACCATTACGTTACTTAAACATCTGGTGGGGAAAGAGACGCAACGGAGTGCGGGGGATGTAACGTTATGTGGAGATTTATCTACTCGATCGTAACTACGATCGAGGTGGGAGACGGAACGGAGTGTACACGGAGTGCAGTTGACCTCGGATGTTATAGGGACTCGAGCTGCGATCCTCGACCTCGTAAACTCGGTCGAGTGACTAACTACGTAGATAAATCTCCTACCCCACCAGATGTTTAAGTAACGTAATGATAAAAGACGTAACGTAAATGCGGTTGACCTAGATGTTAAAAAGACCTCTTACGAGAAGTGAAGTCGACCTGGATGTTAGGAGACCTAGATGTTAATGAGACCTAGATGTTAAGGAGACCTGGATGTTCCTGAACCACCAGACTATTGTTTAAGTAACGTAATGATAAAAGACGTAACGTAAATGCAGTTGATGGGAGATGTAACGTTATACAATCGACCTATTAAAGGATGTTAAAGAGACCTCTTACGAGCCTACCCCACCAGACTATCTCGACCTAGATGTTAAAGGATGTTAAAGAGACCTCTTACGAGAAGTGCGGGAGATGTAACGGAGTGCGGGAGACGTAACGTGAATGCAGTTGACCTATACTAAGATGTTAAAGAGACCTCTTACGAGGAGTGAAGTTGACCTAGATGTTAAAGAGACCTAGATGTTGAAGGAACCTGGATGTTAGGAGACCTCTTAAATGATGTTAATGAGACCTCTTAAAGGATGTTAAAGAGACCTGAGGAGTGATAAAAGACGTAACGTAAATGCAGTTGATGGGAGATGTAACGGAGTGTAATCGACCCGGATATTAAGGAACCGAACCTCTTATGAGAAGTGAAGTCGTCCTGGATGTTAGGAGACCTAGATGTTAAGGAGACCTCATGGTCCGCATAAAACGGTCAACTGCACTCCGTTTTCACTCCGGGCGCAAGGGCTTCGCTAAAGCTCGAGGGGTAGGCGCAAGGGCTCCCTATCGGTCGAGCTATTTCATCCCTATAACATCCGAGGTCAACTCCGTGTACACTCCGGGCGCAAGGGCTTCGCTTACGCTCGAGTCCCTTTTATGAGGTCTCCTTAACATCTAGGTCGATTGCACTCCGTTACATCTCCCACACTCCCGTTCCGTCTCCCACCACCTCGATCTCGTAAACTCGATCGAGTCACTAAAGTGCCTACGCAGATAAATCCGTAGTCTGGGCCTACCCCGCCAAACTACGACGTAACGTGCTTTAATATCTTGTAACGGAGTGAAATCGACCTAGATGTTAAGGAGACCTGGATGTTAAGGGAGTGCTAGCGCACGAGCAGATAAATCTCCTTGGGGTAGGACGTTACTTAAACTCCCTCCTGGCGGTCTTCCGGCGCAAGGGTACAGTCGAGTTGCTTCGCACCGTCAGGTCCTCGATCTCGTAAACTCGATCGAGTCACTAAAGTGCCTACGCAGATAAATCTCCACGTTACTTAAACGGCGCAAGGGCTTCGCTTACGCTCGAGTTATTTCATACCTAGCGGAAGAGAATTCAATGATCTATTTCTATATGCTAATACTGGATCAGCAAATGATACAACTTGAGAAGAAAAGCGTCTCGCTTGAGCTCACTCAACACTAAATTCAATGCTACGGAGCCGAGGTGCAGAAAACAGGACTAGGCCCGCTCTCTTACCGAAGGGATATCTTTATCCATAACTACACTAATATCTAAGATCTCCAGAACTAGAAAGAAATTTCAATAGAAAAACTATAAAAAAATATTGAGAAACCATAAAAGGGGAACCTATCTCCGGACCCGGACGCTGCACTGAATCTCAAGGATGCGCGACCTAGAAGTCGAACCACTGACACTTTGATTCGCTCTAACCAGCGGACACTTTCCAAAAGCGGATAAATAACCTACTCCATAAACGGAGACCTTCTTCATTGCGCTACCCAACCAAACCAAGATTTTCTGCATTCAGGGGCATCTTGAGCCTTTTGTTCAAGGTGCGCAGCAGCTCGACCTTACCCTTGCGCCGGAATTTCGATAGAAATAAGAGGTAGAAGTCCAATTCCAAGGGCTGAAGTAAGATAAGAGAAAAAAAGCTTGCTTGCCTGCTGACCAAAGAAAAATTTATACCCGAGTTGATCAGTAAAGATAATAAACCAATACAGTCAAGTCAATCCGATGCTTCGTAAGAGCTAACGCACGAGCAGATAAATCTCCACACTCCCGTTACGTCTCTTTCTATCGCACGAGCAGATAAATCTCCATGGGGTAGGCCTGCTTCACGTCTTCCGGCCTCTCGAACTCGTATCGGCTTTCTTCCTATTTTCCTTGTCGGTGCCAAACCACATAATCTGATCTAGTACCCCTATTATCAAAATCTAGACCTGTGTGAACGGACTAGATCTCCCTTCGCACTGACTATTGGGACTGAATCACTATGGTTTTGGGGATCGTATTCCCTGCTATGTTACCCAGCGGGCAAGATCCAATGTCCCGAGACGATGACACAAGTCCTACTCTAGTCCATCATGGACGAACCTCTATCCGTACCTTGCTCGACTTATACGCGGGGATTCATTCGTCTTTCACCTCTCTCGCATCGGACATGTTGGACGCCCACGTCCAAAGAAAATAGGAGGTCTTGTTCCTCACGAAGGACGAGGAGCTGTCGGGACCAAGATTTTTCCGGGGCGAGTTTTTTAATTCTGGTTATCGTATCCTGTCATTCGCGGAAGTAGAACTTGAGATCGTCGATCTTCGATAGTGGAACGGTGGGAACTCTTAACCTAAGAACGAGTGAAGAAGAAGTGGGCGACTGAGTTGGGAACTCTTACCAGAGATGAGAAAGTAGCATAGTTTTCGTGAGTCTTCTATCTCAGATCATATGCGTATGCGGGTATCAACTTTTGATCTTCGCTCGGCGCAAGGGCTTATCAACTTGTGGGATCGGTAGTTCCGGGGGGGAATGAATACCCGTGCTGGTAAGTTCAGCCATACGAAAAGGACCCATAAAAGGATTTCCAACTCGAGTGCTCGACCGCCTACCCTCTGTCCCCGTTCTGCTACTTCTTCGGGAAACACCACTGATCCTCTGTCGCTCTGTCTCGATCTGCATCGCCGACGGATCCTTCTCCCGCTTCCTTACCGTAGGAGAGAGTTCTATCGGTCCTCTGGGATTTTGACCCGAATACCCGTGCCACCAGCTCAGCCATACCCGCTTCATTTGAGAACCCATGAAGGACTCCTCAGATGCCATTTCCTCCCAGAAGATCTCTACCGTTCTACTCGGGAAACAAGCGGAACCACTACCCCGATCTTCTGTCGCTCTGTCTCGATCTGCTTCTCGCATATGGATCCTATTCTGCTACCTCGAAAGTGCCTGTCTCTATCTGCTTCTCGCTCGCATACTCAACCTCGCATCCGCTTCTCCCGCTTCCTACTACCGGAGGAGATATTCTTGAGTAGTCTGGTAGGAGAGAGGCCTACCCCAAGGAGATTTATCCGCGTAGGGACTTTAGTCACTCGACCGAGTTTACGAGGTCGAGGCGGGAGACGGAACGGAGTGTACACGGAGTGCAGTTGATGGAAGACGTAACGTGAATAAATTGACCTATTAAAGGAAGTTAAAGAGAGCTCTTACGAGGAGTGAAGTCTTCCTAGATGTTAAGTTGCGCAGGATGTTATAGGGACTCGACCGTACTCCTTCGGGTTCGCTACCTAGCGGTAGCAGGCTAAAGCCCCAACGTTTAAGTAACGTAAATGCAGTTGACCTAGATGTTAATGAGACCTCTTTAAGGATATTAAGGAACCTCTTATGAGGAGTGCGGGAGATGTAACGGAGTGAAATCGACCTAGATGTTAAGTCGACCTGGATGTTAGGAGACCTCTTAAAAGATGTTAATGATACCTCTTTAAGGATATTAAGGAACCTCTTATGAGGCAGTGATAAAAGACGTAACGTAAATTTAACCTATTAAAGGATATTAAGGAAGCTCTTATGAGAAGTGAAGTCGTCCTGGATGTTAGGAGACCTCTTAAAGGATGTTAGGAGACCTAGATGTTAAGGAGACCCGGATGTTACCGAACCTACCAAACTACTCCTGCTACCGAAAGAGACGTAACGTGAGTGAAGTCGACCTCTTAAAAGGTAGTGAACCTGAAGGGAGAGTTGACCTAAAAAAGACTTCTATCGGGGAGGACTCAATCTCGCGGAATACATTCCGGCAAAACTATAAATGGGAACCTATCTCCGGACGCTGCACTTAGCACAACCTCGCTAAGAAGTGGAGTCGAACCACTTACGATTTGCTCTAACGATAACGACTGAACCACTTTCCAAAGAAAGGCGGCAGTCAACTAACCCATAAGCAGAATATATCTTCATTTATGACATTCCGGGGGTCTTCAACCACTTATCTTCTGCAACCACTTCTCCCTTCTATTTCTTCCACTCTTCTGCGACCACTTCAATGTTGTAAAACCTCTTCCTCCTCGATTCTCGCTTTAGCTTCATACCAACTCATACCAACTAGCTGACCTCAGTCTGTCTTGATCCCGATCGTCCGTCCTATCCTTCGATCCTTTCTTGATGGAATTTCTCCCAGCATCGCCTATATAAGTTATGAAACCCCCTAAGGAGCTCTCATGTTAGGCTTAATGTCCTGCTTACGCGATCGAAACCATAATCGACTGCACTCTTTTTAAGAGGAGTCGCCCCAACACGAATCCATCATATTAACGTTACAATCACTTGAATGTAGGCTTTGGTGGGGTAGGTCGGGTCGACTACACAACGTTACTTAAAGTAGTCCTCTGAGAGAATTAAAACATAAATGCTTCTCCGCGAGGCTTTTGTTTGCCTTCGTTTGGCTTCCGGGAATTGTCTGTCTTCTGCGAGAGGTCAGTCCTCAAGTTTTGGAATTCCTCTATGACCAAAGAAATTGAAGTCCAAGTTCAATGCAGCAAGCAGCACCAACATATAAGCTTTCGGAGGGTGTCCCGTTCCTTAGAGTAAATTTCTTCTTATCAGTCTTCCTATGCTCCAATCCGAGAACTTCTCGTCAAGAACTTTTACCCATTCATCGAGTTCCAGCAAGAGTAGCTACGCCTGCAAGTAGTGATTAGGACCGCTGATATCTAACCCGCCGAGATCTAATTGCATAGCCGGTCTCGAGAAGAAAGTCGTCGTCAAGCATTTGATCATGCAGATCATGTCAATGCCTATCCTATTTATTACCCCCACTTTCTTAAAAGGGCTCATCCGATGATCTTGGACCGTGGTAACGGTGAGGTCATACTTACCGATGAAATCAAATAACCTTTACAAGGCGGTCCGTGATGAGACATGTTGGGGAAGGCCGAACCCAATCCCTTGAGTCTCTATCGCTCAGCGCTTACTCTTCCCGTGGCGAGTACCAAGACCCGATTCCTACCATTTGTAGAAAAACGGAACATGCCCCATCTACTATGAAATAACTCGAGACGAAGACCTTCCGGTCTGATGAGGAAGAACGGATAGTAGAAACGACTGTTGCTGAACATCGTCCGAGTATTTCCTTTGGAACGATTCCCCAAAAAGAGCGTAGCGAGCCCAAGGTCCGAAAGAGACGTAACGTGAGTGATAAAAGACGTAACGTAAATGCAGTTGATGGGAGATGTAACGTTGTGGAATCGACCTCTTAAAGGATGTTAAAAAGACCTCTTACGAGGCAGTGATAAAAGACGTAACGTAAATGAGGAAGACGTAACGTGAATACAATTGATGGGAGATGTAACGGAGTGCGGGAGACGTAACGTGAATGCAGTTAATCTCTTAAGTTAAAGAGAGCTCTTACGAGGAGTGAAGTTGACCTAGATGTTAAAGAGACCCGGATGTTAAATAGACCTCTTACGAGGAGTGATAAAAGACGTAACGTAAATACAGGAGACCTATTAAAGGATATTAAGGAACCTCTTATGAGAAGTGCGGGAGATGCAACGGAGTGCGGGAGACGTAACGTGAATGCAGTTAATCTCTTAAAGGAAAGAGACCTCTTACGAGGAGTGATAAAAGACGTAACGTAAATACAGTCAACCTATTAAAGGATATTAAGGAAGCTCTTATGAGAAGTGCGGGAGATGTAACGGAGTGCGGGAGACGTAACGTAATGATAAAAGACGTAACGTAAATGCTGTTGATCCATTAGATATTAAGGAACCTCTTATGAGAAGTGCGGGAGATGTAACGTTATACAATCGAGCTATTAAAGGAAGTTAAAGAGAGCTCCTATGAGGAGTGCGGGAGACGTAACGTTATGCAATCGACCTATTAAAGGATATTAAGGAACCTCTTATGAGGCAGTGATAAAAGACGTAACGTAAATTTAACCTATTAAAGGAGATTAAGGAACCTATTATAGAAAGTGAAGTCGTCCTGGATGTTAGGAGACCTCTTAAAGGATGTTAGGAGACCTAGATGTTAAGGAGACCGGGATGTTAGGAGACCTAGATGTTAATGAGACCTAGATGTTAAGGAGACCGGGATGTTAGGAGATGGGAGATGTAACGGAGTGTAATCGACCTCTTAAAAGATGTTAAAGAGACCTAGATGCTGAAGGATCCTGGATGTTAGGAGACCTCTTTAAGGATGCTAAGGAGACCTATTAAAGGATATTAAGGAACCTCTTATGAGAAGTGAAGTCGTCCTGGATGTTAGGAGACCTGGATGTTACTGACCCACCAGACTACTGATTTATCTACTCGACCGAGGGAGTTTAAGGAACGTTGTGCAGTCGACCTCTTTAAATACCCCACCAAACTATGCAGTCGACCTCATAACGTTGTGCAGTCGACCCAGTTGGAGGTAGTGAGCGTTCTATAAGTCAATTCTTCTAGTACAAAGCACAACATGTATATGATTGGACTCCCGTTGGTCTATGGATCTTGGGCCCGTTCATGTTACATAGTCAGGGTAGTATTGGCGGCGTACCTCCCACCCCTTTTCTTTCTCCCGTGGTGGTCTGACCTAATTATGCGATTATACATACGATCGGGACTCTTCGGTTTCTCTAGTTATCCAAATCGAGAAGAGAGATCATATATCGATCCATGTCAAGGTTGAAATCTTTCTTTCTTGGAAGAGCATTTTTTTTCTTCGTGGAAGCCTAGAATTCAATAGCAATAGAGAGAAGGAATAAGCTTTCTTAGTGGTCTGGTTTGTGGCATGGTATACGACCAGTAGGTAGGGTTTAGGTAGATTGCGGAGGGGGCGAACCCTATCGCCGACCGAGCGGGAATTTAATGGATGGCATAGTAAATAGAATACGGTAGTTGGTTTCCTTTCTCGTTGTTAATGCAACTCTCCCTTTTTCTATCCAGGCTTTTTCAATTGGAAGGGGAGACGTAACGGAGTGTGGACTCCGTGCCTCGATCGTAAGCTCTTTTCCCTTAACATCATTTAAGAGGTCTCCTAACATCCAGGTTCCTATAACATCTAGGTCTCTTTAACATCTAGGTCAACTACACTCCTCGTAAGAGGTTTTCTTTAACATCTAGGTCAACTACACTCCTCGTAATAGGTCTCTTTAACATCCAGGTCAACTTAACATCTAGGAAGACTTCACTCCTCGTAAGAGGTCTCTTTAACATCCAGGTCAACTTAACATCTAGGAAGACTTCACTCCTCGTAAGAGGTCTCTTTAACATCATAGTATAGGTCAATTTATTCACGTTACGTCTTCCATCAATTGTATTCACGTTACTTAAACATCTGGTGGGGTAGGAGATTTATCTGCGTAGGGACTTTAGTCACTCGACCGAGTTTACGAGGTCGAGGATCGCAGTGAGAGTCCCTATAACATCCAGCGCAACTTAACATCTAGGAAGACTTCACTCCTCGTAAGAGCTCTCTTTAACTTCCAGGACAACTTAACATCTAGGTCTCCTTAACATCTAGGTCTCCTAACATCCTTTAAGAGGTCTCCTTAACATCTAGGTCTCATTAACATCTAGGTCGACTCGTTACGTCTCCCGCACTCCGTTACAAGATATTAAAGCCTCATAAGAGGTTCCTTAATATCCGGGTCGATTACACTCCGTTACATCTCCCATCTCATTAACATCTAGGTCGACTCTACTCCCGTTACGTCTCCCACATAACGTTACGTCTCCCGCACTCCGTTACAAGATATTAAAGCCTCGTAAGAGCTTCCTTAATATCCTTTAATAGCTCAATTGTATTCACGTTACTTAAACATCTGGTGGGGTAGGAGATTTATCTACTCGACCGATAGGAAAGAGACGTAACGTGAGTGCGGGAGATGCAACGGAGTGCGGGAGACGTAACGTTATGTGGGAGACGTAACGGGAGTAGAGTCGACCTAGATGTTAATGAGATGGGAGATGTAACGGAGTGTAATCGACCCGGATATTAAGGAACCTCTTATGAGAAGTGCGGGAGATGTAACGGAGTGAAATCGACCTAGATGTTAAGTCGACCTGGATGTTAGGAGACCTAGATGTTAAGGAGACCTGGATGTTACGAGGATCGCAGCTCGAGTCCCATCAGGTCCTCGATCTAGGAGATCGAGCAGATAAATCTCCATCAATTTATTCACGTTACGTCTTCCATCAACTGCACTCCGTGTACACTCCGTTCCGTCTCCCGCCTCGATCGCATAAATTCGATCGAGTGGAGTAGTTTGGTAGGGTAGGACGCAGATAAATCTCCATCGATTGCATTCACGTTACAAGATATTAAAGCACGTTACGTCTCTTTCCTCGTGCGAAAGCACGAGTAGATAAATCTCCACACTCGCTCGACTTCATCTCCTTTGGGTTGGTCCCTTTTTTCGTGGGATGTCGGGAATGACGGGACTCGAACCCGCAGCTTCTACCGGGTGGTGCTCTATCCAGTTGAACTACAATCCCAGCGCTTCTCCCTCTACTTACTTCTAACTTCTATTTACTCGTAATCTCTAAGTGAACATGTAATGTTTTGTGAAACAAGGAAATCAAACGATTCAAAGGATAAAAGAAAAGTACTCTTTCTCTTCCGCTCTCGAGCATCCACGAAATCCTCCTTCTATTCCTCTCCTCCTGTTATTCTGGAATTTTTCCCTTCGTTCTTCCTCCGCCTGCATCAATAATAGCTCCCTGCTACCGCTTCCCGTTCTGCTAAAGATGCCATATTCTTGCTCAAAGAGGTAATACTGAACCAGAGGTCGAGTAAGTCGTAAGGGGAAATGCATCTTGGTCAGACTACTCTAGTCCTGGATTCATATCTCGGAACTCTTATCTGGACCAGCTGCGCCTATCAGCCCAACCCACTTGAGTGGGAAATCGAACGGGTATTGGTTTAGCCAACTCCACTTCAAACGGAATACCCGCTAGGCGAGTCAGGACTCCTTTCCGTCGTGCCTACTATGCCGCCTCCAACTCTCCTGCGGAAACAGTCTTGTGGAAAGGGCACTTGGATCAAAGCACCACCATCATATTCTACGAAAGACAAGGAGGTTTTTTGATAGTTCAGGCACGACCCTCCGTTCAACTCTCTCGATTCGTTTTTCGTTTACTAACATTTTCAGTTCTTTACATTTGTAGACTTATCCAGTTTTGCTCTCCTTTAGCTAAGATTCAGGGGTCGTCTTCAGATTCTCATGTCCCTTAAAGGAGTTCTCGGATCTCCGGGTAGAGTTATACCTGACCAACCATAGGAACTAAATCCTGAAGGTCCCGCGGGAGATATCAAATAATGGAGTATTCTCAGTAAATCATCTCAGATTGGAAGGAAGTTCCGATCGGAAGAAAACTGCTTTCAGAGCTCGTGTTCCTTTGGTATGCTTTTATTCTCGTGCGCGAACGACTAAAAGCGGAAGAAAGCGGAGGTCCGAATAGGTCCCAAGATCTGGTTGTAGTAGCTTCGGTGTCCGGAGATAGAGTCCATGCCGACGGGGCTTAGGAAAATATGCATACGATATCGAGAAATCGTGTTGTAACTTCAAATACGACTTCTCTCTCATCCCCCGGAGCACCCATCTCGACCGGATTTCTTACCCGCTTAGTTTCTCAGATATCATCTTGTCCCGACAACTTGCTCCAGCCCGCTCTCGAAGACCTGGGAGTTTTAAAATCCGATCATCGGTCCGTCCTAGCCAAATTCTGCTTGCTCCAGCGTTCCACTATCCATGTCCATTCAAATTACTAAGGAAGAAATACCTCGGATTCATAGACTTCTCGGAGTTCCCGCTCTCGAGTTAAACAGTAGTCTGGTGGGGTAGGCCCTTCTCAACCTCCAACTTTCTTCTTCCTCCATGTTTCGAGGCTCTTCTTCTTCGGGAAGTTTCTGACAGGATCGATTAAATCAGAAAAATGCTTCTTCTCACTACTCTAATTTATATAGTTTTTAGTATTTGAATTCAAATCCCAGGTATGAGGACCGATAAGCGATAGCAGGCCTTCCATAGAATGAAATTCCCTATTTCCCATTTCCAAGACATACATACGATTGTGGTCTTTTCGGCGAAGCCCTGGGGAACAATCCCGCATAATGAAGGTTCGGAAGATGAAGAGGTGTCAGGTTTCGGAAGTCCAGAGGTGAAACCGAGTGAGAAATCTACTCGATCCGATACGATGAGAAAATGCTAGTGCTGGAGCAAGAAGCATTTTGGGTTCCAGACGAGCTTGCTAAGTCCTATTTTAAGGTAAGGTAAAAGGCTAAAGGCAAGTGCTAAAAACAAGGCCTACACACATGATCCTTCCTTTTTTCTCGATGATCATTGCATGATTATCATGATCAAAAGGAAAATTAGCAGCATTTGCCTTTCTCAGGTTCGATCCGCTATGAGAGGATTGGGGTCCCAGCGGGAGTGAAGGGGAGACTTGGTATGGTAGGGAACGAACGGAGACGTGGGGCAGTAAGGCTTGCCGTATGCTTGGTCGGAACAGGGGCGCTAATATGCCATCAAGCGAAATTCTCTACCCCAACCGACTACGGTTTTTTGTGTGAGCAACGTGAGCAACGAAGACAGGAGAAAAGGACTCCCCGCCATGATAGGATAAATCCCATCACTCTATATATGCAATTACGATGCAATGGTTCTTTCCCTTTATTCCCATCCTAGTGAATTTATGAGCGAGAGTGGCGAAGCGCACATAGGAGGGCTATAGGAAATACATTGCGTACCGATCAGACTACCTAGATCCCGATTTCCCCGGAGTGGAATTGGACACGATTCGAACCGTTCTCGGGGAGAAATCAAAGAAAGCCAAGGCGGAGGAAGAATTTTAGAAAGTGGAGATTAGAACGATCGGTCACACGGCTCCCCGATGGTGGGACGAAATGCTCGTAGAAGTCCCACGGAGGCCTATAATTTCTTTTGGAGGACCTGATGCAGAGGTGAAGGAAAAGGGAATGGATATAAGTAGAGAGCGGAGTTGCAAAAGTTTCGGGACAGGGGAGTGGAAGAAAAAAGGGACAAAAATGCAAAAGAGAACATGGACGTGAGAGGAGTTGGCTAAAGCCCCTGAAGAATTGGAGAGTGCCCCAAAATGCATAAGAGAACATAGACGTGAGAGGAAGAGCTAGAATATAAATCCCGTCCAGCTAGAACTTAGGTCACAGGACCTCGCCTACTGGCTCGGAAGGCGAGATTTGTCAAGAGGAAGATTTCCGAGGTTCGCTCAAGTGGAGGTCGAAGCATACATGGCAGGACCAGTCGTGGCACTTCACGGGCAACTTCTCTTCATTGAAGGAGATTGGTTGAAGAGATGCTAGAAAGGGATCGGGTCGATTGAGGCAGGCGTGCAGGAGCGCCGAGAGGCGGTTTCCACCGTCAGACCATAGGGGGGAGTTGGGCGCGTTGGTGGAAGGGACTCAAAGACTCATCCGATGATCGACATCATATAGAAAGTATTTAGTCGGATGTGTAATCGACTCACGTGGAGGAAGTTCGGGTAGGTTCCATTCTCCAAAAAGAGAAGGAACAAGAAAAGCAGCTTACGGCAGGTCTTTGGAACTAACAATTCTCCACCGGACGAAGGAAATTTATTAAGAGAACCTACCTTGATCAGATCATTTCTCTTTCCGCCGGACCGGAGGAATGAAAGCTCGGACTGCAGAGCTCATCCATTGATCCAGCTCCAGTCTTAGCCTGTGACCGAATGAGACGATTTAGACGAGGTCGAACGAATGGATAAGAGGAATTATATTGTTGAGACGATTTAGACGAAGTCAAACGGAAAAGAGGAATTTTTTTTTTATAATAAGCTATAAATGTCGGCAAACTCGATCGCTCACCTCTAGCCGAGAAATAACATTTCTTCTCTCAGGGATGGAGTAAAAGGAAATAAAATGAGCTCTCTCGGCCGGGACAATAGCTCATTCTATGCCTAACGCATTTCCTTACTCTCTACGGGAGGGAATCCTTTATCCTTCTCGTCACATTTCGATCCATCGGAAATCCTAAGGAGACCTCTTAAGGGAGACCTCTTAAAGGACTACTTTGACCTCTTAAAATAAAGGACTACCTCGACCTCTTAAAGGAGACCTCTTAAGGGAGACCTCTTAAAAGATGTTAAGGCACGTTACGGCTCCCTAACATCTAGGTCTCCTTAACATCTAGGTCTCCTAACATCCTTTAAGAGGTCTCCTAACATCCAGGACGACTTCACTTCTCATAAGAGCTTCCTTAATATCCTTTAATAGGTTAAATTTACGTTACGTCTTTTATCACTGCCTCATAAGAGGTTCCTTAATATCCGGGTCGATTACACGGGCGCAAGGGCTCCCGTACGGTCGAGTCCCATCAGGTCCTCGATCTAGGAGATCGAGCAGATAAATCTCCATCTCATTAACATCTAGGTCTCCTAACATCCCGGTCTCCTTAACATCTAGGTCTCCTAACATCCTTTAAGAGGTCTCCTAACATCCAGGACGACTTCACTTTCTATAATAGGTTCCTTAATCTCCTTTAATAGGTTAAATTTACGTTACGTCTTTTATCACTGCCTCATAAGAGGTTCCTTAATATCCTTAAAGAGGTCGATTGCATAACGTTACATCTCCCGCACTCCTCGTAAGAGGTTCCTTAATATCCTTTGATCGATTGTATAACGTTACATCTCCCGCACTTCTCATAAGAGGTTCCTTAATATCTAATAGATCAACTGCATTTACGTTACGTCTTTTATCATTACATTACTTAAACTTCTGGTGGGGTAGGAGATTTATCTACTCGACCGATAGGTCGAGGATCGCAGCTCGAGTCCCCGTAACATCCTGCGCAACTTAACATCTAGGAAGACTTCACTCCTCGTAAGAGCTCTCTTTAACTTCCTTTAATAGGTCAATTTATTCACGTTACGTCTTCCATCAACTGCACTCCGTGTACACTCCGTTCCGTCTCCCGCCTCGATCGCATAAATGCGCTCGAGTAGATAAATCTCCTACGCCGATAAATCTCCTCGTGCTAACGCACGAGCAGATAAATCTCCACATAACGTTACGTCTCCCGCACTCCGTTACATCTCCCGCACTTACGTTCCGTCTCTTTCCTTTGGTCGAGCAGAAAAATCCGTAGTCTGGTGGGGTAGGATCGCACGAGCAGATAAATCTCCACACTCACGTTACGTCTCCTTCCCTCGCTCGACTCCTTTGGGTTGCTCCCTTTCGTGGGATGTCGGGAATGACGGGACTCGAACCCGCAGCTTCCACCTTGACAGGGTGGTGCTCTAACCAGTTGAACTACAATCCCACCTCTCTCTCTATGCAATTTCGATGTTGCAGACTTGACGCACTCACTTTCTTTTTTTTTTAAAGATAGTAGAATTTTATTAATCACCAAAACAAGTCTCATATGAACACAAGGAAATAAGATTAGCATGGAGCTTACCTACTAGGTAGGGCCTCTCCATAATAGCTAATCTCATTAATTACAACTCATAGATTCAATCCAAGAGGAGTCTCTAGTACTAATATTCCTAGTACTCTTAATTCTGTTGATGACTTGCTGCTGCAGATTTTTCACCAGCGTAGCAGGCCTTGGTACTCTTCCTTCCCACACTGCCTCATTCCTTGCCCTCCATATCTGATAAATCAAGCCCGCTAGTAAAGCTCTATACACCCTTTTCTTCAGCTTACTTCCATGTTTCCTGCAGATCTTAGTCCAAACACCAGTGAGAGTAGTGTTAGGAAATGAGATATTAACCCAATCTGCCACCAGCTGCAAACATCTCCTGCTGAAAGGACAATCAAAGATTAAGTGCCCAACTGTTTCAGAGTGGCTATCACATAGAGGGCATTTATCCTCAGCACAGACTCCATGTATGTAGAGAAAAGCTCTAGTTTGTAATCTACCAAGGATGGCCAGCCAGCTAATAAAGCAATGCTTAGGAATGATTGCATTATTCCAAACCCAGATATGCCCTGGGACTTTCTGAAATTCCCCTCTCTTCCATTTATATCCTTCAGCAATTGTGTATCTACCTCCTCTGCCAGACCAGTTGCAATTATTATAGCCAGGAGCAAATGTTCTTCTTAAGCTTCAAATTTTCTTCCCAATCCAGCAGCAATCAAGAGGGGGGAGTATGTCCACCAATCCCTATGATATATATGTGGTTTACCCATATCACTCAGAGTAGATCTTCCTTATGTGCTATATTCCACACATATTTTGCTATAGCAGCCTCATTCCAAGACACTATGTCCCTCACACCCAAGGCACCATCAATCTTAGGTTGGCATATAAGGTCCCAAGCTACAAGAGGGGCTCTGTTTGTAGACGTTTTCCCTGCCCATATGTAGTTCCTGCATACTGCAATAATAGCTTTCATTTCTTTGGAAGGATAAAGATGGTACTCCAATATGTATGGATGCTAATTAGTACAGAGTTGACTAATTGCACCCTTCCTGCATACGAAAGGTTTCTTGATCCCCATGAATTGATTCGCCTTGTCATTTTGTCTACCAACAAGTCACAATCTGCAGCATTCAATTTTTTGGGAGAAATTGTAACTCCTAAATATCTGAAAGGGAACTTCCCCAGTTGAAACCCAGACATAGCAGTGATAGCTTCAATCTCCTCATTTCTCATATTACCACAATAAATTGCAGATTTTGGTTTACTAGCTTGCAAACCAGAGGCTGCTGCAAATGTACTAAGACCCCTCAGAAGCAAGTTGACAGATTGCACATTACCCTTACAGAAAAGCAGGACAGCATCTGCGAAGCACAGGTGATTGAGCTTAAATGAGTTGCAGAGCGGGTGATAAGAAAACCCAGGAAGATCCCCGGAATACTTCAGTAATCTTGACATGTATTCCATACAAACAACAAAGAGGAGACCCTTGCGCCTCTCCCTGTCTTAATCCTCTCTTCCCTTCCCCCATGCAGTTCACCATTAATCATCAAAGAGAAGCTAGTGGAAGTGACACAGTTCATCACCCAAGTAATAAAAAGAGAAGGGAAATTCAAAGCATGCAGCATTTCTCTCACAAAATCCCAGTCAATAGAGTCATACGCTTTCTTTAGATCAATCTTAATCAAACATCTACTTGAGATACCCTTCCTGTTATACATTCTAATGAGGTCTTGGCAAATGAGGATGTTTTGTGCTATACACCTCCCAGAGACAAAACCAGATTGGGCTAAATCAATAATCTCAGGAAGTAGAGGAGCAATTCTTGAGCAAATAAGTTTAGAGATGCCTTTATAGACCACATTGCAACAAGCAGTTGGTCTATAGTCAGTCACACTCTCTGCAGAAGCTGACTTGGGGATCAAAGTGATGGTGGTGGAATTCATTTGTTTGAGGATCTTACCCGAAGAAAAAAAATTGAGGACAGCTGCTGTGAACTGATCAGCTACAATACTCCATGAATCTTTGAAGAATTTACTAGTAAAGCCATCTGGGCCTGGAGACTTGTCAGGAGGAATTGAATGGAGAGCTTTCTTAACATCTTCTCTAGTGAAAGGCTGACAGAGTGCAATTCTCTGATCTTCACTTAGAATTTTACCTCTCTGAACCAAGGCACTGCAAACATGAGCTCTTGCAGGATTATTGCTACCCAATAAGCTCTTATAGAAATCCAAGAAAGCTCACCTCTGAGGGACTTGAAGCAGTATTGCCATTCATGTCCTTGATAGTGTAAATAGAGTTATGAACTCTTCTTGCTTTGATACAAGAATGAAAATACTTTGTATTTGCATCTCCATCTCTCAGCCATGTTACTTTACTCTTCTGCCTCAAACATCTTGGCCTGGAGTTTCCCCTTATACTGAGTAGAGAGTCTAACCTCCTCTGCAATTAGTTGCCCGTTAGCAGGGTCATTCTGCATTTGTTCCTGGCATAATTTCAGCTCATTCAAAGCAGCATCAGCATCCTTGATCACATCAGGGAATGATCTTCTATTCAACGAGAGGACTTCTCAATAACTTGAGCTTCTTCATCAATTGGAACATAGGGGTACCCTGAATCTCATAGTCCCAACTACTTTTCACCACTTCCAAGAAATCTTCAGCTTGTGACCACATATTGAAATACCTAAATGGGGGTTTAGGACATATGGCATCAACAAAAGTAATAACAGCGGGTTTATGATCAAAAAGACCTTCTGGCAAAAACAGTTTCAGCAGCAGGAGCATTTGCAGCCCAGTGAGCATTTATAAGCACCCTATCAATCTTGGAAGCCACTCTAGCATCCTCCTCTTGTTTATTGGACCAAGTGAAAAGTCCTCCTCTGTACTGCATATCCACTAAATTGCAAGAAGCAACACAATTCCTGAAATCCTCCACTTCACTGAAGGTAATAGGACTACCAAGTCTTTCATCAAAGTTCAGAACATTGTTGAAGTCACCTCCAACAATCCATGGTTCCTGAATAGAATTATTGATCCTAGTCAAGTCCTCCCAAAGAGATTTCCTGCTAAGACCATCATTAAAGCCAGGAGCAACTGAAAGAGAAAATCCAAAGCCAGTCCCTCTATGAACAAGCTTGCAATGAATCAACTGAGCAGAAACAAATGACACTTGAACATTGAAGATATGAGCTCTCCACATAATCCAGATTCTCACCCTAGTATGTGCCTGAATATTAGTGAAATATTCCCATCCATTGCAAAAAGTTGCAGCAATTTTTTTTATGTTAGGGCTTTGCACCCTTGTCTCCTCTCCAAGAGACCAACAAAAGCAAGCTTATTTGTGTGAAGAAACCATGTTATTTCCTGCTGCCTACTTGCTTTGTTGAGTCCCCTGATATTCCAGATTGCAAAACTCTCCATCTGGAGGAGGGAAGCCTCCATCACTTCCATGTCTAACCCCTTCTGCTTAATTATCCAGAGAAGAAGTACCCGGTTGTAGAGGTTTCCCCTTCACCTCCTTCCAAGACAAGTCCAGGTGGAGAGAAAGAATTATTGAGTTCAATAACTGGGGATTTATCTTTCTCCACTTCAGTAGCTTTGTTCTTACCACTTACCATTGTAAACCCATCTGCATCAGTGCTAGGTAGAACCTTCTCAGTTGCTGGCTTTTGCTTTTGAACCCAGACTCTTTTACCTTCCTTCTGCATTCCTCCTCCACATGCCCTTTGACATTTTGGGCAAATTGTCTCCTAACATCCAGGTTTCCTAACATCCAGGGCGACTTCACTCCTCGTAAGAGGTTTCCTTAATATCCTTAAGAACTAGGTCAACTTAACATCTGGGTCGATTTCACGGGCGCAAGGGCTCCTTAACAGTCGGGGGTAGGCGCAAGGGCTCCCTATCGGTCGAGCTATTTCATCCCTATAACATCCAGCGCAACTTAACATCTTTTAAGAGGTCTCCTAACATCCTTTAAGAGGTCTCCTAACATCCAGGACGACTTCACTTCTCATAAGAGCTTCCTTAATATCCTTTAATAGGTTAAATTTACGTTACGTCTTTTATCACTCCTCATAAGAGGTTCCTTAATATCCGGGTCGATTACACTCCGTTACATCTCCCATCTCATTAACATCTTTTAAGAGGTCTCCTAACATCCTTTAAGAGGTCTCCTTAACATCTAGGTCTCATTAACATCTAGGTCGACTCGTTACGTCTCCCGCACTCCGTTACAAGATATTAAAGCCTCATAAGAGGTTCCTTAATATCCTTAAAGAGCTCTCATTAACATCTTTTAAGAGGTCGATTGCACTCCGTTACATCTCCCATCTCCTAACATCCCGGTCTCCTTAACATCTAGGTCTCATTAACATCTTTTAAGAGGTCGATTACACGGGCGCAAGGGCTCCCGTATGGTCGAGTCCCTATAACATCCTGCGCAACTTAACATCTTTTAAGAGGTCTCCTAACATCCTTTAAGAGGTCTCCTAACATCCAGGTCTCCTTAACATCTTTTAAGAGGTCGATTACACTCCGTTGCATCTCCCATCTCCTAACATCCTTTAAGAGGTCTCCTAACATCCAGGTCTCCTTAACATCTAGGTCGATTTCACTCCTCGTAGGAGGTTCCTTAATATCCAGGGCAACTTAACATCTTTTAAGAGGTCGATTACACTCCGTTGCATCTCCCATCTCCTAACATCCTTTAAGAGGTCTCCTAACATCCAGGTCTCCTTAACATCTAGGTCGATTTCACTCCTCGTAGGAGGTTCCTTAATATCCAGGGCAACTTAACATCTAGGAAGACTTCACTCCTCGTAAGAGCTCTCTTTCCTTTAATAGCTCAATTATATTCACGTTACGTCTTCCATCGGTTGTATAACGTTACATCTCCCGCACTTTCTATAATAGGTTCCTTAATCTCCTTTAATAGGTAAAATTTACGTTACGTCTTTTATCACTGCCTCATAAGAGGTTCCTTAATATCCTTTAATAGGTCTCATTAACATCTTTTAAGAGGTCGATTGCACTCCGTTACATCTCCCATCTCCTAACATCCCGGTCTCCTTAACATCTAGGTCTCCTAACATCCTTTAAGAGGTCTCCTAACATCCAGGACGACTTCACTTTCTATAATAGGTTCCTTAATCTCCTTTAATAGGTTAAATTTACGTTACGTCTTTTATCACTGCCTCATAAGAGGTTCCTTAATATCCTTTAATAGGTCGATTGCATAACGTTACGTCTCCCGCACTCCTCATAGGAGCTCTCTTTAACTTCCTTTAATAGCTCGATTGTATAACGTTACATCTCCCGCACTTCTCATAAGAGGTTCCTTAATATCTAATGGATCAACAGCATTTACGTTACGTCTTTTATCATTACATTACGTCTCCCACATAACGTTACGTCTCCCGCACTCCGTTACAAGATGTAAAGCCTCGTAAGAGCTCTATTTAACTAGTATAGCTCAACTGCATTTACGTTACTTAAAGTAGTCTGGTGGGGCAGGGGTTGGGTTTGGCAACGGTCGAGGGTAGGCGCAAGGGCTCCCTTCGGTCGAGTCCCTATAACATCTAGCGCAACTTAACATCTTTTAAGAGGTCGATTGCACTCCGTTACATCTCCCATCTCCTAACATCCAGGTCTCCTTAACATCTAGGTCGATTTCACTCCTCGTAGGAGGTTCCTTAATATCCAGGGCAACTTAACATCTAGGAAGACTTCACTCCTCGTAAGAGCTCTCTTTCCTTTAATAGCTCAATTATATTCACGTTACGTCTTCCATCGGTTGTATAACGTTACATCTCCCGCACTTCTCATAAGAGGTTCCTTAATCTCCTTTAATAGGTTAAATTTACGTTACGTCTTTTATCACTCCTCGTAAGAGCTCTCTTTAACATCCTTTAATAGGTCAGTTGTATTCACGTTACGTCTTCCATCAACTGCACTCCGTGTACACTCCGTTCCGTCTCCCACCTCGATCTTACGATCGAGCAGATAAATCTCCACATAACGTTACGTCTCCCGCACTCCTCATAGGAGCTCTCTTTAACTTCCTTTAATAGCTCGATTGTATAACGTTACATCTCCCGCACTTCTCATAAGAGGTTCCTTAATATCTAATAGATCTCCTTAGCATCTAGGTCTCCTAACATCCCGGTCTCCTTAACATCTAGGTCGATTTCACTCCGTTACATCTCCCGCACTTCTCATAAGAGCTTCCTTAATAAATATCCTTTAATAGGTTAAATTTACGTTACGTCTTTTATCACTCCTCATAAGAGGTTTCCTTAATATCTAATAGATCAACTGTATTTACGTTACTTGAACTACCTCTCCCTTACGGTCGAGTCCCTAAAGGGCCTCATTTACGTTACGTCTTTTATCATTACGTTACGTCTCCCGCACTCCGTTACATCTCCCGCACTCCGTTGCGTCTCTTTCCCCACCAGACTACTTTAGTTGTGTAGTCGACCTCTTACGAGGGAGTGTAGTCGACCTCTTAAGTAACGTTATAAGGTCGACACCTAAAGCCAGGGTTAAGAGGCTTTTCCTTATCCTTACTAAAAAATAGAAGCTGGTTATCTCCTGCATCCCAAACTTACATACTCAGCACCTTAACAAGGAATAGAAGTTAGAAGTTACAAAAAACAAGGAATAAATGAAGTTGGAAATATCCGACCAAGAGAAAGAGATAATTGAAAGGGAACAACGCTACCTACCTCAAGAACTGTTGGTCAAGTTTTCTTCTTCTTGTCTCCATAGAGAAAGAAAGCTCAAAAGCATCTTCTGATCAAGTTGTATTGTATCATTTTCCGAGCAAGTTATATCCTATAGAAGGAGATAATAGAATTATCTTTCCATCTCCCACACAACGTTACGTCTCCGGCGCAAGGGCGGTCGAGCCGCACCGTACTACTTCTATTTTGACGAGTCCCAACGACCAGCTCGAGCCTTCTAACGTATGGATCAGTTCTATTTAAATTTCTTTTTTCTTTCCTTTACAACTTTTTTTCAAAAATATTTTTTTCGTGAGATTTATTCTTCTGAGATTTCTTCGTTATTATGAGATGAGATCTCTTCTAGATAAATTTCCTCCAGCTTCTATTTGTATGTGGGAAACAGCCCCTTAACTTGGCTTCAGGGCATAACCTACACAAGTCACTGTGGACTGGCCTTAAATGGCTCTTAATCGGTCGTGGAATCTCCGGAAGCATCTTTCTACCCTCGCCCATCTCTCATCAACGTAGTAATCGGATCTCTCCATCTCTTTCTTGGTTTTGATTTCCGGCGTGGAAAACCCGACATGAAGCATGACATTGATCTCCGCTACTTGACATTTCTCGATCTCCCACCCTTTCTTTGAACCTTGTCAATGATCGAACTTAAAGATATAAACTGAGTGCCATTTGATGAGTCACTGAGAACAAGGGAGAAGGATATGGAAAGGATGAAGTAATGAAAGAGGAAGTTATTGCTAGTAGTAACGACTTTTCACGATCCATTGGTTCATATAGAATCCATGTCCTAGGTGTATCAAAAAACATTCTTTTCACTAAGCGTATATAATAAAATAGAGTGAAACCCTCCTCTCCGAACCGCACGAGATAGTTTCCCATCATACGGCTCACCAACTTGCCTCTATCCGGGCGGGGTCGGATCACTACCCCCGGTAGTAGTAGGCACTTCTAGGCCCCTTCCCCTGGAAGTACTACGGACCCTCTGCCATCCACACAAAGCCCTTTCATGAGCGGGGGGGGGGGCGAATGCTGCCCCAAATCCTTGATTTGGAAAGACTGCTTTGAGGAATGAGCGCTTCTCTTGTGTCCGCATGCGCTCTCTTTGGATGGACTTCGCCGTTCTTTCCCAACTCGAAATCACATCGAGATGTCGATTCGTTTTCCGCCCTCAATGAGATGGGGAATTAGCCCCCTTTTTAGGCCCGGCTCGCGTCGTTCCAACAACCGGCGGGGTCGCTGGGATATTACATTTCCAACTTCAATTCACCAAGGTTCATCTCGTGTAGTGATTGTGGACTCAGGGAGTTCCCTTCGTAGCATGCATTCCCATCCGTGTCGCAACGGATTCGGTAAGCTACGTGTCCGCGCCCGATCGGAGCAGGGATCGAATTGGCAACCTTCCGGCCGCCCAACAACCTATAACGCTAGTCACTATTCCCACTGGGGCTAGGAAGTAAGCCCCACAACCCAAAGCGGCGAAGAACAAATAGAATTTACTACAAAAGCCGGCTAACGGGGGTATTCCTGCGTAGGAGAACATAGTAATTCCGAAGGTAATAGCCGAAATAGGATTCGTTTTGGCTAGAGCGCCCAAATCAGCTATATATTTGACACGGCTTTGCCGTAATGCTGAAACTATAGCGAATGCATCTATCGTCATTGATGCATAAATAAAGAGACCAATAAGTAATGCTTGAATTCCTTCTATGGTTCCACATGAGAAACCTGTACGAATATAACCTACATGTCCAATTGAACTATGAGCTAGAAGTCTTTTTACTTTCGTTTGGGCCATGGCGGCCAGTGCTCCTAAGATCATAGAAGCAATGCTGCAGAAAAAGAAGATTTGTTGCAATGTAGCTCCATAGGAACCATAAATAAAAACACGTAAAATATTAGCAGAAATCGAGATTTTAGGCGCAATAGAAAAGAATGCTGTAACCGGGGTGGGTGAACCCTCATAGATATCAGGTGCCCACATATATAGAGTCAAGAGATTGAGGACGAAGGGGAGGGGGGGTTCGGATAGATAGGGCCCCGAGCTAGTCAAACGAAAGGGAACGAAGAATTCTCAACGAAAAAAGTGCTCTCTGAACCGAACGTGAAAGTCGTTTTCCATCAGACGGCTGTTCCCTCCACTATCGACTTGGATTATATATCCAAAAAGGTCCGTTATCGGATTCCACTAGTAGATGCCGAACCTGCTGCTGAAGGAAGGCAGCAGCTACATGGACCCCTTCCTGTTGTTGCCAGCGCTTTCCAGGGCCGAGCCGGAGAGCAGGTGCAATAGGCCAGCGAGCGAAGACCACCCCCCATCTTCGAAATAGAGGTGGTTCAAGGGGCGAAGCAACTCAACCGAAGGTAGGAGACTTTAAGTAACGTGCCTTAACATCCTTTAAGAGGTCGATTGCACTCCGTTACATCTCCCATCTCCTAACATCCCGGTCTCCTTAACATCTTTTAAGAGGTCGATTACACGGGCGCAAGGGCTCCCGTATGGTCGAGTCCCATCAGGTCCTCGATCTAGGAGATCGAGCAGATAAATCTCCATCTCCTAACATCCCGGTCTCCTTAACATCTTTTAAGAGGTCGATTACACGGGCGCAAGGGCTCCCGTATGGTCGAGTCCCTATAACATCTAGCGCAACTTAACATCTAGGAAGACTTCACTCCTCGTAAGAGCTCTCTTTAACATCCTTTAATAGGTCAGTTGTATTCACGTTACGTCTTCCATCAACTGCACTCCGTGTACACTCCGTTCCGTCTCCCGCCTCGATCGCATAAATGCTCTCGAGTGGAGTAGTTTGGTAGGGTAGGATGCAGATAAATCTCCATCTCCTAACATCCTTTAAGAGGTCTCCTTAACATCTAGGTCGATTTCACTCCGTTACATCTCCCGCACTTCTCATAAGAGGTTCCTTAATATCCTTAAAGAGGTCTCATTAACATCTTTTAAGAGGTCGATTGCACTCCGTTACATCTCCCATCTCCTAACATCCCGGTCTCCTTAACATCTTTTAAGAGGTCGATTACACTCCGTTGCATCTCCCATCTCCTAACATCCTTTAAGAGGTCTCCTAACATCCAGGACGACTTCACTTTCTATAATAGGTTCCTTAATCTCCTTTAATAGGTAAAATTTACGTTACGTCTTTTATCACTGCCTCATAAGAGGTTCCTTAATATCCTTTAATAGGTCGATTGCATAACGTTACGTCTCCCGCACTCCTCATAGGAGCTCTCTTTAACTTCCTTTAATAGCTCGATTGTATAACGTTACATCTCCCGCACTTCTCATAAGAGGTTCCTTAATATCTAATGGATCAACAGCATTTACGTTACGTCTTTTATCATTACATTACGTCTCCCACATAACGTTACGTCTCCCGCACTCCGTTACATCTCCCATCTCCTAACATCCTTTAAGAGGTCTCCTTAACATCTAGGTCTCCTAACATCCTTTAAGAGGTCGACTTCACTTCTCATAAGAGGTTCCTTAATATCCTTAAAGAGGTCGATTGCATAACGTTACGTCTCCCGCACTCCGTTACAAGATGTAAAGCCTCATAAGAGGTTCCTTAATATCCTTAAAGAGCTCTCATTAACATCTAGGTCGACTTCATTACATTACGTCTCCCACATAACGTTACGTCTCCCGCACTCCGTTACAAGATATTAAGTTACGTCGTAGTTTGGCGGTTCAGTAACATCTAGGTCTCCTAAACATCTAGGTCTCCTAACATCCAGGTCTCATTAACATCTAGGTCGACTTCATTACGTTACGTCTCCCGCACTCCGTTACAAGATATTAAAGCACGTTACGTCTCTTTCCCAGACTACTTTAAGTAACGGAGTGAAAACGGAGTGCAGTTGATGGAGATTTATCTGCTCGTGCGATAGCACGAGGACCTTGACGGGACTCTCCTTTCAGGTTCGCTACCTTTTAAGAGGTCTCCTTAACATCTAGGTCGATTTCACTCCGTTACAAGATATTAAAGCACGTTACGTCTCTTTCGGTAGCAGGAGTAGTTTGGTAGGGAAAGAGACGAAACGGCCTTAATATCTTGTGTGTGGAGATTTATCTGCGTAGGAGATTTATCTGCTCGACCGAGTTTACGAGGTCGAGGACCTGACGGGACTCGACCAACGCCAGACCCAACCCCTGCCCCACCGGACTATTTTAAGTAGCGTAATGAAGTCGACCTCTTAAAGAAACCTAGATGTTAAGGGTATTTAAAAAGGTCTCCTTAACATCTAGGTCGACTGCATTCACGTTACTTAAACAGTAGTCTGGTGGGGAAAGAGACGGAACGGGAGTGCGGGAGATGTAACGTGAATACAGTTGATGGAGATTTATCTGCTCGATCTCGTAAACTCGATCGAGTCACTAAAGTGCCTACGCAGATAAATCTCCACACTCACGTTACTTAAAATAGTCTGGTGGGGCAGGAGATTTATCTACTCGACCGTTAGGAAAGAGACGTAACGTGCTTTAATATCTTGTAACGGAGTGAAATCGACCTAGATGTTAAGGAGACCTGGATGTTACGGGGATCGCAAGCTCGAGTCCCGTCAGGTCCTCGATCGTAAGATCGAGCAGATAAATCTCCTTGGGGTAGGTCGTGCTAGCGCACGAGCAGAGAAATCTCCACACTCACGTTACGTCTCTTTCCCCACCAGACTTTTTTAAGTAACGTAATGGTAAGAGACGTAACGTGAGTGAAGTCGACCTGGATGTTAGGAGACCTCTTTAAGGAGACCTCTTAAGTGCAGTCGACCTCTTAAAGAACTATCTCGACCCAAGCCGCAGGCCCCCTACCCTCGAAAAATCACTACTATGTCCTCATCACTCAAGACCTCTTTCTTAGTTATCGGGAACTTACCTCTCTTCCTTTTTCGTCAAGTCAGCATCAATAAGAAGATGGAGAAAGGGACAAGGGCGGTCTTGCTTGGCGCGAAGGCTGCTGGGGGTATGGTACTAAAGGTCCTCGGACTTCCAGGCGGTTTTTTTTCCGTTGGATCTCGCCAATACAGCCTCCTATAGTTTTCGATACCGAGATATCTTTTTATTTCATTGTTCCCAGGGATTTTTTGGGTAATCTGCTCCCATACTGCAAACAGTCAAATCTGAACCTTGATTCTTTCCTCGCGGGCAGGAAGCACACCAGCAGCGTGCATTGCGTGATTCTACAGTGTTTTTTGCACTTGACTGGGTGGACAGTTGACCGGAAGAGAACTTCGATTCGCCCGGCCAGCAGGCGGGCGGCGTGCTTATCTTGTGTGACAACACTACAGAGCGAGTGGCTCTTCTAGGCGGGCAGCTGTACAAAAGCGGCGCTTTCGTTTAACATGCTATGGTCTCAACGCCCTTACGAGGTAGTGATTAGTTTCACGCGCTCTAGCCCGGCCCGCGTGTAAGAAGATTGGCCGCAGAGCGGTACCACCCAACCTACCCTACAACTTATAGGCGGCCGTCCGTACTACAGCCGCCCGAAAAGGAACTGCAGTGATCTTGAATAGGGATCCTACAGCGATAAAAAGAATGCCCATAAAAATACCACTAGATTGAAGACCAGTCATTTCGTATCCGGTCAAAATCTTGGCTAATTGATCGAAATGGGTAGCTCCAGTAGACCCATAGATCATGGAACAAATAGGGTGGGTAGGGGCAGAGCGGATCGACCTTTAAACGCGTAGTAGTATGCTTCAAGGTGATTTATCGGATCGACCTTAAAACGCGTAGTAGTATGCTTCAAGGTGATTTATCGGATCGACCAAAGAGGACCAACTAGGTCGACTGCACAACTCGTTTTTTAAGAGGTCTCCTTTAAGAGGTCTCCTAACATCCAGGTCGACTTCACTCACGTTACGTCTCTTACCATTACGTTACTTAAACGTAGGCCCAAGGGGTCAGTCTTCGGGGTAGGCGCAAGGGCTCCCTATCGGTCGAGTCGCTTCGCACCTTTTATGAGGTCTCCTTAACATCTAGGTCGATTGCACCCCGTTACATCTCCCGCACTCCCGTTACGTCTCCCACCACACGGGCGCAAGGGCTCCCTTACGGTCGAGTCCCGTCAGGTCCTCGTGCTAACGCACGAGCAGATAAATCTCCACACTCACGTTACTTAAACGTAGGCCCAAGGGATCGGTCGAGTCCCTATACTCGTAAGAGGTCGACTCCATTACGTTACTTAAAGTAGTCTGGGAAAGAGACGTAACGTGCTTTAATATCTTGTAACGGAGTGCGGGAGACGTAACGTAATGAAGTCGACCTAGATGTTAAGGAGACCTGGATGTTACTGACCCGCCAAACTACGACGTAACGTGAGTGCGGGAGATGTAACGTGAATGCAGTTGATGGGAGATGTAACGTTATGCAATAGATGGGAGACGTAACGTGAATGCAGTTGACCTGCCCTAGATGTTAAAGAGACCTCTTACGAGGAGTGAAGTTGACCTAGATGTTAAAGAGACCCGGATGTTAAAGAGACCTCTTACGAGCCTACCCCACCAGACTATCTCGACCTAGATGTTAAAGGATGTTAAAGGGACCTCTTGCGAGGAGTGATAAAAGACGTAACGTAAATGAGGAAGACGTAACGTGAATACAATTGACCTATTAAAGGATGTTAAATAGACCTCTTACGAGGAGTGATAAAAGACGTAACGTAAAATTAACCTATTAAAGGATATTAAGGAACCTCTTATGAGAAGTGAAGTCGTCCTGGATGTTAGGAGACCTAGATGTTAAGGAGACCTGGATGTTACCGAACCTACCAAACTACTCCTGCTACCGAAAGAGACGTAACATTTAGGTCGATTTCACTCCGTTACATCTCCCGCACTCACGTTACGTCTCCCACCATCAACTGCACTCCGTTCCTTGAACTCCGTTACTTAAAATAGTCTGGTGGGGCAGGAGATTTATCTACTCGCTTTAGCCTCCGGTGGGGCGGCCTACCCCACCAAAGCCGCTCTTCCGGCGCAAGGGAAGGGTACGGTCGAGTGATTTCATACCTATATGAGGTCAACTGCACTCCGTTCCTTGAACTCCGTTACGTCTCCCACCTCGATCTAAGAGATCGAGCAGATAAATCAGTAGTCCTTTAAGAGGTCGACTGCACGACGTTACGTCTCCCATGGGGAAAGAGACGTAACGTAGTGAAGTCGACCTAGATGTTAAGGCACGTTACGGCTCCCTAACATCTAGGTCTCCTTAACATCTAGGTCGATTTCACTCCGTTACATCTCCCGCACTTACGTTCCGTCTCCCGCACAACGTTACTTAAAAGAGTCTGGTGGGGAAAGAGACGTAACGGAGTGCGGGAGACGTAACGTGAGTGAAGTCGACCTGGATGTTAAGGGAGTGCTAGCGCACGAGCAGATAAATCTCCACACAACGTTACGTCTCAGTAGTCTGGCGGTTCAGTAACATCCAGGTCTCCTAAACATCTAGGTCTCCTAACATCCCGGACGACTTCACTTCTCATAAGAGGTTCCTTAATATCGTTTAACATCTAGGTCTCCTAACATCCCGGTCTCCTTAACATCTAGGTCGACTTCACTCCTCGTAAGAGGTCTCTTTAACATCAAAGTATAGATCTCTTGAGCATCTAGGTCGAGATAGTCCTTTAAGAGGTCGACTGCACTTACGTTACTTAAAGTAGTCTGGTGGGGAAAGAGACGCAACGGAGTGATAAAAGACGTAACGTAAATGAGGGCTCCGCGCCTCGTGCGTTAGCACGAGTACCTGACGGGACTCGACCGTAAGGGAGAGGTAGTTCAAGTAACGTAAATACGGTTGACCTAGTAGATATTAAGGAAACCTCTTATGAGGAGTGCGGGAGATGTAACGTTATGCAATCGACCTCTTTAAGGATATTAAGGAACCTCTTATGAGGAGTGAAGTCGACCTCTTAAAGGATGTTAGGAGACCTAGATGCTAAGGAGATCTATTAGATATTAAGGAACCTCTTACGAGAAGTGCGGGAGATGTAAATACAATCGAGCTATTAAAGGAAGTTAAAGAGACCTCCTACGAGGAGTGAAGTCGACCTAGATGTTAAGGAGACTTGGATGTTAGGAGACCTAGATGTTAAGGAGATTTTTCTAATAGTACTCGACCCTATTGGGTCGAGGACCTGAAAGGAGAGTCCCTATAACATCCGAGGTCAACTGCACTCCGTGTACACTCCGTTACTTAAACAGTAGTCTGGGAAAGAGACGTAACGTAAGTGATAAAAGACGTAACGTAAATGCAGTTGATGGGAGACGTAGCGTAAATGCAGTTGTCCTATACTATGATGTTAAAGAGACCTCTACGAGAAGTGATAAAAGACGTAACGTAAATACAGTTAACCTATTAAAATTAAGGAACCTCTTATGAGAAGTGCGGGAGATGTAACGGAGTGCGGGAGACGTAACGTTATGCAATCGACCTCTTTAAGGATATTAAGGAACCTCTTATGAGGAGTGAAGTCGACCTCTTAAAGGATGTTAGGAGACCTAGATGTTAAAGGATGTTAAAAATACCTCTTACGAGAAGTGCGGGAGATGTAACGGAGTGCGGGAGACGTAACGTGAATGCAGTTAACCTATTAAAGGATGTTAAAGAGACCTCTTACGAGGAGTGAAGTTGACCTAGATGTTAAAGAGACCTAGATGTTAGAGGAACCTGGATGTTAGGAGATGGGAGATGTAACGGAGTGAAATCGACCTCTTAAAGCATTAAAGTTTATGTTACTGACCCGCCAAACTACGACGTAACGTGAGTGCGGGAGATGTAACGTGAATGCAGTTGACCTAGTAGATATTAAGGAAACCTCTTACGAGGAGTGATAAAAGACGTAACGTAAATTTAACCTATTAAAGGAGATTAAGGAACCTCTTATGAGAAGTGCGGGAGATGTAACGTTATACAATCGACCTATTAAAGGAAGTTAAAGAGACCTCCTACGAGGAGTGCGGGAGACGTAACGTTATGTGGGAGACGTAATGTAATGAAGTCGACCTAGATGTTAATGAGACCTATTAAAGGATATTAAGGAACCTCTTATGAGGAGTGAAGTCGACCTCTTAAAGGATGTTAGGAGACCTAGATGTTAAGGAGACCTGGATGTTAGGAGACCTAGATGTTAAGGAGATTTATCTACTTCTACTCGACCGAAAGAGACGTAACGTGCTTTAATATCTTGTAACGGAGTGCGGGAGACGTAACGTTATGTGGAGATTTATCTGCTCGTGCGCCAGCACGAGGAGATTTATCGGCGTAGGAGATTTATCTACTCGAGCGCATTTATGCGATCGAGGCGGGAGACGGAACGGAGTGTACACGGAGTGCAGTTGATGGAAGACGTAACGTGAATAAATTGACCTATTAAAGGAAGTTAAAGAGAGCTCTTACGAGGAGTGAAGTCTTCCTAGATGTTAAGTTGCGCAGGATGTTACGGGGACTCGAGCGGCGATCCTCGTAACATCCAGGTCTCCTTAACATCTAGGTCGATTTCACTCCGTTGCATCTCCCGCACTCACGTTACGTCTCTTTCCTATCGGTCGAGTAGATAAATCTCCTACCCCACCAGAAGTTTAAGTAATGTAATGATAAAAGACGTAACGTAAATGAGGAAGACGTAACGTAAATACAGTTGATCTATTAGATATTAAGGAAACCTCTTATGAGGAGTGCGGGAGATGTAACGGAGTGAAATCGACCTAGATGTTAAGGAGACCTAGATGCTAAGGAGATCCATTAGATATTAAGGAACCTCTTATGAGAAGTGCGGGAGATGTAACGGAGTGAAATCGACCTAGATGTTAAGGAGACCGGGATGTTAGGAGATGGAGATTTATCTGCATCCTACCCTACCAAACTACTCCACTCGAGAGCATTTATGCGATCGAGGCGGGAGACGGAACGGAGTGTACACGGAGTGCAGTTGACCTCGGATGTTATAGGGACTCGACCATACGGGAGCCCTTGCGCCCGTGTAATCGACCTCTTAAAAGATGTTAATGAGAGCTCTTTAAGGATATTAAGGAACCTCTTATGAGGCTTTACATCTTGTAACGGAGTGCGGGAGACGTAACGTTATGTGGGAGACGTAACGGGAGTAGAGTCGACCTAGATGTTAATGAGACCTCTTTAAGGATATTAAGGAACCTCTTATGAGAAGTGCGGGAGATGTAACGGAGTGAAATCGACCTAGATGTTAAGGAGACCTCTTAAAGGATGTTAGGAGATGGGAGATGCAACGGAGTGTAATCGACCTCTTAAAAGATGTTAAGGAGACCTCTTAAAGGATGTTAGGAGACCTCTTAAAAGATGTTAAGGAGACCTGGATGTTCTCCGCCCTACCAAACTACTCCTGCTACCTGAAGGGTAGCGAAACAGGGGCGTCGTAGTTTGGCGGTTCAGTAACATCCAGGTCTCCTAAACATCTAGGTCTCCTAACATCCCGGTCTCCTTAACATCTAGGTCGATTTCACTCCTCGTAAGAGGTTCCTTAATATCCGGGTCGATTACACTCCGTTACATCTCCCATCGATTGTATAACGTTACATCTCCCGCACTTCTCATAAGAGGTTCCTTAATATCTAATGGATCAACTGCATTTACGTTACGTCTTTTATCACTGCCTCGTAAGAGGTCTCTTTAACATCTATCTAGGTCGATTGCATAACGTTACATCTCCCGCACTCACGTTACGTCTCTTTCCCAAACTACTGATTTATCTGCTCGATCTCCTAGATCGAGCAGATAAATCTCCATCTCCTAACATCCAGGTTCCTCTAACATCTAGGTCGATTACACTCCGTTACAAGATATTAAAGCCTCGTAAGAGGTCTTTTTAACATCTATCTAGGTCAACCGCATTTACGTTACGTCTTTTATCACTCACGTTACGTCTCAATAGTTTGGTGGGGCAGTAACATTATTTAAGAGGTTTCCTAACATCTTTTTTCTCCTAACATCCAGGTCTCCTTAACATCTTTTAAGAGGTCGATTACACTCCGTTGCATCTCCCATCTCCTAACATCCTTTAAGAGGTCTCCTAACATCCAGGTCTCCTTAACATCTAGGTCGATTTCACTCCTCGTAGGAGGTTCCTTAATATCCAGGGCAACTTAACATCTAGGAAGACTTCACTCCTCGTAAGAGCTCTCTTTCCTTTAATAGCTCAATTATATTCACGTTACGTCTTCCATCGGTTGTATAACGTTACATCTCCCGCACTTTCTATAATAGGTTCCTTAATCTCCTTTAATAGGTTAGGTTAAATTTACGTTACGTCTTTTATCACTGCCTCATAAGAGGTTCCTTAATATCCGGGTCTCTTTAACATCTAGGTCAACTTCACTCCTCGTAAGAGGTTTCTTTAACATAGAGGAATTTTAAGAGGTCAACTGCACTCCGTGTTCACTCCGTTACGTCTCCCACGATTGCATTCACGTTACGTCTCCCGCACTCCGTTACATCTCCCATCTCATTAACATCTTTTAAGAGGTCGATTACACTCCGTTGCATCTCCCATCTCCTAACATCCCGGTCTCCTTAACATCTAGGTCTCATTAACATCTAGGTCTCCTAACATCCCGGTCTCCTTAACATCTAGGTCTCCTAACATCCAGGACGACTTCACTTTCTATAATAGGTTCCTTAATATCCTTTAATAGGTTAACTGTATTTACGTTACGTCTTTTATCACTCCTCGTAAGAGGTTCCTTAATATCCTTTGATCGATTGTATAACGTTACATCTCCCGCACTTCTCATAAGAGGTTCCTTAATATCTAATAGATCTCCTTAGCATCTAGGTCTCCTTAACATCTAGGTCGATTTCACTCCGTTACATCTCCCGCACTCCTCATAAGAGGTTTCCTTAATATCTAATAGATCAACTGTATTTACGTTACGTCTTTTATCATTACGTTACTTAAACATCTGGTGGGGTAGGAGATTTATCTACTCGACCGATAGGAAAGAGACGTAACGTGAGTGCGGGAGATGCAACGGAGTGAAATCGACCTAGATGTTAAGGAGACCTGGATGTTACGAGGATCGCCGCTCGAGTCCCCGTAACATCCTGCGCAACTTAACATCTAGGAAGACTTCACTCCTCGTAAGAGCTCTCTTTAACTTCCTTTAATAGGTCAATTTATTCACGTTACGTCTTCCATCAACTGCACTCCGTGTACACTCCGTTCCGTCTCCCGCCTCGATCGCATAAATGCGCTCGAGTAGATAAATCTCCTACGCCGATAAATCCCCTCGTGCTGGCGCACGAGCAGATAAATCTCCACATAACGTTACGTCTCCCGCACTCCGTTACAAGATATTAAAGCACGTTACGTCTCTTTCCCACCAGACTATCTCGACCTAGATGTTAAGGGAGATCTCGTAAACTCGATCGAGTCACTAAAGTGCCTACGCGGATAAATCTCCATCAACTGTATTCACGTTACATCTCCCGCACTCACGTTACGTCTCTTTCCTTTCCCCACCAAACGACTCGCGCCCAGCCTATGACACCTGCGACCCATGAGTAGTTCTGCCGCGATATAAAAATGTCTTCCTCCACACTAAACGTATAGACGCGAACCCCCCTCGTTACCGTACGTGCGACTCTCACCGCATACGGCTCGCACAAAGACTCCTAAATCCATCCCTTTTTTTATCCTCTCCAATCCTCGATCAAAATGCCCCTATAGTATGTATCGGCTTCGTCCCCGTTTTTCGGGTGCGTGTAGGAAGGCCGACCACTACTTAAAAAGACTACGATTACAAGCGACTCCCTTCTATTCTCGTTGGATATAGCTGGAGAATTACGCTAGACGAAGTACTACGATCTCGTAGTCCTTCACGCTTCGCTCTTCAGTAGTCTCAAGGCGATTCCCTGGGGTCGAGGAGATTTTTCTACTCTCCCCTTGATTTATCCTCTGGTGGCCTGGTTCGCTCCCTTTTTTAGGTCGACTGCACTCAACAACTTTAAGAGGTCGACTTTAAGAGGTCGAAGTAGTCCTTTAAGAGGTCGACTGCACTCACGTTACTTAAACATCTGGTGGGGTAGGGGTTGGGTTTGGCGGCAGTCGAGTCCCTAAAGGGCCATGGGGTAGGAACGTTACTTAAACGTCCTACCCTACCAAACTATTTTTACCGACGGTCGTGATCCTCGACCTCGTAAACTCGGTCGAGTGACTAACTACGTAGATAAATCTCCTTTAGCTGCTACCTGAAAGGTAGCGAGGCTTTAGACAAGCTAGGTAGCGAACCCGAAGGAGAGTCAGTCGAGTCCCTATACTCGTAAGAGGTCGACTGCACAACGTTACTTAAAGTAGTCCTTTAAGAGGTCGACTGCACAACGTTACTTAAAGTAGTAGTAGTCTGGTGGGGAAAGAGACGCAACGGAGTGATAAAAGACGTAACGTAAATGAGGGCTCCGCGCCTCGTGCGTTAGCACGAGTACCTGACGGGACTCGACCGTAAGGGAGAGGTAGTTCAAGTAACGTAAATACAGTTGACCTAGTAGATATTAAGGAAACCTCTTATGAGGAGTGAAGTCGACCTCTTAAAGGATGTTAGGAGACCTAGATGCTAAGGAGATCTAGATAGATGTTAAAAAGACCTCTTACGAGAAGTGAAGTCGACTTGGATGTTAGGAGACCTAGATGTTAAGGAGATTTTTCTAATAGTGCTCGACCCTACCGGGTCGAGGATCGTCACTCGAGTCCCGTCAGGTCCTCGACCTCGTAAACTCGGTCGAGTGACTAAAGTCCCTACGCAGAAAAATATCCTTGGGGAAAGAGACGCAACGGAGTGAAGTCGACCTAGATGTTTAGGAGACCTAGATGTTACTGAACCGCCAAACTACGACGTAACGTGAGTGAAGTCGACCTGGATGTTAAGGGAGTGCTATCGCACGAGCAGATAAATCTCCATCAACTGCACTCCGTTTTCACTCCGGGCGCAAGGGCTCCCTGGCAGTCGAGTCCCGTCAGGTCCTAACATCCAGGTCTCCTTAACATCTAGGTCGACTTCACTCCTCGTAAGAGGTCTCTTTAACATCCAGGTCAACTTAACATCTTTTAAGAGGTCGATTACACTCCGTTACATCTCCCATCTCCTAACATCCAGGTCTCCTTAACATCTAGGTCGATTTCACTCCTCGTAAGAGGTTCCTTAATATCCTTTAATAGGTTGATTGTATAACGTTACATCTCCCGCACTTCTCATAAGAGGTTCTTTAATATCCTTTAATAAATAGGTTAAATTTACGTTACGTCTTTTATCACTCCTCGTAAGAGGTCTCTTTAACATCTAATATAGGTCAATTGTATTCACGTTACTTAAACAAGAGTCTGGTGGGGTAGGAGATTTATCTGCGTAGTGACTAAAGTCCCTACGCAGATAAATCTCCATCGATTGCATTCACGTTACATCTCCCGCACTCACGTTACGTCTCTTTCCTCGTGCTGGCGCACGAGCAGATAAATCTCCACACAACGTTACTTAAAATAGTCTGGTGGGGCAGGAGATTTATCTACTCGACCCCATTGGGGTCGAGGTGCGGAGCACACGACTGCAAACTCGTGGTTTGCTCCCTAACAGTTTTGTCTAAAGCCTCGCTACCTTTCGGGTAGCAGCCTACAAGGAGATTTTTCTGCTCGACCCCACCCCACCGGAGGCTAAAGCGAGGTTGCGAAGCACACGAAGGAAGACGTAACGTAAGTGATAAAAGACGTAACGTAAATGAGGAAGACGTAACGTGAATAAATTGACCTATATTAGATGTTAAAGAGACCTCTTACGAGGAGTGATAAAAGACGTAACGTAAATTTTACCTATTAAAGGAGATTAAGGAACCTCTTATGAGAAGTGCGGGAGATGTAACGTTATACAATCAACCTATTAAAGGATATTAAGGAACCTCTTACGAGGAGTGAAATCGACCTAGATGTTAAGGAGACCTGGATGTTAGGAGATGGGAGATGTAACGGAGTGTAATCGACCTCTTAAAAGATGTTAAGTTGACCTAGATGTTAAAGAAACCTCTTATGAGGAGTGCAGTGCGGGAGATGTAACGTTATGTGGGAGACGTAACGTGTCGACCTAGATGTTAATGAGATGGGAGATGTAACGGAGTGTAATCGACCCGGATATTAAGGAACCTCTTATGAGGCTTTAATATCTTGTAACGGAGTGAAATCGACCTAGATGTTAAGGAGACCTGGATGTTAGGAGACCTGGATGTTAGGAGACCGGCTGTTATTCAAATAGTGGTTCGCTACCTATCGGTTTTTGTCTAAAGCCACGCTACCTGGAAGGATAAATAGTTTGGTAGGGAAAGAGACGTAACGTGAGTGAAGTCGACCTAGATGTTAAGGGAAAAGTGCTTTCGCACGAGCAGATAAATCTCCACGGGGTAGGCCCGTGGGGTTCCTAACATCAGGTCGACTTCACTCACGTTACGTCTCTTTCGGTAGACCCTACCAATTCGTCCGAGATATGGATCTTACTCCCACCTCTGTTACCCGACCAATGAATGGCCTTTTTAATGGGGCAGAGCTGTTAAAGTCGCTCCTGGCGATACAGAGAAGATCCGACTCTAGCCGAAATGGATGGATCCTTCTATATGCAAATATGAAGACGATTGATCATCCTTATTTAGGATAATATGAAGACGATCAGAATCGAGAAACAACCATATAAGATGGTATCGTCGGTCGAGTTAATTTCAATAGAGACCTTCTCTTCTTGGGAGAGGTAGGATTCGAACCTACGTAGAAAAACTTCAACAGATTTACAGTCTGTCGCTTTTAACCGCTCGGCCACTCTCCCCTCCAGGTATTCGGTTCGCGCTCTCTAGCCGCCCTCCAACCCGACCATATCAATTATCCAATTCTAAATTTCTCCCCAAGTAGGATTTGAACCTACGACCAATCAGTTAACAGCCGACCGCTCTACCACTGAGCTACTGAGGAACAACGGAAGCTCAGGCCAAACTCTCGAGACGCGCTCACGATCAAAGTCTACGCTTGAGTAAAGTTCGCTTATTGCAGTTCGCCCACTTTCTTATATATCAATCAAGCTAAATCCTTTACTTTATAGGATATTAACGAGTTCCTTTCTTCTATATCAAGCTAAATCCTTTTATAGGATAGGAGATTAACGAGCTCCTCTCTTCCACCAGGACCTTATGACGCATTCAATCAGCACTAAGGACATGGCTCTCTTCTTGTCTTGAGATGTCGAGGGAACCTCATAGCGGGCTCCCGTGAAAAAGCGAGATCCTACCCATGAGCCCGCGAGTTGCTACGAGTAGTATGGTCCCAACATCGACTGCACTCAACAACTAGGTCGACTGCACTAAGAGGTCTCCTTTAAGAGGTCTCCTAACATCTAGGTCGAAATAGTCCTTTAAGAGGTCGACTGCACAACGTTACTTAAACAGTAGTCTGGGAAAGAGACGTAACGTAAGTGATAAAAGACGTAACGTAAATGCAGTTGATGGGAGACGTAGCGTAAATGCAGTTGTCCTATACTATGATGTTAAAGAGACCTCTACGAGAAGTGATAAAAGACGTAACGTAAATACAGTTAACCTATTAAAATTAAGGAACCTCTTATGAGAAGTGCGGGAGATGTAACGGAGTGCGGGAGACGTAACGTTATGTGGCCCTTTAGGGACTCGACCGTTAGGGAGAGGGAGTTTAAGTAACGTAAATGCAGTTGAGCTATACTAGTTAAATAGAGCTCTTACGAGGAGTGCGGGAGATGTAACGGAGTGAAATCGACCTAGATGTTAAGGAGACCTAGATGTTAATGAGACCTCTTTAAGGATATTAAGGAACCTCTTATGAGGAGTGAAGTCGACCTCTTAAAGGATGTTAGGAGACCTAGATGTTAAAGGATGTTAAAAATACCTCTTACGAGAAGTGCGGGAGATGTAACGGAGTGCGGGAGACGTAACGTGAATGCAGTTAACCTATTAAAGGATGTTAAAGAGACCTCTTACGAGGAGTGAAGTTGACCTAGATGTTAAAGAGACCTAGATGTTAGAGGAACCTGGATGTTAGGAGATGGAGATTTATCTGCGTCCTACCCTACCAAACTACTCCACTCGAGAGCATTTATGCGATCGAGGCGGGAGACGGAACGGAGTGTACACGGAGTGCAGTTGATGGAAGACGTAACGTGAATAAATTGACCTATATTAGATATTAAGGAAGCTCTTATGAGAAGTGATAAAAGACGTAACGTAAATTTAACCTATTAAAGGATATTAAGGAACCTATTATAGAAAGTGCGGGAGATGTAACGTTATACAACTAAAGGATATTAAGGAACCTCCTACGAGGAGTGCGGGAGACGTAACGTTATGTGGAGATTTATCTGCTCGATCGTAAGATCGAGGTGGGAGACGGAACGGAGTGTACACGGAGTGCAGTTGACCCCGGATGTTATAGGGACTCGACCGTTAGGGAGAGGGAGTTTAAGTAACGTAAATGCAATTGAGCTATACTAGTTAAATAGAGCTCTTACGAGGAGTGATAAAAGACGTAACGTAAATTTAACCTATTAAAGGATATTAAGGAACATATTATAGAAAGTGCGGGAGATGTAACGTTATACAATCGACCTATTAAAGGATATTAAGGAACCTCTTACGAGGAGTGCGGGAGACGTAACGTTATGCAATCGACCTCTTTAAGGATATTAAGGAACCTCTTATGAGGAGTGCGGGAGATGCAACGGAGTGTAATCGACCTAGATGTTAGAGGAACCTGGATGTTAGGAGACCTCTTAAACGATGTTAAGGAGACCGGGATGTTAGGAGACCTAGATGTTAATGAGATGGGAGATGCAACGGAGTGTAATCGACCCGGATATTAAGGAACCTCTTATGAGGCTTTACATCTTGTAACGGAGTGCGGGAGACGTAACGAGTCGACCTAGATGTTAATGAGACCTAGATGTTAAGGAGACCTCTTAAAGGATGTTAGGAGATGGGAGATGCAACGGAGTGTAATCGACCTCTTAAAAGATGTTAAGGAGACCTGGATGTTAGGAGACCTAGATCTTTCCGTTAAGTTGACCCGCATGTTAAAGAGAGCTCTTACGAGGAGTGATAAAAGACGTAACGTAAATTTAACCTATTAAAGGAGATTAAGGAACCTCTTATGAGAAGTGCGGGAGATGTAACGTTATACAACCGATGGAAGACGTAACGTGAATATAATTGAGCTATTAAAGGAAAGAGAGCTCTTACGAGGAGTGAAGTCTTCCTAGATGTTAAGTTGCCCTGGATATTAAGGAACCTCCTACGAGGAGTGAAATCGACCTAGATGTTAAGGAGACCTGGATGTTAGGAGATGGGAGATGTAACGGAGTGCAATCGACCTCTTAAAAGATGTTAAGTTGCGCTGGATGTTATAGGGACTCGACCGTACGGGAGCCCTTGCGCCCGTGAAATCGACCTCTTAAAGCATAAAAGTTTATGTTACTGACCCGCCAAACTACGACGAAACGTGAGTGCGGGAGATGTAACGTGAATGCAGTTGACCTAGATGTTAAAGTAAAGAGACCTCTTACGAGGAGTGAAGTCGACCTATTAAAGGATGTTAAAGAGACCTCTTACGAGGAGTGAAGTCGACCTAGATGTTTAGGAGACCTAGATGTTAAGGGAAAAGAGCTAGGAGATCGAGCAGATAAATCTCCACCGTGCTGCTCGCGACTCTCTGAGGCCAAGGACGGGGTCGAACCGTCATTCCAGGATTTGCAGTCCAATACATTTCCATTATGTTACCTAGCCAAACTAAGAAAAAAGTAAAGGCGCAAGGGCTTCGGTTACTCACCGGGAGCAGGCGAAAAAGAGGAAGGTTCTCTTGATCAACGTGTCTTTCCCATTATTGAAATTTCTTGCTCATCTTACTCCACTTGAAAGAAGCAGCAACTCTATCTACGACATTACACGAAAAAGGTTTTGGAAGCAAACAGACAGCTATATATATTATATTGGAAAAACTATCGACGGAGATCATAGCTTCATTCATTCGTTCAACGAGAACCAACTCTATCTACGAGATTACACGATGCGAGATCGTCAACGCACACCTAAAAGACGTGCCGCTTGCAGACAACCACAAACTCAACAGCTCGAGACTATACCTTCGCTACCCAGAGGGTTTGGAATAGCTACCCATTTCCTTAATAGTCGAACGTCAGCGGATAGCGGGAATCGAACCCGCGTCTTCTCCTTGGCAAGGAGAAATTTTACCACTCAACTATATCCGCATCAGAATGAAATCAGCAATCGACTTCATATCCTACATTCTAAAGGGAACAAACGAAGAAATGGAAAGAGACGAGAGACCAGAGGAAATTCAGAAGGAGAAATAAAAAAGCAGACTCCTAGATAACAAACACTCACTCTTACATAAAAAAGATTCAAACTCACATAGAAGACAGTAGATCCATCAGTCACACTGACATAGAAGAGAAATCAGTCAAACTACCAGCGGAGGATCACAGAAAAATAGAAGAAAAATAAGTAGAGCAACACAATTACATAGAAGAGAAATCAGTCACACTGACATAGAAGAGAAATCATTACATCAATTATATAAGATAAGATGAATCAGTAGATCAATCAATTCCACTTTATATAAGATGACTCACTGCCATATAAGATGAATCCACCTTATATAAGATGACTCATTAGATGAATCAGTAGATCAATCATTCCCTCTCGTTATATAAGATGAATCATTAGATCAATCAGTAGATCAATCATTCCCTCTCGTTATATAAGATGAATCATTCACACTGACATAGAAGACAGTAGATCAATCAATTCCACTTTATATAAGATGACTCACTGCCATATAAGATGAATCATTCCATCTTATATATAAGACATTAGATCAATCATTCCCTCTCGTTATATAAGATGAATCATTAGATCAATCATTCACAATTCCACTTTATATAAGATGACTCACTGCCACCGCCTCCTATACTCCGATCCAGCCTCTGATAAATCTACCCTTCCCATATAGACGATTCCCATAATCAGGTAAGAAGGAGGATATACGAGCTTGACCCCCGCAGCAGCAGCATTAGCAAGAAATTCAAAATGTCCGCGTCGCCTCATGGGGTGTGGATTTCCGATGGAGGCATAAGATGAGATGCGGAACGAATTCCAATTCCGCTCCCTTATCTGAATGAAAAATCGACATCATGAGAACACGAATCGATGATCCGATACGGCTTGCGGTTTCGCTTATCGTAGAGTAATTTAAGAAAAGGGCGTGATGAGACAGATGCGTGGCTCCGAGGCCTGCTATCCTGAGTCTCGGTCTTCGGACTTATTCTTGACTCCCTTCTATCTCACTTCCGCCAAGCTCCGGGATTTGAATCTGAGTAAAAAAAGTCTTCCGTGGGATCAAGCAGACCATAAGTTGATCCTTGCTTTCCTTATTCATACTGTTCTATTCCTCCACATTGGTTCCCTTCTATTCGTTCAGGCATTCCAACCTAGCCAAGCAATTCTGGGTAGGTAATTTCTCGCCCGATAGGAAATTTATCTGCACCTATGAAGATCTATGAGATCGAGGTCCGGAGGGAGACGTAACGGAGTGCAGAAGATGGAAGGAGACGTAACGGAGTGTGGAGATTTATCTGCTCGCTCGTAAGCTCTCCCTTAACATCCAGGTCTCCTAAACATCCTTAAAGAGGTCTCCTAACATCCAGGATCCTTCAGCATCTTTTAAGAGGTCGATTACACTCCGTTACATCTCCCATCTCTTTAACATCTTTTAAGAGGTCTCCTAACATCCTTTAAGAGGTCTCCTTAACATCTAGGTCTCCTAACATCCAGGTCGACTTAACATCTAGGTCTCCTAACATCCTTTAAGAGGTCGACTTCACTTCTCATAAGAGGTTCCTTAATATCCTTAAAGAGCTCGATTGCATAACGTTACGTCTCCCGCACTCCGTTACATCTCCCGCACTTCTCATAAGAGGTTCCTTAATATCCTTAAAGAGGTCTCATTAACATCTAGGTCGACTCTACTCCCGTTACGTCTCCCACATAACGTTACGTCTCCCACATAACGTTACGTCTCCCGCACTCCGTTACAAGATGTAAAGCCTCATAAGAGGTTCCTTAATATCCTTAAAGAGCTCTCATTAACATCTTTTAAGAGGTCTCCTAACATCCTTTAAGAGGTCGACTTCACTCCTCATAAGAGGTTCCTTAATATCCTTAAAGAGGTCTCATTAACATCTAGGTCGATTTCACTCCGTTACATCTCCCTCATTTACGTTACTTGAACATGGTGGGGTAGGGGTTGGGTAGGGTACGGTCGAGGGTAGGCGCAAGGGCTCCCTTCGGTCGAGCTATTTCATCCCTATAACATCTAGCGCAACTTAACATCTTTTAAGAGGTCGATTGCACTCCGTTACATCTCCCATCTCCTAACATCCAGGACGACTTCACTTCTCATAAGAGGTTCCTTAATCTCCTTTAATAGGTTAAATTTACGTTACGTCTTTTATCACTCCTCGTAAGAGCTCTCTTTAACATCCTTTAATAGGTCAGTTGTATTCACGTTACGTCTTCCATCAACTGCACTCCGTGTACACTCCGTTACTTAAGTCTGGTGGGGAAAGAGACGTAACGTGAGTGCGGGAGACGTAACGTAAATGCAGTTAACCTATACTAGTTAAAGAGACCTCTTACGAGGAGTGAAGTTGACCTAGATGTTAAGGAGACCCGGCTGTTAAGGAGATTTATCTACTCGACCGTTAGGTCGAGGATCGCAAGCTCGACTCCCGTCAGGTCCTCGATCTCGTAAACTCGATCGAGTCACTAAAGTGCCTACGCAGATAAATCAATAGTTTGGGAAAGAGACGTAACGTGAGTGCGGGAGATGTAACGTTATGTGGGAGACGTAACGTAATGATAAAAGACGTAACGTAAATGCAGTTGATCTATTAGATATTAAGGAACCTCTTATGAGAAGTGAAGTCGTCCGGGATGTTAGGAGACCTAGATGTTAATGAGACCTAGATAGATGTTAAAGAGACCTCTTACGAGGCAGTGATAAAAGACGTAACGTAAATTTAAATTTAACCTATTAAAGGATATTAAGGAACCTCTTATGGGAAGTGAAGTCGTCCTGGATGTTAGGAGACCTAGATGTTTAGGAGACCTGGATGTTACTGAACCGCCAAACTACGACGTAACGTGAGTGAAGTCGACCTAGATGTTAAGGGAGATCTAGGAGATCGAGCAGATAAATCTCCATCTCATTAACCTTAATATCTAGGTCAACTTAACATCTAGGTCGACTTCACTCACGTTACTTAAACGCGGGAAAGAGACGTAACGTGCTTTAATATCTTGTAACGGAGTGCGGGAGACGTAACGTAATGAAGTCGACCTAGATGTTAATGAGACCTAGATGTTAAGGAGACCTGGATGTTACTGAACCACCAAACTACGACGAAACGAAGTGCGGGAGACGTAACGTAATGGTAAGAGACGTAACGTGAGTGTAGTCGACCTCTTAAAGGAGACCTAGTTGTCAAATAAAACCCCGGAATACGATCGAAGTCCAAAGGAAATATCTAGCTCCATCTATAGGAAACCATCCCTACCTACACCCTATACCCGTGCGTCTCATGCCCCCGACTAAAACTCATTCCCGGGCTGGCTGATGACATGAGGAAGGACTATAAAAAGCTACCAAATGGAAGTCTAAATGAAACGGAGGACTAGATGGGCCTTTCCTTGAAAGGGGGTTGTGAGACTGTTCCTCTAGTGACGGGAAGTTCCGGGTAGGGAATTCCTCCATATCGTCATGCTAATAAGCATGGAAAATCTCCCGTTGTTCCGACGCCCCCTAACGGCATTCCTTGAGACGTCCTCTTACCGGAATAAGAATCTTTCTTTCTAGGAGCGGGAGCACTTCATACCATATCTTCCTCTTACTGGGATTTTCACTTTCACCTGAATCTAGGTCCGTATATTCTCACATACCTCGATGGACCTTGCCTTGAGAACATCTTTTTCCGGTCAAATCTTCTGAATCGAAGAAATCTCGGGTCTGGAACCGATTCATCGGCTTCCCACTAGCTCTCGCCCCGGTTCTCTCCTCCTCGCGACATTTCCCGGAGGCTGAGTGGTTTGTAATTGGCCTCCATCTAGCGCCAATATTAATCGCATTCCCACCAACTGGAGTGGGATTATCCAACCTTCCTCGCATTCCAACCTTCGAAATTAACCCCGGTCATAGGATTCATATCCTCCGACCTCATCTCATATCTAGAGTCCTCTTCTTCTTCAACAGATAGTTTGGTGGGGAAAGGAAAGAGACGTAACGTTCCTATGCATTTACGCTACTTAAAATAGTCTGGTGGGGCAGTAACATTATTTAATAGGTTTCCTAACATCTTTTTTCTCCTAACATCCAGGTCTCCTTAACATCTAGGTCTCATTAACATCTAGGTCGACTTCATTACGTTACTTAACTTAAACGTTGGGGCTTTAGCCTGCTACCGCTAGGTAGCGAACCCGAAGGAGTACGGTCGAGTCCCTATAACATCCTGCGCAACTTAACATCTTTTAAGAGGTCGATTGCACTCCGTTACATCTCCCATCTCCTAACATCCAGGTCTCCTTAACATCTAGGTCGATTTCACTTTCTATAATAGGTTCCTTAATATCCTTTAATAGCTCGATTGTATAACGTTACATCTCCCGCACTTCTCATAAGAGCTTCCTTAATATCCTTTAATTAACTATATTTACGTTACGTCTTTTATCACTCCTCGTAAGAGCTCTCTTTAACTTCCTTTAATAGGTCAATTTATTCACGTTACGTCTTCCATCAACTGCACTCCGTGTACACTCCGTTCCGTCTCCCGCCTCGACCTCGTAAACTCGGTCGAGTGACTAACTACGCAGATAAATCTCCACACTCCGTTACAAGATATTAAAGCACGTTACGTCTCTTTCCCAGACTACTGTTTAAGTAACGTGAATACAATTGATGGGAGATGTAACGTTATGTAATCGACCTATACTATGATGTTAAAGAGAGCTCAAGCTACGATCCTCGACCTCGTAAACTCGGTCGAGTGACTAAAGTCCCTACGCAGATAAATCTCCTACCCCAAGGGAGACGTAACGTAAGTGTGGGAGACGTAACGTGAGTGCAGTCGACCTAGATGTTAAGGAGACCTCTTAAAAGACTATCTCGACCTAGATGTTAAATTGACCAGGATGTTAAAGAGACCTCTTACGAGGAGGCCTACCCCACCAAACTACCGTAACGTTATACAATCGTGGAGATTTTTCTGCGTAGGGACTTTAGTCACTCGACCGAGTTTACGAGGTCGAGGACCTGACGGGACTCGAGTGACGATCCTCGACCCAATAGGGCCGAGTAGATAAATCTCCTGCCCCACCAGACTTTTTTAAGTAACGGAGTGAACACGGAGTGCAGTTGACCTCTTAAAATTCCTCTATGTTAAAGAGACCTCTTACGAGGGGTGATAAAAGACGTAAATTTAACCTATTAAAGGATATTAAGGAACCTCTTATGAGAAGTGCGGGAGATGCAACGGAGTGCGGGAGACGTAACGTGAATGCAGTTAATCTCTTAAAGGAAAGAGACCTCTTACGAGGAGTGATAAAAGACGTAACGTAAATGTGCAGTTGACCTAGATGTTAAAAAGACCTCTTACGAGGAGTGAAGTCGTCCTGGATGTTAGGAGACCTAGATGTTAAAGAGATGGGAGATGTAACGGAGTGTAATCGACCTCTTAAAAGATGCTGAAGGATCCTGGATGTTAGGAGACCTCTTTAAGGATGTTAAGTTGACCTAGATATTAAGGTTAAAGAGACCTCTTAAAATTCCTCTTTCCTAACTATTTCGACCTGGATGTTAAGGCCGTCTATTTCTTCTTTGTTTTTTTCTACTATGGAAGCGTGCGTACTCGCTATAGCAGGAAATATTGACGCATGGCCCGGAGGGAGAGTTTTGTCATTCTATGCTGAATTAGTCATGTTCTCCTATTCCTTTTCGAGTGTCGGTCAAAAACCGAGATTCAACTTTTTTAAGAAGTTCTCATGACGAGTAAATTAGTTCTCTAAGGCTAGAGCTTTCTACTAAACTGATGCCGCCCTAAGAGTAGGCCCATATCAGTCGCGGCTCTTTTTCCTTTATAGCATAGCTATCTCCGACATCTATACTTCTTGAGCGCAATGAGATGAGACAAGATCATATAGTTTTTTTATTCCATTTCCGATATCCCTCGTCCTTCTGCCCCTTCACCCATTTCCTTCTTCCTCGATTCCGATGCTGGAAGTCAAGACTAGATGGTTCCCCCCTAAAGACGACCGGGGGTATAGGTATACTAATAAGCCCCTACGTTCTCTTCCTAGGTAGAGCAGTAAGAGCTCGCCAGAGTAGATTCGCGCCTTAGCAATATTCGATCCTCAGAGCCCACTCTTGGGCGTAGGCTCCGCTAGATCAAGGAAGAGTTCGCTGAGTAGGCCCTTTCAGACCTCAGAGAAAGATGCATGTGTCCCGTGACCTTTTCACTTAAGAGGTCTCCTTAACCTTTAAATCTAGGTCAACTTAACATCTAGGTCTCTTTAACCTTAATATCTTAACATAGAGGAATTTGCTACTAAGAGGTCAACAACGGAAAGAGGAATTTGAAGAGGTCAACTGCACTCCGTTTTCACTCCGTTCCTTAAACATCTGGTGGTTCAGTAACATCCAGGTCTCCTTAACATCTAGGTCTCATTAACATCTTTTAAGAGGTCTCCTAACATCCAGGTCGACTTAACATCTAGGTCTCATTAACATCTAGGTCGACTCGTTACGTCTCCCGCACTCCGTTACAAGATGTAAAGCCTCATAAGAGGTTCCTTAATATCCTTAAAGAGGTCTCATTAACATCTTTTAAGAGGTCGATTACACGGGCGCAAGGGCTCCCGTATGGTCGAGTCCCTATAACATCCGAGGTCAACTGCACTCCGTGTACACTCCGTTCCGTCTCCCGCCTCGATCGCATAAATGCTCTCGAGTGGAGTAGTTTGGTAGGGTAGGATGCAGATAAATCTCCATCTCCTAACATCCCGGTCTCCTTAACATCTAGGTCGATTTCACTCCGTTACATCTCCCGCACTTCTCATAAGAGGTTCCTTAATATCTAATGGATCAACAGCATTTACGTTACGTCTTTTATCATTACATTACTTAAACTTCTGGTGGGGTAGGAGATTTATCTACTCGACCGATAGGTCGAGGATCGCCGCTCGAGTCCCTATAACATCCGAGGTCAACTGCACTCCGTGTACACTCCGTTCCGTCTCCCACCTCGTGCTGGCGCACGAGCAGATAAATCTCCACATAACGTTACGTCTCCCGCACTCCGTTGCATCTCCCATCTCCTAACATCCCGGTCTCCTTAACATCTTTTAAGAGGTCTCCTAACATCCTTTAAGAGGTCTCCTAACATCCAGGACGACTTCACTTTCTATAATAGGTTCCTTAATCTCCTTTAATAGGTTAAATTTACGTTACGTCTTTTATCACTGCCTCATAAGAGGTTCCTTAATATCCTTAAAGAGGTCTCATTAACATCTAGGTCGACTCTACTCCCGTTACGTCTCCCACATAACGTTACGTCTCCCGCACTCCGTTGCATCTCCCATCTCCTAACATCCCGGTCTCCTTAACATCTAGGTCTCATTAACATCTAGGTCGACTCGTTACGTCTCCCGCGCTCCGTTACAAGATATTAAAGCCTCATAAGAGGTTCCTTAATATCCGGGTCTCTTTAACATCTAGGTCAACTTCACTCCTCGTAAGAGGTTTCTTTAACATAGAGGAATTTTAAGAGGTCAACTGCACTCCGTGTTCACTCCGTTACGTCTCCCACGATTGCATTCACGTTACGTCTCCCGCACTCCGTTACATCTCCCATCTCATTAACATCTTTTAAGAGGTCGATTGCACGGGCGCAAGGGCTCCCGTACGGTCGAGTCCCATCAGGTCCTCGATCTAGGAGATCGAGCAGATAAATCTCCATCTCCTAACATCCCGGTCTCCTTAACATCGTTTAAGAGGTCTCCTAACATCCAGGTTCCTCTAACATCTAGGTCGATTACACTCCGTTGCATCTCCCGCACTCCTCATAAGAGGTTCCTTAATATCCGGGTCGATTACACTCCGTTACATCTCCCATCTCATTAACATCTAGGTCTCCTTAACATCTTTTAAGAGGTCGATTACACTCCGTTGCATCTCCCATCTCCTAACATCCTTTAAGAGGTCTCCTAACATCCAGGTCTCCTTAACATCTAGGTCGATTTCACTCCTCGTAGGAGGTTCCTTAATATCCAGGGCAACTTAACATCTAGGAAGACTTCACTCCTCGTAAGAGCTCTCTTTCCTTTAATAGCTCAATTGTATTCACGTTACGTCTTCCATCGGTTGTATAACGTTACATCTCCCGCACTTTCTATAATAGGTTCCTTAATCTCCTTTAATAGGTAAAATTTACGTTACGTCTTTTATCACTGCCTCATAAGAGGTTCCTTAATATCCTTAAAGAGCTCTCATTAACATCTTTTAAGAGGTCGATTGCACTCCGTTACATCTCCCATCTCCTAACATCCCGGTCTCCTTAACATCTTTTAAGAGGTCGATTACACTCCGTTGCATCTCCCATCTCCTAACATCCTTTAAGAGGTCTCCTAACATCCAGGACGACTTCACTTTCTATAATAGGTTCCTTAATCTCCTTTAATAGGTAAAATTTACGTTACGTCTTTTATCACTGCCTCATAAGAGGTTCCTTAATATCCTTTAATAGGTCGATTGCATAACGTTACGTCTCCCGCACTCCTCATAGGAGCTCTCTTTAACTTCCTTTAATAGCTCGATTGTATAACGTTACATCTCCCGCACTTCTCATAAGAGGTTCCTTAATATCTAATGGATCAACAGCATTTACGTTACGTCTTTTATCATTACATTACGTCTCCCACATAACGTTACGTCTCCCGCACTCCGTTACAAGATGTAAAGCCTCGTAAGAGCTCTATTTAACTAGTATAGCTCAACTGCATTTACGTTACTTAAAGTAGTCTGGTGGGGCAGGGGTTGGGTTTGGCAACGGTCGAGGGTAGGCGCAAGGGCTCCCTTCGGTCGAGTCCCTATAACATCTAGCGCAACTTAACATCTTTTAAGAGGTCGATTGCACTCCGTTACATCTCCCATCTCCTAACATCCAGGTCTCCTTAACATCTAGGTCGATTTCACTCCTCGTAGGAGGTTCCTTAATATCCAGGGCAACTTAACATCTAGGAAGACTTCACTCCTCGTAAGAGCTCTCTTTCCTTTAATAGCTCAATTATATTCACGTTACGTCTTCCATCGGTTGTATAACGTTACATCTCCCGCACTTCTCATAAGAGGTTCCTTAATCTCCTTTAATAGGTTAAATTTACGTTACGTCTTTTATCACTCCTCGTAAGAGCTCTCTTTAACATCCTTTAATAGGTCAGTTGTATTCACGTTACGTCTTCCATCAACTGCACTCCGTGTACACTCCGTTCCGTCTCCCACCTCGATCTTACGATCGAGCAGATAAATCTCCACATAACGTTACGTCTCCCGCACTCCTCATAGGAGCTCTCTTTAACTTCCTTTAATAGCTCGATTGTATAACGTTACATCTCCCGCACTTCTCATAAGAGGTTCCTTAATATCTAATGGATCAACAGCATTTACGTTACGTCTTTTATCATTACATTACGTCTCCCACATAACGTTACATCTCCCGCACTCCTCGTAGGAGCTCTCTTTAACTTCCTTTAATAGCTCGATTGTATAACGTTACATCTCCCGCACTTCTCATAAGAGGTTCCTTAATATCCTTAAAGAGGTCTCATTAACATCTAGGTCTCCTAACATCCCGGTCTCCTTAACATCTAGGTCGATTTCACTCCTCGTAAGAGGTTCCTTAATATCCGGGTCGATTACACTCCGTTACATCTCCCATCGATTGTATAACGTTACATCTCCCGCACTTTCTATAATATGTTCCTTAATATCCTTTAATAGGTTAAATTTACGTTACGTCTTTTATCACTCCTCGTAAGAGCTCTATTTAACTAGTATAGCTCAACTGCATTTACGTTACTTAAAGTAGTCTGGTGGGGCAGGGGTTGGGTTTGGCAACGGTCGAGTCCCTATAACATCTAGCGCAACTTAACATCTAGGAAGACTTCACTCCTCGTAAGAGCTCTCTTTAACATCCTTTAATAGGTCAGTTGTATTCACGTTACGTCTTCCATCAACTGCACTCCGTGTACACTCCGTTCCGTCTCCCACCTCGATCTTACGATCGAGCAGATAAATCTCCACATAACGTTACGTCTCCCGCACTCCGTTACATCTCCCGCACTTCTCATAAGAGGTTCCTTAATCTCCTTTAATAGGTTAAATTTACGTTACGTCTTTTATCACTCCTCGTAAGAGCTCTCTTTAACTTCCAGGACAACTTAACATCTAGGAAGACTTCACTCCTCGTAAGAGCTCTCTTTAACTTCCTTTAATAGCTCAATTGTATTCACGTTACTTAAACATCTGGTGGGGTAGGAGATTTATCTACTCGACCGATAGGAAAGAGACGTAACGTGAGTGCGGGAGATGCAACGGAGTGCGGGAGACGTAACGTTATGTGGGAGACGTAACGGGAGTAGAGTCGACCTAGATGTTAATGAGACCTCTTTAAGGATATTAAGGAACCTCTTATGAGAAGTGCGGGAGATGTAACGGAGTGAAATCGACCTAGATGTTAAGTCGACCTGGATGTTAGGAGACCTAGATGTTAAGGAGACCTGGATGTTACGAGGATCGCAGCTCGAGTCCCATCAGGTCCTCGATCTAGGAGATCGAGCAGATAAATCTCCATCAATTTATTCACGTTGCGTCTTCCATCAACTGCACTCCGTGTACACTCCGTTCCGTCTCCCACCTCGTGCTGGCGCACGAGCAGATAAATCTCCACATAACGTTACGTCTCCCGCACTCCGTTACAAGATATTAAAGCACGTTACGTCTCTTTCGGTAGCGAACCAGGCCACCGGAGGATAAATCTTCGTGCGGATAAATCCTCACCAATGGGATCAAAGATCTACTCCAAGACTCTCCCAACGGGACCTAGGCCGGGTCTTCAAAAGAATGAGTGTCTGCTCGCGGAGCTTTCTATCCATTGAAAAGGAAAATGATAAGTAAGAAATCAAAGAAGAGGAAGACTATTAAAAGTGGTTCTCGAAAGAAAAAAACGGTGGGAGCCTTTTTTGGAAAAAAAGAGGAGAATCTCGCTTCGTTCCCCTTACATCTGCATCTCCACCAGGTCGGACCGCTAGCCTACCGGAGAAAAGGAAAGCCCATCTGGTGCCCTCAAATCCATCAGCAGCCAAAACCAAGCAACAAAGTGAGCGTAGCAGCTCGTCCCAAGTCCATCAGCAGCCAGAAAAACTTTGTTCGGACCTATTTGATCTGAGCAGCTAGGCCAGGGACCAGATTATCCGCTCTCCTATGAAATTTCTCGACCACCGAGAGGAGACGACCCGCATGGGCGGGGAAGCATAAATAGAGTGGAGAATGCAAACTCTTCCGACTAAAGAAGAAAGCAAAACATCCAAGAAAATTCTTCACGTTTCGACCGTGGAGAAGAGGATCTTCGTTCCATTAGCATCTCAACCAAGTAAGAATCCGCTACCTCCCCATCCGAAAGACCCAACCCGTCCGGGTATTCCCTAAGATAATTCACATTCTGCTCGACACGCAATGGCTTCCCCCTATCGAGAAAAAGAATACGGATTTACCCAAGCGGAGAACTCCTTTCCTAGAGACGTTGAACCAGACTACCCTACCAAACTCTTACAAAACGTAATCTCCTATACGAAAATACCTCGCCACATAATCATCTTTATGGAAGCAGATATCAGTCATCATCAGTTACACGCATGAGCGATCAATCGGGTCTTCGTCTATATGTAATTTCTTGAATCAATAGAAGACGGTGCATCCAGTAGATCTTATCTTACTAGGTCGACTCCGTTACTTTAAGATTAAGAGGTCGACTGCACTCATAAAGTTTCGTCTCCCTCGCCAACTAGCTCGACTGCACTCATAAAGTAGTCTGGGAAAGAGACGTAACGTAAGTGCGGGAGATGTAACGGGGTGCAATCGACCTAGATGTTAAGGAGACCTGGATGTTACTAAAGTCCCTACGCAGATAAATCTCCTACCCCACCAGAAGTTTAAGTAACGTGAATACAATTGAGCTATATTAGATGTTAAAGAGACCTCTTACGAGGAGTGAAGTCTTCCTAGATGTTAAGTTGACCTGGATGTTAAAGAGACCTCTTACGAGAAGTGAAGTCGACCTAGATGTTAAGGAGACCTGGATGTAAGGAATAAGAAATTCTTGAGTCCGTATCAGCCAAGTCATAGAGAGATTGCATCTTAGCTCTTCCTGCTCTCGCTTCCTGGGATTTTAATTAGGTCCTTCCCCCGGGGAATTCATCTTGAGACTTGAATGAAGCTGGTACAGTTTGGGCAAGACTAGCCTTTTAGGCTTTATTTGAGAACCCATGAAGGACTGCTATTTCTCGTGATGAACCATCTTTGCTCCAACAGGAGCTACAATTTATTATTCCTTGACCTCTCCTTGAGCACGGCTTTCTCTTCTTCCTACTAGGCTAGTCTCATCATCGGGTCCCGCTAGCTCGGTATGTCACCCGGGAAATTTACCGCCTTTCCACTCCAGGATTGACTTGAAAAAAAGTAGTTATGGAATAGAAGTGGATCACGTTTGAACTCTTCTCTGTGTGGTGGAGATTTATCTGCTCGATCGTAAGTGAGGAAAGAGACGTAACGTGAGTGATAAAAGACGTAACGTAAATGAAGTTGACCTCGTAGATATTAAGGAACCTCTTATGAGAAGTGCGGGAGATGCAACGGAGTGCGGGAGACGTAACGTGAATGCAGTTAATCTCTTAAAGGAAAGAGACCTCTTACGAGGAGTGCGGGAGATGTAACGTTATGTGGAGATTTATCTGCGTAGGCACTTTAGTGACTCGATCGAGTTTACGAGATCGAGGTGGTGGCCCTTTAGGGACTCGAGCTGCGATCCTCGACCTATCGGTCGAGTAGATAAATCTCCTGCCCCACCAGAAGTTTAAGTAACGGGAGTGCGGGAGATGTAACGGAGTGCGGGAGACGTAACGTTATGTGGAGATTTATCTGCTCGTGCGCCAGCACGAGGTGGGAGACGGAACGGAGTGTACACGGAGTGCAGTTGATGGAAGACGCAACGTGAATAAATTGATGGAGATTTATCTGCTCGATCTCCTAGATCGAGGACCTGATGGGACTCGAGCTGCGATCCTCGACCTATCGGTCGAGTAGATAAATCTCCTACCCCACCAGATGTTTAAGTAACGTGAATACAATTGAGCTATTAAAGGAAGTTAAAGAGAGCTCTTACGAGGAGTGAAGTCTTCCTAGATGTTAAGTTGTCCTGAAAGTTAAAGAGAGCTCTTACGAGGAGTGAAGTCTTCCTAGATGTTAAGTTGCGCAGGATGTTATAGGGACTCGACCGTACCCTACCCAACCCCTACCCCACCAAGTTCAAGTAACGTGAATAAATTGACCTATACTAGGATGTTAAATAGACCTCTTACGAGGAGTGAAGTCGACCTAGATGCTAAGGAGATCTATTAGATTAGATATTAAGGAACCTCTTACGAGAAGTGCGGGAGATGTAAATACAATCGAGCTATTAAAGGAAGTTAAAGAGACCTCCTACGAGGCAGTGATAAAAGACGTAACGTAAATTTAACCTATTAAAGGATATTAAGGAAGCTCTTATGAGAAGTGAAGTCGTCCTGGATGTTAGGAGATGGGAGATGCAACGGAGTGCGGGAGACGTAACGTTATGTGGAGATTTATCTGCTCGTGCGCCAGCACGAGGAGATTTATCGGCGTAGGAGATTTATCTACTCGAGCGCATTTATGCGATCGAGGCGGGAGACGGAACGGAGTGTACACGGAGTGCAGTTGATGGAAGACGTAACGTGAATAAATTGACCTATTAAAGGAAGTTAAAGAGAGCTCTTACGAGGAGTGAAGTCTTCCTAGATGTTAAGTTGCGCAGGATGTTACGGGGACTCGAGCTGCGATCCTCGACCTATCGGTCGAGTAGATAAATCTCCTGCCCCACCAGAAGTTTAAGTAACGGGAGTAGAGTCGACCTAGATGTTAATGAGACCTGGATGTTAGGACCTGACGGGACTCGACTGATAAGGAGCCCTTGCGCCAGGAGTGAAAACGGAGTGCAGTTGACCTCATAAAACGGGACTCGACCCTTGGGCCTACGTTTAAGTAACATAATGGTAAGAGACGTAACGTTCCTACCCCAAGGAGATTTATCTACTCGATCTCCTAGATCGAGGACCTGACGGGACTCGAGCTTGCGATCCTCGACCTGTCGGTCGAGCAGATAAATCTCCTACCCCACCAGATGTTTAAGTAACGTAATGGAGTCGACCTAGATGTTAAGGAGACCTCTTAAAAGAGTGCAGTCGACCTCATAACGGGACTCGACCGGACGTGGGAATGAGTCTCGTTCTCTTAAATCGATTTATCTCGACATACTCGATCAGATGAAAGAAAGATCGGATCATCGATCCGTATGGGGATTTTCTTAAAGATTTGTGGAGTTTGAGATCTTCGATTCGTATCTAACTTCCGCTTTTTGGATAGGAATAGGCCGGTAGAGCTCATTTCAGGAATTCAGAACGTTCTAATTCTTTTGAACAGCGTTCCTCTTAAGAAAGTAGCATCACGTCTATCGGAATTTTTCTGGATGGGACATCGAATGATTGGATCTACCAGAATCTGAACTACCTGAAGCTTATGATCCTGGATTGCAGACTCCGCGTTAGAACGAAGAAGCGGCTGCTAAACACCGCCCCTTCGAGTTCCAAATATTACGCGATGATGTTCGATAGAGAAAGAACATGGGGTGTGCTGAATAAAAGTTTGGTGGGGTAGGCCTCTTGCTCCACCCGAGGGGGCGCCGGGCACCCACACCGATTCCGAACGCCTACCGGGGAGCCCCTTGAACCTAGAGTGATACGCAATCTTGAGATTGATCCACTCGACTATGGCGGCGAGAGGGTGAGCCGAATCCGAGCAATGGCAACGTATCCTCTGAGGGTCGGGCGGATGAGGTAGAGTGAAGAAATCAGTTTCGCCCGGGAATATAATATTTTGATGTTACTAAATGGAGCTGGAACTTCACCCTGGGGTTTGGCTCTTTTTAGGATGTTCAACCTGAATGGGAATACGCTCTGGTCTGCGGGTCCCTCCATGTGTTTAGTGGCTATACTATATTAGGATAGGGTTGATGAATAAAGGTTTTTGTTTTCATTCGTGGAGAGTAGGTCCTGGAATGACACATTCTTACGATTACCAAAGTCTCTGAAACCCGTTCGTTATAGTGAGACCATGGTCTGAGGTCGGATAGCTTTGCAGTGAATTCCCTATTAAGCAGGGCGGGGGGCTTCTTCTCTTAGCAAGCAAGTCTATTTCCAATAAACGAATAGTCGGAATTCTTATTGACATTGATATAAAGAATTACCAGAGTGCATCTATGAATGAAAAGGTAATGGTCAGTATTCAAAGGGTTTGGGCGAGGATGAAGAAAAAGCTTTTTTCTGGGGACCTAAACTGATGCTACTGTCACAGATTTCACTCTTAACCCAGCGCACCTGAATTGAGAATGGTGAGATCGGTCATAAGGAGATTGTGGCCCCATTGAAGCGTGATGACATGATTCAGTGAAGTAGTAATTTGGTAATTCCCGCCTGGATGGAGTTGGATAATAGAGTGGAATGTAAGGGCATTTATACTGCACCTCTGTTTCCTAATAAGATTGGCCTCATTGGAAAGACTCAAATTCTTTGAATAATTCACATTCTGATCCTAAGGATTTGGCTTGCGCCTACTATCTTTCAGATCACCATTATAGCTTCTCAATTTGGTACACTGCAAGAACATCTTGCTACTCGCATTTTTTCTTTCTTTTGTCTATAGATGAAGTTTGAATTCAGTTGGTGACACATGATGACAGACCCTTATTGTTGGAGATTTCAATAGTTTGATGACAGAATGGGGGAAGTCTCCCTGAGATTGGAGTGAGCATTGCTTGCTGCAGGAGAAAGGTGGGAGGGACATGAGGATGGCTCAAGACTAAGATTGATTGGGCTCTTGTGAATGGGGATAATTGAATATTAAGACTAACTGAACTCTCCCTGAAGCTGATCACACATCTTTAGAGATTCTTCCACTTTCCTAATCCTAAAAATCAAAATTGAAGTGTGGAACTCTCGACTCAAGAGAAGACTCCATCTAGAAGTGAGAGTGAGGGCAGATGCAGGATGCTTAGCCATGATCCTTCCTCTGGAAAGCGTGCAGGAGCATAGGAACTCTTGAGAGACAGCTGGTAGAATGGAAAAGTCTATCTCAAGCAGAGGCAAGAATAGGGTAATGAGCGAGTGGTGATGACAAGACTAAAGGAGACCAGGCCTGCCCATAGTGATCCGTGGAGCAGCTGATTCAAAGAAGCTCTCCCTGTGATGGTTATGGGAGTAGGAGGCATGGGCTATTATTGGTGATGAAGAGAAAAAAAGAATGATAACTCTAGTTCGTCTCCTTCCAAGCAGACCTATGCCCCCCTCTACAAATGCATAGATGATCCATGCTAGATTGAGTTCTGCCCACAATAAGAGAATCAAGGAGCGTTTGTGGCTGGGAGATACATCATGATTACACAAGATCTCGGTCTCATTAGAAGGCAGAAGCCTAACCCAGGGTTGAGAAGCCTATGAAAACGTTAAGGAGATTATGGAGGGCTTCGGGTCCCCCCCCCCTCCGCGGTGTATCACTAGCTCATGGTAGATGGAAAGAGACGTAACGTGAGTGAAGTCGACCTAGATGTTAGGAACCCCGCGGGAAAGAGACGTAACGTGAGTGCGGGAGATGTAACGTGAATGCAGTTGACCTAGTAGATATTAAGGAAACCTCTTACGAGGAGTGATAAAAGACGTAACGTAAATGCGGTTGACCTATTAAAGGATATTAAGGAACCTCTTATGAGAAGTGAAGTCGTCCTGGATGTTAGGAGACCTATTAAAGGATGTTAAAGAGACCCAGATGTTACTGAACCGCCATTGAAATAACTCGACCGTACCCTTGCGCCGGAAGAGCGGCGATCCCCGTAACATCCAGGTCTCCTAAACATCTAGGTCTCCTAACATCCAGGACGACTTCACTTTCTATAATAGGTTCCTTAATCTCCTTTAATAGGTTAAATTTACGTTACGTCTTTTATCACTGCCTCATAAGAGGTTCCTTAATATCCGGGTCGATTACACTCCGTTGCATCTCCCATCTCATTAACATCTAGGTCTCCTAACATCCCGGTCTCCTTAACATCTAGGTCGATTTCACTCCTCGTAAGAGGTTCCTTAATATCCTTTAATAGGTTGATTGTATAACGTTACATCTCCCGCACTTCTCATAAGAGGTTCCTTAATATCTAATAGATCAACTGCATTTACGTTACGTCTTTTATCATTACGTTACGTCTCCCGCACTCCGTTACAAGATATTAAAGCACGTTACGTCTCTTTCCTAACGGTCGAGTAGATAAATCTCCTACCCCACCAGAAGTTTAAGTAACGGGAGTAGAGTCGACCTAGATGTTAATGAGACCTCTTTAAGGATATTAAGGAACCTCTTATGAGGAGTGCGGGAGATGTAACGGAGTGAAATCGACCTAGATGTTAAGTCGACCTGGATGTTAGGAGACCTAGATGTTAAGGAGACCTGGATGTTACGAGGATCGCAAGCTCGAAGGGTAGGCGCAAGGGCTCCCTTCGGTCGAGCTATTTCATCCCTATAACATCTAGCGCAACTTAACATCTAGGAAGACTTCACTCCTCGTAAGAGCTCTCTTTAACATCCTTTAATAGGTCAGTTGTATTCACGTTACGTCTTCCATCAACTGCACTCCGTGTACACTCCGTTCCGTCTCCCACCTCGTGCTGGCGCACGAGCAGATAAATCTCCACATAACGTTACGTCTCCCGCACTCCGTTGCATCTCCCATCTCCTAACATCCAGGACGACTTCACTTTCTATAATGGGTTCCTTAATATCCTTTAATAGGTTAAATTTACGTTACGTCTTTTATCACTCCTCGTAAGAGCTCTCTTTAACTTCCGGGTCTCTTTAACGGAAAGATCTAGGTCTACTAACATCCAGGTCTCCTTAACATCTAGGTCTCCTAACATCCAGGTCGACTTAACATCTAGGTCGATTTCACTCCGTTACAAGATATTAAAGCCTCATAAGAGGTTCCTTAATATCCTTTAATAGGTCGATTGCATAACGTTACGTCTCCCGCACTCCTCGTAAGAGGTTCCTTAATATCCTTTAATAGGTCGATTGTATTTACATCTCCCGCACTTTCTATAATAGGTTCATTAATTTCCTTTAATAGGTTAAATTTACGTTACGTCTTTTATCACTCCTCGTAAGAGCTCTCTTTAACTTAAGAGATTAACTGCATTCACGTTACGTCTCCCGCACTCCGTTACATCTCCCATCAATTGTATTCACGTTACGTCTTCCATCAACTGCACTCCGTGTACACTCCGGGCGCAAGGGCTTCGCTTACGCTCGAGTCCCTAAAGTTCCTAACATCTAGGTCGACTTCACTCACGTTACGTCTCTTTCCTCGATCTTACGATCGAGCAGATAAATCTCCACACTCACGTTACTTAAACTTCTGGTGGGGTAGGGGTTGGGTTTGGCGGCGGTCGAGTCCCGTCAGGTCCTCGACCGAGTTTACGAGGTCGAGGATCGGCACTCGAGTCCCTAAAGGTACTCGTGCTAACGCACGAGGCGCGGAGCCCTTGGGGTAGGAGATTTATCTGCTCGACCCACAGGGAAAGAGACGTAACGTAAGTGCGGGAGATGTAACGTGAAGTTAACCTATACTAGTTAAAGAGAGCTCTTACGAGGCAGTGATAAAAGACGTAACGTAAATTTAACCTATTAAAGGAGATTAAGGAACCTCTTATGAGAAGTGCGGGAGACGTAACGTGAATGCAATTGATCTATACTATGATGTTAAAGAGACCTATTACGAGGAGTGAAGTCGACCTAGATGTTAAGTTGCCCTGGATGTTAAAGAGACCTCTTACGAGGAGTGAAGTCTTCCTAGATGTTAAGTTGACCTGGATGTTAAAGAGACCTCTTAAAGTAGTCCTTTAAGTTGTGCAGTCGACCTAAAGTGGGTCGATAAATCCCCACCAAACTACACGACCAGCGGGAGCGTCTGGTTCCTTCTATCCTGAACTTGTGGGTGCCCAACCCCTTGAGCTCGTCTCTTTCCTTTCGGTCTCACTTCATCTACTCCTCGAATACCTGCGAGCCTCAAAAAATCTGAAGTAGTATAGGGCTGCGACCAGAGTAAGTTAACTCCACGAAGACCAGGAGCTCTGTTTCCTGATGTTTTATGGGGACTGGACTGCTCTCACTTTATAAACAACCGGCTGTGAAGAACCGGATGCCGATGCCTGCCTATCATCTGCTAGCACGTCGCGAACCCCAAAAGATTCTTGCGCCAGCACTAGCATTTTCCATAAATACCTAGTAGAATCCACTTCTCGTAGTTGCGTGCCTTCTCCGGCATTTTCCTCTTCCTCTTATTTTTCCCTTTTGTTCCTTCTCTCTTTCGGTCGTCCCCTAAATCATCATTTCAACCATCCTCGATCTCAGTCACCGAAGGTTCATGAGAGCACCTCTTGCTCCGATCTCCCCTTTCGGTCCTTAAGTAGTCGGCTGAGCCAGGATCCGGTGTTCATGCGGATTGCTTTCTTCTTCCACGCTTCTTCTCTAATTTATTTCTTCTAGCTCATGCATTTTCTTTCGGGACGGTTGCGATTTCTCATCAGGATGATCGTTTGACCGCCGCTCTCGCGAAATAACGGTGGAGGTTCGGGCAGATTTTTAAAAGTTGGGTAAACTGGTAAGATGAAGCAGAAGTGCGTATCCTCACCCCGATTCCTTTTGTCTTTCCAGAGGGCGATAAATCGCAGCTTTTGGCGCTTTTGCCGGGTTCAGTGATATTTACCTCTGGAAGAGCTCAAGACCCGTTTTTCGACTGCAGAATCGGGATTAGAAAGACTCTCGCCCTTGGCTTGGAATGGTCGTCCGTTTGTTCATCCGAAGGTAGGGTCGGAACTCGGTTGAGTTGGTGGGTCCCGGGGGGATTCCTGACGCGCGCGACTCACCATGTTCAACGAGGGTCATTCACATTTCATAGAATGTGGCCTCCTTGTCGAGTATGATCCCTGTGTCCCATAGGAGTTTTTTTTTTTTTCTCGATCGCTCTCTTAAAGAAGAAGTATCTAAATTGTCAACATCCGCTCGTCTTGGAAGCGCTCATGGATTCGTGTGGACTTCTCTTTCACCGTAGAATCACCGTTATCCTCGGGACTTCAAAATTGCTTAAAGAGATCCTTCTGATGGGATCCGATCGACCCACGATTTCCTACACCAGTTGGATGAGAATGGCTGCAGGGCTCGGAAGAATAATCTTGGGGGTTTTAATTCCCAATCGGGACAGCAGCTGGTGCGCAACAAGAGGAACGCCCCATATGAGGATTATTTCTCCAACCCTTCGCTTGCGCCAGCAGAAGACCGCGAACCGTCTTTGATTCTGAGTTTGTGGATTCTTCAGTAGTTCAGGTTTGACGTATCAGTGGTTGTTTTGTGTAGGTGACTGAGACTGCTCTCTTTTGAGTTTGTGATCTCAAATTACGTAAATTTTCTCTTCCAATTTATTCTATTTGAAATTTACTTTGCCGGTCCTGTCGGTGCTAGGTTGCTAGATTATCAATTTGAGGATCTATCGATCGAGCATGATCTCACGAAAATCGGTTGAGAGAGTTCTTTATTTTAAGAGGTCGACTTTAAGAGGTCTCCTTAACATCTAGGTCTCCTTAAAGAGGTCTCCTAACATCCAGGTCTCCTAAACATCTAGGTCGACTTCACTCCTCGTAAGAGTTCTCTTTAACATCCTTTAATAGGTCGATTGGATAACGTTACATCTCCCATCAACTGCACATTTACGTTACGTCTTTTATCACTCCTCGTAAGAGGTCTCTTTCCTTTAAGAGATTAACTGCATTCACGTTACGTCTCCCGCACTCCGTTACATCTCCCATCTCCTAACACCCAGGTCGACTTCACTTACGTTACGTCTCTTACCACTCACGTTGCGTCTCTTTCCCCACCAGACTATTTCGACCTAGATGTTAGGAGACCTCTTAAAGGAGACCTCTTAAAGGAGATGGTGGAGATTTATCTGCTCGATCGTAATTACGATCTCCCTTAACATCTAGGTCTCCTTAACATCTAGGTCGATTTCACTCCGTTACATCTCCCATCTCATTAACATCTAGGTCTCCTAACATCCCGGTCTCCTTAACATCTAGGTCTCATTAACATCTAGGTCTCCTAACATCCCGGTCTCCTTAACATCTAGGTCTCCTAACATCCAGGACGACTTCACTTTCTATAATAGGTTCCTTAATATCCTTTAATTAACTGTATTTACGTTACGTCTTTTATCACTCCTCGTAAGAGGTTCCTTAATATCCTTTGATCGATTGTATAACGTTACATCTCCCGCACTTCTCATAAGAGGTTCCTTAATATCTAATGGATCAACAGCATTTACGTTACGTCTTTTATCATTACATTACTTAAACTTCTGGTGGGGCAGGAGATTTATCTACTCGACCGATAGGTCGAGGATCGCAGCTCGAGTCCCCGTAACATCCTGCGCAACTTAACATCTAGGAAGACTTCACTCCTCGTAAGAGCTCTCTTTAACTTTCAGGACAACTTAACATCTAGGAAGACTTCACTCCTCGTAAGAGCTCTCTTTAACTTCCTTTAATAGCTCAATTGTATTCACGTTACTTAAACATCTGGTGGGGTAGGAGATTTATCTACTCGACCGATAGGAAAGAGACGTAACGTGAGTGCGGGAGATGCAACGGAGTGCGGGAGACGTAACGTTATGTGGGAGACGTAACGGGAGTAGAGTCGACCTAGATGTTAATGAGACCTCTTTAAGGATATTAAGGAACCTCTTATGAGAAGTGCGGGAGATGTAACGGAGTGAAATCGACCTAGATGTTAAGTCGACCTGGATGTTAGGAGACCTAGATGTTAAGGAGACCTGGATGTTACGAGGATCGCAGCTCGAGTCCCATCAGGTCCTCGATCTAGGAGATCGAGCAGATAAATCTCCATCAATTTATTCACGTTGCGTCTTCCATCAACTGCACTCCGTGTACACTCCGTTCCGTCTCCCGCCTCGATCGCATAAATGCGCTCGAGTAGATAAATCTCCTACGCCGATAAATCTCCTCGTGCTGGCGCACGAGCAGATAAATCTCCACATAACGTTACGTCTCCCGCACTCCGTTGCATCTCCCATCTCCTAACATCCTTTAAGAGGTCTCCTAACATCCAGGTCTCCTTAACATCTAGGTCGATTTCACTCCTCGTAGGAGGTTCCTTAATATCCGGGTCGATTACACTCCGTTACATCTCCCATCGGTTGTATAACGTTACATCTCCCGCACTTCTCATAAGAGGTTCCTTAATATCTAATGGATCAACTGCATTTACGTTACGTCTTTTATCATTACATTACTTAAACATCTGGTGGTTCAGTAACATCCGGGTCGACTTCACTTACGTTACGTCTCTTTCCCCTAACGGTCGAGTCCCGTCAGGTCCTCGATCTCGTAAACTCGATCGAGTCACTAAAGTGCCTACGCAGATAAATCTCCACATAACGTTACGTCTCCCGCACTCCGTTACAAGATATTAAAGCACGTTACGTCTCTTTCCCAGACTACTGTTTAAGTAACGTCCTACCCCATGGATGGGAGACGTAACGTTGTGTGGGAGACGTACCTACCCCACCAGACTATTTCGACCTCTTAAAGGACTATCTCGACCTCTTAAAGGTGCGAAGCCACCCAACCGTCGATGAAGGGCCATTTATGGCCAGTCCGCGGGGCTTTACGTATATTAGGGTTAAGGGACAGTTTCCTTAGGCAAAAGGGGCGTTTGAAGCGGTTCTCTGGTCTTCCGATGCTTAACTTCTTTCCTTCGCTCTGGTTCTGCTATTTCCCTTTATTTGTCAAAGCCCACCTTACATAGATGATCAATCGAAAGCACCGCTAGGCCCGGATGTCTCGATTCGTATTCTTTTTTTTCTCGATGGAACCGCTACTTCTATAGGTCGCTGTGGAGAGGTAGTTGGCAATGGGACGGACATAAATTATTGAAGTTTCTGATCTTAACTCGACAGCTAATATGATGCGGAGGAATGCTAATATGATTAAGAAGAAGATCCAGTAGTCAAACTTTTTCTTCTTCGCAGAAGTAGTGCTTTCTTTATCATGGGGACCCGGCTAGTGAGATATGCCCCCCTTGTTCTGGGTGAATCAAAGTGGGTCTTCATACCTTGCTATCAAGACGGAAGAGAAGCATTCTTGGGGAGTGGGATATGAGTTGTATTCCGAGGAGATAGAAATTTGAAATTTCTGGAGAATCCATATAGGGGATGGATGCCGAAACGCTCGGCATAGTTTGGTGCTGCGGTTTAGATGTGCCCCGTTTTTATTTGACTTAGCTGCGCTGGACTTTGCTGCGCATGCTGGTAATGCTAATCGGAGCTTCTCTCGGGGCGGATGGAGACAGGTTTGACATTTAGAGGTCAAGGGGACTCGATCGATCCCCGGCCCGCTACTATCAATCGCCCTTCTGGACTTCTCCTATCGGGCCATGAAGGCCTGCCCCCTTCCATGGGCGACCTCTCCTCCTCGCCAACGATTTAGCCTTTCTAGGTCTTCGACATTCATCCCGAGCTAACCTTTCTTAGATCTCCCTTTTCTCTTGACGGTTTGCAAAAGGACCTCGACGGTCAAAAGCGCATTCGCTTCTCAGCTCGCGCCGACACTCTCTTCCTGCTATCGCTTCCGTTCGGCGCCGATAACTGCAGCATCTTCTGAAATTTCTTTCTCGCTTCAAATTCTAGTAGTGAGTAGGACCCAGATTATTACCCACGCTCGCTCGCTCACTCCAACCCCTTTCCTCTCGCCATACCTGAGAGGAAGGAGTCCTCTATCGCGTGCCAGAATCCGCCGCAACCCTTGAACTCGGAATGCTATTTACTCCCAGCTTCTATTTCTCTACTACAGGGTGATCAAACTGCAGTTACAAAATATGAGATCCATCTCACCCAATCCCAGCCTTTCTTGAACCGGCTTGCTGTTATCTCCCTTTTATGCTCTAGCCGCTTCTCCCGCTGGGAGATTCGAATTCATCCAGAGATATCTCTCGACCGGACTAGAGAGTGCTATTCGATAAAAATTTTACGGGGAAGAGTAGTGGATACTAGAGGTCGGGTAAATAGAACTAAGTTCAGATTCGAGAAAGGGCGAAAGAGCAGTAATTGGCAATCATCTTAAGGTAAAGGGTGGAAACTATATCAGAATCAGACCAACACGGGAGCAAATCAAGATTCCAGTAGAAAGAGAAGTGGAAACGACAGGTTGGCGTGAACGGAAGAAAAGTTTAATCCATACCTATTTCTTTCTATAAAGTGGATTCAATTGACAGTGCCGGACTAGACCTGGGGGTTGGGACCGATGACGCAAGTGAGGAGAAGCCGAGCAGCCGGGAGTGGGGACCGAGCTAGCCCGTATCGGACCAGCAGGGGGAATAGAAGTGAATACGATTCGCACAGAGAGAGTCTTTGAAGGATACCACAGGTCGTGTGTGAACCATGGGTGGGGTAGGGGCTTTCTCAACCTACGGCCTACTCGTCCTTTGCTCGAGTAGATTTCTCCCAACTAGGTCTCCTTTAAGAGGTTTCCTTAACAGAAAAACTTAAATGTTTTAAGAGGTCTCCTAACATCCTTTAAGAGGTCTCCTAACATCCTGGTCTCCTTAACATCTTTTAAGAGGTCGATTACACGGGCGCAAGGGCTCCCGTACGGTCGAGTCCCTATAACATCCAGCGCAACTTAACATCTTTTAAGAGGTCTCCTAACATCCTTTAAGAGGTCTCCTAACATCCAGGACGACTTCACTTTCTATAATAGGTTCTTTAATATCCTTTAATAGGTAAAATTTACGTTACGTCTTTTATCACTCCTCATAAGAGGTTCCTTAATATCCTTAAAGAGGTCTCATTAACATCTAGGTCGACTCTACTCCCGTTACGTCTCCCACATAACGTTACGTCTCCCGCACTCCGTTACATCTCCCATCTCCTAACATCCAGGACGACTTCACTTTCTATAATATGTTCCTTAATCTCCTTTAATAGGTTAAATTTACGTTACGTCTTTTATCACTCCTCGTAAGAGCTCTCTTTAACATGCGGGTCAACTTAACGGAAAGATCTAGGTCTCCTAACATCCAGGTCTCCTTAACATCTAGGTCGATTTCACTCCTCGTAGGAGGTTCCTTAATATCCTTTAGTTGTATAACGTTACATCTCCCGCACTTTCTATAATAGGTTCCTTAATATCCTTTAATAGGTTAAATTTACGTTACGTCTTTTATCACTTCTCATAAGAGCTTCCTTAATATCTAATATAGGTCAATTTATTCACGTTACGTCTTCCATCAATTTATTCACGTTACGTCTTCCATCAACTGCACTCCGTGTACACTCCGTTCCGTCTCCCACCTCGACCTCGTAAACTCGGTCGAGTGACTAAAGTCCCTACGCAGATAAATCTCCATCTCCTAACATCCTTTAAGAGGTCTCCTAACATCCAGGACGACTTCACTTTCTATAATATATTCCTTAATATCCTTTAATAGGTTAACTGTATGGTCTCCTAACATCCCGGTCTCCTTAACATCTTTTAAGAGGTCGATTACACTCCGTTGCATCTCCCATCTCCTAACATCCAGGTCTCCTTAACATCTAGGTCTCATTAACATCTAGGTCGACTCGTTACGTCTCCCGCACTCCGTTACAAGATATTAAAGCCTCATAAGAGGTTCCTTAATATCCTTAAAGAGGTCTCATTAACATCTTTTAAGAGGTCTCCTAACATCCTTTAAGAGGTCTCCTAACATCCAGGTCTCCTTAACATCTAGGTCGATTTCACTCCTCGTAGGAGGTTCCTTAATATCCAGGGCAACTTAACATCTAGGAAGACTTCACTCCTCGTAAGAGCTCTCTTTCCTTTAATAGCTCAATTGTATTCACGTTACGTCTTCCATCGGTTGTATAACGTTACATCTCCCGCACTTTCTATAATAGGTTCCTTAATCTCCTTTAATAGGTAAAATTTACGTTACGTCTTTTATCACTGCCTCATAAGAGGTTCCTTAATATCCTTTAATAGGTCTCATTAACATCTTTTAAGAGGTCGATTACACTCCGTTGCATCTCCCATCTCCTAACATCCCGGTCTCCTTAACATCGTTTAAGAGGTCTCCTAACATCCAGGTTCCTCTAACATCTAGGTCGATTACACTCCGTTGCATCTCCCGCACTCCTCATAAGAGGTTCCTTAATATCCGGGTCGATTACACTCCGTTACATCTCCCATCTCATTAACATCTAGGTCTCCTTAACATCTTTTAAGAGGTCGATTACACTCCGTTGCATCTCCCATCTCCTAACATCCTTTAAGAGGTCTCCTAACATCCAGGTCTCCTTAACATCTAGGTCGATTTCACTCCTCGTAGGAGGTTCCTTAATATCCAGGGCAACTTAACATCTAGGAAGACTTCACTCCTCGTAAGAGCTCTCTTTCCTTTAATAGCTCAATTATATTCACGTTACGTCTTCCATCGGTTGTATAACGTTACATCTCCCGCACTTTCTATAATAGGTTCCTTAATCTCCTTTAATAGGTAAAATTTACGTTACGTCTTTTATCACTGCCTCATAAGAGGTTCCTTAATATCCTTAAAAAGGTCTCATTAACATCTTTTAAGAGGTCGATTGCACTCCGTTACATCTCCCATCTCCTAACATCCCGGTCTCCTTAACATCTAGGTCGATTTCACTCCTCGTAAGAGGTTCCTTAATATCCTGGTCGATTACACTCCGTTACATCTCCCATCGATTGTATAACGTTACATCTCCCGCACTTTCTATAATATGTTCCTTAATATCCTTTAATAGGTTAAATTTACGTTACGTCTTTTATCACTCCTCGTAAGAGCTCTATTTAACTAGTATAGCTCAACTGCATTTACGTTACTTAAAGTAGTCTGGTGGGGCAGGGGTTGGGTTTGGCAACGGTCGAGTCCCTAAAGGGCCACATAACGTTACGTCTCCCGCACTCCGTTGCATCTCCCGCACTCCTCATAAGAGGTTCCTTAATATCCGGGTCGATTACACTCCGTTACATCTCCCATCTCATTAACATCTAGGTCTCCTTAACATCTTTTAAGAGGTCTCCTAACATCCTTTAAGAGGTCGACTTCACTCCTCATAAGAGGTTCCTTAATATCCTTAAAGAGGTCGATTGCATAACGTTACGTCTCCCGCACTCCGTTGCATCTCCCATCTCCTAACATCCTTTAAGAGGTCTCCTAACATCCAGGTCTCCTTAACATCTAGGTCGATTTCACTCCTCGTAGGAGGTTCCTTAATATCCAGGGCAACTTAACATCTAGGAAGACTTCACTCCTCGTAAGAGCTCTCTTTCCTTTAATAGCTCAATTATATTCACGTTACGTCTTCCATCGGTTGTATAACGTTACATCTCCCGCACTTTCTATAATAGGTTCCTTAATCTCCTTTAATAGGTAAAATTTACGTTACGTCTTTTATCACTGCCTCATAAGAGGTTCCTTAATATCCTTAAAGAGCTCTCATTAACATCTTTTAAGAGGTCGATTGCACTCCGTTACATCTCCCATCTCCTAACATCCCGGTCTCCTTAACATCTTTTAAGAGGTCGATTACACTCCGTTGCATCTCCCATCTCCTAACATCCTTTAAGAGGTCTCCTAACATCCAGGACGACTTCACTTTCTATAATAGGTTCCTTAATCTCCTTTAATAGGTAAAATTTACGTTACGTCTTTTATCACTGCCTCATAAGAGGTTCCTTAATATCCTTTAATAGGTCGATTGCATAACGTTACGTCTCCCGCACTCCTCATAGGAGCTCTCTTTAACTTCCTTTAATAGCTCGATTGTATAACGTTACATCTCCCGCACTTCTCATAAGAGGTTCCTTAATATCTAATGGATCAACAGCATTTACGTTACGTCTTTTATCATTACATTACGTCTCCCACATAACGTTACGTCTCCCGCACTCCGTTACAAGATGTAAAGCCTCGTAAGAGCTCTATTTAACTAGTATAGCTCAACTGCATTTACGTTACTTAAAGTAGTCTGGTGGGGCAGGGGTTGGGTTTGGCAACGGTCGAGGGTAGGCGCAAGGGCTCCCTTCGGTCGAGCTATTTCATCCCTATAACATCTAGCGCAACTTAACATCTTTTAAGAGGTCGATTGCACTCCGTTACATCTCCCATCTCCTAACATCCAGGTCTCCTTAACATCTAGGTCGATTTCACTCCTCGTAGGAGGTTCCTTAATATCCAGGGCAACTTAACATCTAGGAAGACTTCACTCCTCGTAAGAGCTCTCTTTCCTTTAATAGCTCAATTATATTCACGTTACGTCTTCCATCGGTTGTATAACGTTACATCTCCCGCACTTCTCATAAGAGGTTCCTTAATCTCCTTTAATAGGTTAAATTTACGTTACGTCTTTTATCACTCCTCGTAAGAGCTCTCTTTAACATCCTTTAATAGGTCAGTTGTATTCACGTTACGTCTTCCATCAACTGCACTCCGTGTACACTCCGTTCCGTCTCCCACCTCGATCTTACGATCGAGCAGATAAATCTCCACATAACGTTACGTCTCCCGCACTCCGTTACAAGATATTAAAGCCTCGTAAGAGCTTCCTTAATATCCTTTAATAGCTCAATTGTATTCACGTTACTTAAACATCTGGTGGGGTAGGAGATTTATCTACTCGACCGATAGGAAAGAGACGTAACGTGAGTGCGGGAGATGCAACGGAGTGCGGGAGACGTAACGTTATGTGGGAGACGTAACGGGAGTAGAGTCGACCTAGATGTTAATGAGACCTCTTTAAGGATATTAAGGAACCTCTTATGAGAAGTGCGGGAGATGTAACGGAGTGAAATCGACCTAGATGTTAAGTCGACCTGGATGTTAGGAGACCTAGATGTTAAGGAGACCTGGATGTTACGAGGATCGCAGCTCGAGTCCCATCAGGTCCTCGATCTAGGAGATCGAGCAGATAAATCTCCATCAATTTATTCACGTTGCGTCTTCCATCAACTGCACTCCGTGTACACTCCGTTCCGTCTCCCGCCTCGATCGCATAAATGCTCTCGAGTGGAGTAGTTTGGTAGGGTAGGGCGCAGATAAATCTCCATCTCCTAACATCCCGGTCTCCTTAACATCTAGGTCTCATTAACATCTAGGTCTCCTAACATCCCGGACGACTTCACTTCTCATAAGAGGTTCCTTAATATCTAATAGATCAACTGCATTTACGTTACGTCTTTTATCATTACGTTACGTCTCCCGCACTTCTCATAAGAGGTTCCTTCATTTTAATAGGTAAAATTTACGTTACGTCTTTTATCACTCCTCGTAAGAGCTCTCTTTAACTAGTATAGGTTAACTTCACGTTACATCTCCCGCACTTACGTTACGTCTCTTTCCCACCAGATGTTTAAGTAACGGAGTCGACCCAGTTGGAGGTAGCGAACCATGGGGGCCTTAGGTCGAGGTGCGGAGCAACTAAACCTCTGGGGTAGTTATGTCTCGACCCACCTCTACCTTTAAACTTCAGAATCAAAGAACTCGACAAGAGGCTAAATTATAGGCCCCTTCATAGCTCAAGGAGCATTTGACTTCTCTCTACCCTTATCAACCAAAAGATCCAAATTCTGAATCACCCTTCTCCAACTGAAAGACAAAGTCTCAATCTTCTTCCATCTATCATCTCAGTCTATCCAATTCCTCTATGGATAAGGCAATAGACTTTTCGGATGGAGAGGGATTCGAACCCCCGGTATTCTTAAAAATACTTCGGTTTTCAAGACCGACTCTTTCAACCGCTCAGACATCCATCCTCCCGCCCGAGAAATTGTGCCTTCTATTTTGCTACGCTTGCTTGCGCCTATTGCCCGCCCCGGCGAATCGCTTCTTTCTATATGATAATGTTGCCTCATAATAGCAGAACGAATGATCCTCCGATTGAGTCCGAGAGAAAGGCGGGGAAGCGCTTGCTTACGAGCAACATACACTACCTCACTACCTCAGCCCAGCGGAGCAGCTCTCCCCCGTGGAATCATCCCACTTCAGAATCATCAAATCCTACCTCTCCTTTTCGGGCGGATGAATGAAGAAGCACTAATTCAAGAGCTCTTGCTCCGCCTATCCTCACCCTACGTCATACCTCCTCTCCCTTTGGTCGAGGTCCGGAGGGAGACGGAACGTAAGTGGAGTCGACCTAGATGTTAGGGAGACGGAACGTAAGTGGAGTCGACCTAGATGTTAGGGAGACGGAACGTAAGTGGAGTCGACCTAGATGTTAGGGAGACGGAACGTAAGTGGAGTCGACCTAGATGTTAGGGAGACGGAACGTAAGTGGAGTCGACCTAGATGTTAGGGAGACGGAACGTAAGTGGAGTCGACCTAGATGTTAGGGAGACGGAACGTAAGTGGAGTCGACCTAGATGTTAGGGAGACGGAACGTAAGTGGAGTCGACCTAGATGTTAGGGAGACGGAACGTAAGTGGAGTCGACCTAGATGTTAGGGAGACGGAACGTAAGTGGAGTCGACCTAGATGTTAGGGAGACGGAACGTAAGTGGAGTCGACCTAGATGTTAGGGAGACGGAACGTAAGTGGAGTCGACCTAGATGTTAGGGAGACGGAACGTAAGTGGAGTCGACCTAGATGTTAGGGAGACGGAACGTAAGTGGAGTCGACCTAGATGTTAGGGAGACGGAACGTAAGTGGAGTCGACCTAGATGTTAGGGAGACGGAACGTAAGTGGAGTCGACCTAGATGTTAGGGAGACGGAACGTAAGTGGAGTCGACCTAGATGTTAGGGAGACGGAACGTAAGTGGAGTCGACCTAGATGTTAGGGAGACGGAACGTAAGTGGAGTCGACCTAGATGTTAGGGAGACGGAACGTGCCTTAACATCTAGGTCTCCTTAACATCTAGGTCTCTTTAAGAGGTCGACTGCACAACGTTACTTAAAGTAGTCTGGGAAAGAGACGTAACGTAAGTGAAGTCGACCTGGATGTTACTGACCCGCCAAACTACGACGAAACGTGAGTGCGGGAGATGTAACGTGAATGCAGTTGATGGAAGACGTAACGTGAATTGATGGGAGATGTAACGGAGTGCGGGAGACGTAACGTGAATGAGGAAGACGTAACGTGAATACAGTTGACCTATACTATGATGTTAAAGAGACCTCTTACGAGGAGTGATAAAAGACGTAACGTAAATGCAGTTGATCCATTAGATATTAAGGAACCTCTTATGAGAAGTGCGGGAGATGTAAATACAATCGACCTATATTAGATGTTAAAGAGACCTCTTACGAGGCAGTGATAAAAGACGTAACGTAAATGCAGTTGATCCATTAGATATTAAGGAACCTCTTATGAGAAGTGCGGGAGATGTAACGGAGTGCGGGAGACGTAACGTAATGATAAAAGACGTAACGTAAATGCAGTTGATCTATTAGATATTAAGGAACCTCTTATGAGAAGTGCGGGAGATGTAACGTTATACAATCGAGCTATTAAAGGAAGTTAAAGAGAGCTCCTATGAGGAGTGCGGGAGACGTAACGTTATGTGGAGATTTATCTGCTCGATCGTAAGATCGAGGTGGGAGACGGAACGGAGTGTACACGGAGTGCAGTTGATGGAAGACGTAACGTGAATACAACTGACCTATTAAAGGATGTTAAAGAGAGCTCTTACGAGGAGTGAAGTCTTCCTAGATGTTAAGTTGCGCTAGATGTTATAGGGACTCGACCGTTGCCAAACCCAACCCCTGCCCCACCAGACTACTTTAAGTAACGTAAATGCAGTTGAGCTATACTAGTTAAATAGAGCTCTTACGAGGAGTGATAAAAGACGTAACGTAAATTTAACCTATTAAAGGATATTAAGGAACATATTATAGAAAGTGCGGGAGATGTAACGTTATACAATCGACCTATTAAAGGATATTAAGGAACCTCTTACGAGGAGTGCGGGAGACGTAACGTTATGCAATCGACCTCTTTAAGGATATTAAGGAACCTCTTATGAGGAGTGCGGGAGATGCAACGGAGTGTAATCGACCTAGATGTTAGAGGAACCTGGATGTTAGGAGACCTCTTAAACGATGTTAAGGAGACCGGGATGTTAGGAGACCTAGATGTTAATGAGATGGGAGATGCAACGGAGTGTAATCGACCCGGATATTAAGGAACCTCTTATGAGGCTTTACATCTTGTAACGGAGTGAAATCGACCTAGATGTTAAGGAGACCTCTTAAAGGATGTTAGGAGATGGGAGATGCAACGGAGTGTAATCGACCTCTTAAAAGATGTTAAGGAGACCTGGATGTTAGGAGACCTCTTAAAGGATGTTAGGAGATGGGAGATGCAACGGAGTGTAATCGACCTCTTAAAAGATGTTAATGAGACCTAGATGTTAAGGAGACTTGGCTGTTAAGGAGATTTATCTAATAGTACGTAGGGACTTTAGTCACTCGACCGAGTTTACGAGGTCGAGGATCGCGGCTCGAGTCCCATCAGGTCCTCGACCTCGTAAACTCGGTCGAGTGACTAAAGTCCCTACGCAGATAAATCTCCATCGATTGCATAACGTTACATCTCCCGCACTCACGTTACGTCTCTTACCATTACGTTACTTAAACAATAGTCTGGGAAAGAGACGTAACGTACTTTAATATCTTGTAACGGAGTGAAATCGACCTAGATGTTAAGGAGACCTGGATGTTAGGAGACCTAGATGTTAAGGAGACCTCTTAAAGGACTACTTCGACCTCTTAAGGAGACCTCTTAAAGGACTACCTCGACCTCTTAAAGGAGACCTTAAGAGGCCCGTGGATCGGATCATCTGATATAGGACCCTAGGGAAGATCAGATGAATGAAGTTCTGATCTCGCCCCTTCTCCACGCCCGCATTGTCCCTTGTAATTAATCCACCCATATGTTCCAGAGATAACATCGTGGGAAAGCGTCTGGGCAAAGAGTATGCTTGTCCTTCTCTTCATTTCTTATTCGTGGACGATATGCATCCGCCCCTGACCAGACGGACTCAAATGGGAAAGGCCTTTGTCTTCCATGCTCTATTCCTCCTTCGAAGGGGCTGTTGGTAAGAACGCGCCGGCTCCATTCTGACCAGACCATGGTGAATGAAGAGGAGAGAGGCGGCCCTTCTTTTCTAGTATCTATAGGGCTAGGTTTGTCCGTTAATGCCCCGGCCGGCCGATGACAAACTGATTAATCACCTCACTTCGATCCGTCTGCATAGAATCGAGTCAACTCTTTCTGTGGCCGCTGTGCCCACAGTATGGATTCTATACGATCAAGACTTAACAAGGATAGGATCATTTAGCTACGCTTGACTTTGTCCTCCACGAGTCATAGATTTGTTCAGAGTAAGATACAGGATGTAGTTAACTTAGTCATCCAGTGCAATCAATCCTATTGAAAAAGAAGGACTCTTATTGATACTCCATAGAAAGCTTTCCTGTTGAACCGTCTCGATCGAGCTTTATGTCTGCATCCGTTCTTTTTCTCTAACTCCTCAAGCTGCACTATGATCGAGGTGCCCGAAGACTTGAGCTATACCCGAAAATAAACCGTACTTACATTACAAGAGATTCAGAGAACTTCCTACTGGGCTCTTCTAATGGATTATGCCGGGTTAGACTGGTGAGGTAGTGTGAACCCTTTCGGGTGAAGTGACTCTAAAGACTGACAGTAGGATCCGCGAAGAGTAAGGTCAATCATAGTCTCCAGGCTAAAAACAACTCCGACAACTCGCCCTCTTCAGTCCCCTTCTACCTCAACTGGGTCGACTGCACAACGTTGCCCACGTAGCTGTTAGAGATCCCAAACCGACGCTCTCAATATCCCGGGACGAAGCAATAGACTGTTTGTAGACGATCCTCTAGCCCCACTACTTGAAGTTCAGCCCCACTTCCCTAAGAAGGCCAAAGCACAACTTTTAGTGAAATCGAATGAAACTGCATATGGACCTCCTGATACAGACCTTGGAACTGGACCCCGATAGATAGAGTCTAACTTTTCACCACTAATGGCCAAACTAAACCATTGATCTCTGCGGCTAGGTGCATTTACGCTCGAAGCGGAAGCTTTTTTTACACATAAAAATCCTAGAATTCCTAACTTCTGTTGTTTAAGTTCTTCCCCCTGGCAAATGAAGCTTCTTGCCTGTCCCAAACCCCTACCCCAGAAGACCATTCCAAACCCAACGCCGATCCGTGACCATACTCCCGAGGAGATGAAGTGCAAGAGTCATCAATTTCTTACCCTCGATACCCTTGAATCACCCAATTTCCAAATCTTTCTCACGCATAGGGCTCGCTCTACCGAAATCCATGGAAATGAAAGAATAAATTTGAATTTTCAGAATTCTCTTTCTATTTCTATGCAAATTTCTTTAATTCTAATAGTAGGTCTTCGTTCTCTGGAATATCTTTATCTTCTATCTCTATCTAAGATTTTTTAAATAGCAGCATCGAAAGTCAAGATCTATCAATCCGAAACCATCAAAACGACGAACCTTAATCTCGATACCGGCACTGGGTCAGGAATCCCGCGGAGCTTTCCAAACTCTTTGGGGCTCGCTCTCACGACTCTCACTTACATACACGAATAGGAAGAATACCTTCGATGCGAGAAAACCCCAAAAATCCAACACCATCAAATCCAGCCACATCAAAAGAGAATTCTTAAGGAGCAGCTCGGGTCGATGGGTTCCTTAACATCTAGGTCTCTTTAAGTGGTCAACTGCACTCACGTTACTTAAAATAGTCTGGTGGGGAAAGAGACGCAACGAAGTGATAAAAGACGTAACGTAAATGCAGTTGATCCATTAGATATTAAGGAACCTCTTACGAGAAGTGAAGTCGACTTGGATGTTAGGAGACCCGGCTGTTAAGGAGATTTATCTAATAGTACTCGACCGTTAGGAAAGAGACGTAACGTGAGTGATAAAAGACGTAACGTAAATGCAGTTGACCCAGATAGATGTTAAAAAGACCTCTTACGAGGAGTGAAGTCGACCTGGATGTTAGGAGACCTGGATGTTACGGGGATCGCCGAGTCCCATCAGGTCCTCGATCTACGAGATCGAGCAGATAAATCTCCATCAACTGCATTTACGTTACGTCTTTTATCACTCCTCGTAAGAGGTCTATTTAACATCCGGGTCTCTTTAACATCTAGGTCTCCTAACATCCAGGTCGACTTAACATCTAGGTCTCATTAACATCTAGGTCGACTCGTTACGTCTCCCGCACTCCGTTACAAGATGTAAAGCCTCATAAGAGGTTCCTTAATATCCTTAAAGAGGTCTCATTAACATCTAGGTCGACTTCATTACATTACGTCTCCCACATAACGTTACGTCTCCCGCACTCCTCGTAAGAGGTCTCTTTCCTTTAAGAGATTAACTGCATTCACGTTACGTCTCCCGCACTCCGTTACATCTCCCATCAATTGTATTCACGTTACTTGAACTTGGTGGGGTAGGGGTTGGGTAGGGTACGGTCGAGTCCCTATAACATCCGGGGTCAACTGCACTCCGTGTACACTCCGTTCCGTCTCCCACCTCGATCTTACGATCGAGTAGATAAATCTCCTCATTTACGTTACGTCTTTTATCACTCCTCGTAAGAGGTCTCCTTTAAGAGGTCTCCTTAAGAGGTCTCCTTAACATCTAGGTCGACTGCACTCCTCGTAAGAGGTCTCTTTAACATCCTTTAATAGGTCAATTTATTCACGTTACTTAAAGTAGTCTGGTGCAGATAAATCTCCTAGCGGTCGAGTCCCTATAACATCCGAGGTCAACTGCACTCCGTGTACACTCCGTTCCGTCTCCCGCCTCGACCTCGTAAACTCGGTCGAGTGACTAACTACGCAGATAAATCTCCACACGACGTTACTTAAACTCCCTGGCGGTCGAGTCCCTATAACATCCAGGTCAACTTAACATCCTTTAAGAGGTCGACTTCACTCCTCATAAGAGGTTCCTTAATATCCTTAAAGAGGTCTCATTAACATCTTTTAAGGGGTCTCCTAACATCCTTTAAGAGGTCGACTTCACTCCTCATAAGAGGTTCCTTAATATCCTTAAAGAGCTCTCATTAACATCTAGGTCGACTTCATTACATTACGTCTCCCACATAACGTTACGTCTCCCGCACTCCTCGTAGGAGGTTCCTTAATATCCAGGGCAACTTAACATCTAGGAAGACTTCACTCCTCGTAAGAGCTCTCTTTAACTTCCTTTAATAGCTCAATTGTATTCACGTTACGTCTTCCATCGGTTGTATAACGTTACATCTCCCGCACTTTCTATAATAGGTTCCTTAATTTCCTTTAATAGGTTAAATTTACGTTACGTCTTTTATCACTCCTCGTAAGAGGTTCCTTAATATCCGGGTCGATTACACTCCGTTACATCTCCCATCGATTGTATTTACATCTCCCGCACTTCTCATAAGAGGTTCCTTAATATCTAATAGATCAACTGCATTTACGTTACGTCTTTTATCATTACGTTACGTCTCCCGCACTCCGTTACAAGATATTAAAGCACGTTACGTCTCTTTCCGGAGGCTGCTACCTGAAAGGTAGCGAGGCTTTAGACAAAAACCGATAGGTAGCGAACCCGAAGGGAGAGTCCCTATAACATCCTGCGCAACTTAACATCTAGGAAGACTTCACTCCTCGTAAGAGCTCTCTTTAACTTCCTTTAATAGGTCAATTTATTCACGTTACGTCTTCCATCAACTGCACTCCGTGTACACTCCGTTCCGTCTCCCACCTCGACCTCGTAAACTCGGTCGAGTGACTAAAGTCCCTACGCAGATAAATCTCCATGGGGTAGGAACGTTACGTCTCTTTCCATCGACTGCACTCAACAACTTTAAGAGGTCGACAAAGCATAAGGGGCCTGTGGTGAGTAGACAGGGGACAGCTTATACTTTTTCCCTGATGTCAGAACAAGTAATTCCTTTGATGTTATAGATCCGAGGAGAGACTACCATCTGATCAAGCTTCTATGGTCCATGAATTGCCTGAAGAGTTAATACAGCAGGAGTCTATTTTGCCTGGTGGTGTGGTTCAATCCACCTCTACCTTGTTTATGAAGATCACAACCTGGAATATAAGAGGTAAGTCCTATCTTCTAAGGGAGAGTTTTTTTTTTTTTTGCTGGTTTACTTGAAAGTAGAGTTAAGAAACCAAAAAGCGGTTGTGAATAAGTAGGGGCTGGGCCTCCGTCAATATCTCGGGAGTATTTTGAGACTGAACATATATAAGATTCTACTCAATCTCAATTCATACATTGTAGAGTTGAATGTATATTCTCCTCCTTTGTAATCTTAAATACTTGAGAGGAAAGAACTCTGGGAAGAGCTTGATAAGCCAGGGCATTGGTGTATGAGTGTACTGTCCTACTTACGAGTCCAGGGGTGTTACTTGAGACTGTTGATCTACTTCAGGGATGTAAACAATATTGCTGAGCTGAAGGCCATTGGCAGGTATCATAGACACATCTGATATATTTCATACCGTCAGGTCCTCGACCTCACTTTCTTTCTGCCCGGACCGATCGCACTCGTGTGTGAATATAGAGGACTAAGACGAAGTGAGAAGTTCTTCCTTTCATACACTACAGAGTCTTGAAGAGCGGCGCATCCTTATCGAGAGATAGAACTGATAAATATCTTAGTAGTATTCTTAACGACGGACGGATCATACGTATCCATCATTCTCTTTCTTCTTCCTTCTGATATGGCGATTCGGTGCCCACGCCGACTTCTGCTCGATTGGACGGGCTTACGTTACGTAAGTTGACTTGAACCGGACACTTTCCATTTTCTTTCATCAATCGTTGAAGATGCTCCTGCTCCCGAAAGAACGTTTCATAGCGTTCTGATTCATCTCGAAATTGTTGTGTCGGGCCCGCACGACCGGTCATTGAACTTAGGGAGGAACTAAAACATATACAAACTAGTAACAGCAACCTAAGCGATAAAAGAGCATATTAGCTCCGGGTAGGAAAGAGGAATCTTCCTCAGACAAGAAAGAAGCCGCGACATGGACATTTTATCTTCTCCGCCCGACATCTTCTCACTCCGCCCCCAGGAGGACGCAAGCTTTGTTTCATAGGCCCTCTCTATCTTTCTGACCAGCCGAAGATCAGTCCTATCTCTTCCTTAACTCGGTGGAGCTCCACCGACTATCTATCCTTCTTCCAGTCTAGAGATGAGCAAGAGAAAACCGTAAATCAAGAGGTGGGGTAGGCGAGGGTAAGGCTTCCGGTTCTTCTAACGGAACGAAACCTCTCCCTAACGTGGCTAACCTTATTTGAAGATCTCGACCAGCTACCCCAGCCATACCCAACCATTTATCTACTCGACCCCAGGAGATTTATCTACTCGATCGTAAGATCTCCCTTAACATCCAGGTCTCCTTAACATCTAGGTCGATTTCACTCCGTTACAAGATATTAAAGCACGTTACGTCGTAGTTTGGCGGTTCAGTAACATCTAGGTCGACTTCACTCACGTTACGTCTCTTTCCCAAACTACTGAGACGTAACGTGAGTGAAGTCGACCTAGATGTTAGGAACCCCACGGAGCGGGACTCTCCCGCCCCGTGCCACCGGAGGCTAAAGTCGCTACCTAGCGGTTTTTGTCTATCGCTACCTTTCAGGTAGCAGCTAAAGGAGATTTATCTACGTAGTTAGTCACTCGACCGAGTTTACGAGGTCGAGGATCACGACCCCCACGGTGCGGTAGCAGGAGTAGTTTGGTAGGGTAGGACGTTTAAGTAACGTAATGGTAAGAGACGTAACGTGCTTTAATATCTTGTAACGGAGTGCGGGAGACGTAACGTGAATGCAATTAACCTGATGGGAGATGTAACGGAGTGCAATCGACCTCTTAAAAGATGTTAAAGAGACCTCTTACGAGGAGTGAAGTTGACCTAGATGTTAAAGAGACCTAGATGTTATAGGAACCTGGATGTTAGGAGACCTCTTTAAGGATGTTAAGGAGACCTAGATGTTAAGGAGACCTCTTAAAGAAGAAAATGGAAGAAGAATCTTGCCAAAAGTATGAGACAGCATCAAGCACCAAATGCGCGTGGAGAATAATGATAAGGGATGTTAAGTGAGAGGAGAAGGGTCTGGATAACCTAACCAGAGGCCCCTGACCGTCCGAAGTTCGAATAAGCGAAAGCCCGAGTCGATCGAGCAAATTCCCGGACCTACCAAACGAAGGGACTTCGATAGAATGAGTATGATCGGAATCTCGGGTTCCCAGACGTCGTCGCGTATCAGTCACAGATGAGACGAGACCGCGCATAATGAACTCTTCCTTTAGGAAGAGAATCAGGTAGAGTTTTCGGGCTTGAGGATCTCAACCGACAGGAGATAAAGAGTTTTTTTCAAGATGCTCGCCCGAGGAACTAGAAAGAGCATAAGTATCCTACTCACAGTAGTTTGGTGGGGATTTTTCCTGTCGGGTAGCAAGTCTTGACGACTTCGTGAGGATTTATCCAAAACCCCCACGGGGCTCGCAACAATTATGGGTGTAGATATAGCTGAACATTGAGAAGATCGAGTTGAGAATAAAAAGCCCTTTGATCCTAAAGAAAAAGATCGACAAACCAATGAAAAAGAATTCCAGTAGTCAACTTTTGAAAGTTGGACTTCTAGCCCTGGAGGCCCGCCTACTATGGATCAAGAAAGAGGTTTTGGTTCGAAGGGTGCTCTACTTACATTATTTACAGGTATCGGACAAGGAATTTTAATTCAAGAATTCGGAGAGAAGAAATAAGACGAAGCGCAGATATCGAATAGATTGAAATGCCCTGTCGGAGACCCCTGAACGAGCGAGGGTCATTGAATATATCCGGATCCCGCTCGATTAGAGAGAAGTTGGGGCGGAGTCGGTTCTGTAATTCCTCCGTTCTGCTGCTCCAGTGGCTTTTTTCTGAGTCCGGAGGTGCGAAGGAAGGGGCCGGTCCAGTTCAACCAGGGAACAATCACTACTCATAACTGCCGAATAGAGGATGCCTACCCTTTCCGCAAACTACCTAGCCCCAACCGCATCCAATTCCATATTGGGAAGTCGAGGACCTACTTCAGAGAGATGGACATAGAAATCTATTCTTTCCGGAGAAGCGGGCTATATAGACGGACGCATAGAGGATAGCTCTATCCCCGCGAAGCCCTTCCTCAACTTGTATCGGATTGCCCTCCCAAGATCTCTCATTTTGCATATTCTTCACTCCTCTAGCTCATAGAGAACTCCCGTGACACAGGTCGATCAATGGTTGTGCTTTCTCTTCTCAAGAAGAGGAGAGATATATCATAAGAAAGGAAGGATCCGCTTGGAAGATCTTCTTCCGCCTATCCTAGTGCTACGTCATAATTCTCAGACCACCGGAGAAAAGCCCGAACAGAATGGGATAACGATAGCTAGAAGAAAGAGGAAGCAAAAGAATGAGAAAAAAGATACGGAAGAAGACGAGGGAGCGGAATGTACTCGTAGAGCGATGAGCTATCGAGAGGCCCTTGCGCCTACGTAACGGAGTGTGGAGATTTATCTGCTCGTGCGTTAGCCCTTTTCTGGGGATTTATCCGGCTACCTGAAAGGTAGCGAGGCTTTAGACAAAAACCGATAGGTAGCGAACCCTAAGGGAGAGTCCCTATAACATCCTGCGCAACTTAACATCTTTTAAGAGGTCGATTGCACTCCGTTACATCTCCCATCTCCTAACATCCAGGTCTCCTTAACATCGTTTAAGAGGTCTCCTAACATCCAGGTTCCTCTAACATCTAGGTCGATTACACTCCGTTGCATCTCCCGCACTCCTCATAAGAGGTTCCTTAATATCCGGGTCGATTACACTCCGTTACATCTCCCATCTCATTAACATCTAGGTCTCCTTAACATCTTTTAAGAGGTCTCCTAACATCCTTTAAGAGGTCGACTTCACTCCTCATAAGAGGTTCCTTAATATCCTTAAAGAGGTCGATTGCATAACGTTACGTCTCCCGCACTCCGTTGCATCTCCCATCTCCTAACATCCTTTAAGAGGTCTCCTAACATCCAGGTCTCCTTAACATCTAGGTCGATTTCACTCCTCGTAGGAGGTTCCTTAATATCCAGGGCAACTTAACATCTAGGAAGACTTCACTCCTCGTAAGAGCTCTCTTTCCTTTAATAGCTCAATTATATTCACGTTACGTCTTCCATCGGTTGTATAACGTTACATCTCCCGCACTTTCTATAATAGGTTCCTTAATCTCCTTTAATAGGTAAAATTTACGTTACGTCTTTTATCACTGCCTCATAAGAGGTTCCTTAATATCCTTAAAGAGCTCTCATTAACATCTTTTAAGAGGTCGATTGCACTCCGTTACATCTCCCATCTCCTAACATCCCGGTCTCCTTAACATCTTTTAAGAGGTCGATTACACTCCGTTGCATCTCCCATCTCCTAACATCCTTTAAGAGGTCTCCTAACATCCAGGACGACTTCACTTTCTATAATAGGTTCCTTAATCTCCTTTAATAGGTAAAATTTACGTTACGTCTTTTATCACTGCCTCATAAGAGGTTCCTTAATATCCTTTAATAGGTCGATTGCATAACGTTACGTCTCCCGCACTCCTCATAGGAGCTCTCTTTAACTTCCTTTAATAGCTCGATTGTATAACGTTACATCTCCCGCACTTCTCATAAGAGGTTCCTTAATATCTAATGGATCAACAGCATTTACGTTACGTCTTTTATCATTACATTACGTCTCCCACATAACGTTACGTCTCCCGCACTCCGTTACAAGATGTAAAGCCTCGTAAGAGCTCTATTTAACTAGTATAGCTCAACTGCATTTACGTTACTTAAAGTAGTCTGGTGGGGCAGGGGTTGGGTTTGGCAACGGTCGAGGGTAGGCGCAAGGGCTCCCTTCGGTCGAGTCCCTATAACATCTAGCGCAACTTAACATCTTTTAAGAGGTCGATTGCACTCCGTTACATCTCCCATCTCCTAACATCCAGGTCTCCTTAACATCTAGGTCGATTTCACTCCTCGTAGGAGGTTCCTTAATATCCAGGGCAACTTAACATCTAGGAAGACTTCACTCCTCGTAAGAGCTCTCTTTCCTTTAATAGCTCAATTATATTCACGTTACGTCTTCCATCGGTTGTATAACGTTACATCTCCCGCACTTCTCATAAGAGGTTCCTTAATCTCCTTTAATAGGTTAAATTTACGTTACGTCTTTTATCACTCCTCGTAAGAGCTCTCTTTAACATCCTTTAATAGGTCAGTTGTATTCACGTTACGTCTTCCATCAACTGCACTCCGTGTACACTCCGTTCCGTCTCCCACCTCGATCTTACGATCGAGCAGATAAATCTCCACATAACGTTACGTCTCCCGCACTCCTCGTAGGAGGTTCCTTAATATCCAGGGCAACTTAACATCTTTTAAGAGGTCGATTGCACTCCGTTACATCTCCCATCTCCTAACATCCAGGACGACTTCACTTTCTATAATAGGTTCCTTAATCTCCTTTAATAGGTTAAATTTACGTTACGTCTTTTATCACTCCTCGTAAGAGCTCTCTTTAACTTCCTTTAATAGCTCAATTGTATTCACGTTACGTCTTCCATCGGTTGTATAACGTTACATCTCCCGCACTTCTCATAAGAGGTTCCTTAATCTCCTTTAATAACTGTATTTACGTTACGTCTTTTATCACTCCTCGTAAGAGCTCTCTTTAACTTCCAGGACAACTTAACATCTAGGTCTCCTTAACATCTAGGTCGATTTCACTCCGTTACAAGATGTAAAGCCTCGTAAGAGCTTCCTTAATATCCTTTAATAGCTCAATTGTATTCACGTTACTTAAACATCTGGTGGGGTAGGAGATTTATCTACTCGACCGATAGGAAAGAGACGTAACGTGAGTGCGGGAGATGCAACGGAGTGCGGGAGACGTAACGTTATGTGGGAGACGTAACGGGAGTAGAGTCGACCTAGATGTTAATGAGACCTCTTTAAGGATATTAAGGAACCTCTTATGAGAAGTGCGGGAGATGTAACGGAGTGAAATCGACCTAGATGTTAAGTCGACCTGGATGTTAGGAGACCTAGATGTTAAGGAGACCTGGATGTTACGAGGATCGCAGCTCGAGTCCCATCAGGTCCTCGATCTAGGAGATCGAGCAGATAAATCTCCATCAATTTATTCACGTTACGTCTTCCATCAACTGCACTCCGTGTACACTCCGGGCGCAAGGGCTCCTTATTAGTCGAGGGGTAGGCGCAAGGGCTCCCTATCGGTCGAGTCGCTCCGCACCTTTTATGAGGTCAACTGCACTCCGTTCTTTGAACTCCGTTACTTAAACTCCCTCTTCGCTTACGCTCGAGTCCCTATAACATCCTGCGCAACTTAACATCTAGGTCTCCTAACATCCAGGTCTCCTTAACATCTAGGTCTCCTAACATCCAGGTCGACTTAACATCTAGGTCGATTTCACTCCGTTACAAGATATTAAAGCCTCATAAGAGGTTCCTTAATATCCTTTAATAGGTCTCATTAACATCTTTTAAGAGGTCGATTGCACTCCGTTACATCTCCCATCTCCTAACATCCCGGTCTCCTTAACATCTAGGTCGATTTCACTCCTCGTAAGAGGTTCCTTAATATCCTGGTCGATTACACTCCGTTACATCTCCCATCGATTGTATAACGTTACATCTCCCGCACTTTCTATAATATGTTCCTTAATATCCTTTAATAGGTTAAATTTACGTTACGTCTTTTATCACTCCTCGTAAGAGCTCTATTTAACTAGTATAGCTCAACTGCATTTACGTTACTTAAAGTAGTCTGGTGGGGCAGGGGTTGGGTTTGGCAACGGTCGAGTCCCTATAACATCTAGCGCAACTTAACATCTAGGAAGACTTCACTCCTCGTAAGAGCTCTCTTTAACATCCTTTAATAGGTCAGTTGTATTCACGTTACGTCTTCCATCAACTGCACTCCGTGTACACTCCGTTCCGTCTCCCACCTCGATCTTACGATCGAGCAGATAAATCTCCACATAACGTTACGTCTCCCGCACTCCTCGTAGGAGGTTCCTTAATATCCAGGGCAACTTAACATCTTTTAAGAGGTCGATTACACTCCGTTGCATCTCCCATCTCCTAACATCCAGGTCTCCTTAACATCTAGGTCGATTTCACTCCTCGTAAGAGGTTCCTTAATATCCTTTAATTGATTGTATAACGTTACATCTCCCGCACTTTCTATAATATGTTCCTTAATCTCCTTTAATAACTGTATTTACGTTACGTCTTTTATCACTCCTCGTAAGAGCTCTCTTTCCTTTAATAGCTCAATTGTATTCACGTTACGTCTTCCATCGGTTGTATAACGTTACATCTCCCGCACTTCTCATAAGAGGTTCCTTAATCTCCTTTAATAGGTTAAATTTACGTTACGTCTTTTATCACTCCTCGTAAGAGCTCTCTTTAACTTCCAGGACAACTTAACATCTAGGAAGACTTCACTCCTCGTAAGAGCTTCCTTAATATCCTTTAATAGCTCAATTGTATTCACGTTACGTCTTCCATCAATTTATTCACGTTACGTCTTCCATCAACTGCACTCCGTTCTTTAGAACTCCGTTACGTCTCCCACCTCGATCTAGGAGATCGAGCAGATAAATCAGTAGTTTGGTGGGGTAGGTCGATCTCGTAAACTCGATCGAGTCACTAAAGTGCCTACGCGGATAAATCTCCACATAACGTTACATCTCCCGCACTCCGTTGCGTCTCTTTCCCCACCAGACTTTTTTAAGTAACGTTGTGCAGTCGACCCGACCTACCCCACCACCGAAGTAACTCGACCGAACCCTTGGGCCTACGTGATTGTAACGTAATGGTAAGAGACGTAACGTGAGTGCGGGAGATGTAACGGAGTGAAATCGACCTAGATGTTAAGGAGACCTGGATGTTAGGAGACCTCTTAAAGTAACGGAGTGCAGTCGACCCAGTTGCCTTATTCATCAAGCAGGAAAGAAATCGATAGGATGTAGCGCGGAACAAAGCGCTCTTAGTTCAGTTCGGTAGAATGTGGGTCTCCAAAACCCAATGTCGTAGGTTCAAATCCTACAGAGCGTGTTCCGCCCGGCGCTTGACGGTGAGTGTGGTCGGTAGGGAGGCCCCCACGGTGCCAAACCCAACCCCTACCCCACCAGACTACTGAAGACCGCAAGGAGATTTATCTGCTCGATCGTAAGATCGAGGACCTGACGGGACTCGAGTTGCTTGAAAGTAGTCTGGTGGGGCAGGAGATTTATCTACTCGATCTCCTGGTGAGAGACGTAACGTGAGTGTGGAGATTTATCTGCGTAGTTAGTGACTCGATCGAGTTTACGAGATCGAGGCGGGAGACGGAACGGAGTGTACACGGAGTGCAGTTGATGGAAGACGCAACGTGAATAAATTGATGGAGATTTATCTGCTCGATCTCCTAGATCGAGGACCTGATGGGACTCGAGCTGCGATCCTCGTAACATCCAGGTCTCCTTAACATCTAGGTCTCCTAACATCCAGGTCGACTTAACATCTAGGTCGATTTCACTCCGTTACATCTCCCGCACTTCTCATAAGAGGTTCCTTAATATCCTTAAAGAGGTCTCATTAACATCTAGGTCGACTCTACTCCCGTTACGTCTCCCACATAACGTTACGTCTCCCGCACTCCGTTGCATCTCCCGCACTCACGTTACGTCTCTTTCCTATCGGTCGAGTAGATAAATCTCCTACCCCACCAGATGTTTAAGTAACGTGAATACAATTGAGCTATTAAAGGATATTAAGGAAGCTCTTACGAGGCTTTACATCTTGTAACGGAGTGAAATCGACCTAGATGTTAAGGAGACCTAGATGTTAAGTTGTCCTGGAAGTTAAAGAGAGCTCTTACGAGGAGTGATAAAAGACGTAACGTAAATTTAACCTATTAAAGGAGATTAAGGAACCTCTTATGAGAAGTGCGGGAGATGTAACGTGAATGCAGTTGACCTAGATGTTAAAGAAACCTCTTACGAGGAGTGATAAAAGACGTAACGTAAATGCGCAGTTGACCTGGGTGTTAAAAAGACCTCTTACGAGAAGTGCGGGAGACGTAACGTGAATGCAGTTAATCTAGTAGATATTAAGGAAACCTCTTACGAGGAGTGATAAAAGACGTAACGTAAATACAGTCAACCTATTAAAGGATATTAAGGAAGCTCTTATGAGAAGTGCGGGAGATGTAACGGAGTGAAATCGACCTAGATGTTAAGGAGACCGGGATGTTAGGAGATGGAGATTTATCTGCTCGATCTCCTAGATCGAGGACCTGATGGGACTCGACCATACGGGAGCCCTTGCGCCCGTGTAATCGACCTCTTAAAAGATGTTAAAGAGACCTAGATGCTGAAGGATCCTGGATGTTAGGAGACCTCTTTAAGGATGTTAAGGAGACCTGGATGTTAGGAGACCTCTTAAAGAACTATCTCGACCTAAAAAGTGATAGCAAGAGACTCAGCATTTCTTCAATTTTCTATAGCTTGGGAACTTTCTGAAGTGGGAGTGATAGAACAGGGAGAGCCATGTCTTCTTTTCTTTTATCTCCTCTTATGCTTGACTAGCACACTCTATCTCTGTCTTCCCAGTGCGTCTAGGGGGGTTGGAGCTTCGCTACCCTATTTTTTTATTTCGGAGGGAAGAAGATCACCTACTTCTGTCGACTCTTCCCCTTACTGATGTATGATGTAAGCGGCGCTATCGCGTTTCGCACTTCTACCTACTCTGAGGAGCATTGATCGGACTTACGACAACATCTTGCTCGATCCGGTTCCAGTTAGGATTCGGGTTTTTCAATGATACCATCCAACTACTCATATGAATGGATGACCAACCTTTTTCCTTTGTCCATCCTTAAAACTCCCTCTTCTTCGGAACTTCCTCCCCGAGCACCCAACCTACACGTGAGGAAGAGCTCGACCGGAAGAGGAAATTCTCTATATGCTTAAAAATGCTTTTTCCTCTATAGGAAATTTGATCCTAGATGGTCTTGCTGTGGGATCGTATGGTCGTTTCCCCCTTTTTAGATAACGAGGAGGGTTGGTAGGAGCTCTTTCTTAGGACATGATTTAGAGCAGCAGAAAAGGATGACTGGAGTAGAGAGCTTATCGAATGAATTCAAATATGGAGCGTATGGGCACCCCAGGGTCGTAAGATCGAAGGCCGGTGGACTTATCTCCTAACTGTGAGCGTAACTAGGTTCTCCGCGGCTTCTCCGCCCGATGCGATTTTTGAATTCTCTCCTCCTCGAATGAAGCAGCAGCGAAGTCCCAAATGAAAAATCAACCTCCATTCATGATCCCATATCTCATTTCCTCATGAGACCTTGTTAGGAAAGAAGCTTTTTCGGACCGGGCCGACTCAGGTTTAAGAACTAAGGTTCTCCTATAGGGGAAGAGTGGTCTTCGAAACTTTGTATCTATTAAGGAACCTCTTATGAGAAGTGCGGGAGATGTAACGTTATACAATCGATGGGAGATGTAACGGAGTGTAATCGACCCGGATATTAAGGAACCTCTTATGAGGCTTTAATATCTTGTAACGGAGTGCGGGAGACGTAACGTTATGTGGGAGACGTAATGTAATGATAAAAGACGTAACGTAAATGCTGTTGATCCATTAGATATTAAGGAACCTCTTATGAGAAGTGCGGGAGATGTAACGTTATACAATCGATCAAAGGATATTAAGGAACCTCTTACGAGGCTTTAATATCTTGTAACGGAGTGAAATCGACCTAGATGTTAAGGAGACCTAGATGTTAAGGAGACCGGGATGTTAGGAGATGGGAGATGTAACGGAGTGCAATCGACCTCTTAAAAGATGTTAATGAGACCTCTTTAAGGATATTAAGGAACCTCTTATGAGAAGTGAAGTCGACCTCTTAAAGGATGTTAGGAGATGGGAGATGCAACGGAGTGTAATCGACCTCTTAAAAGATGTTAAGGAGACCTCTTAAAGGATGTTAGGAGATGGGAGATGCAACGGAGTGTAATCGACCTCTTAAAAGATGTTAAGGAGACCTGGATGTTAGAAGACCTCTTAAAGGATGTTAGGAGATGGGAGATGCAACGGAGTGTAATCGACCTCTTAAAAGATGTTAAAGAGACGTAGATGTTAGAGGAACCTGGATGTTAGGAGACCTCTTAAAGGAGATGGAGGGAGACGGAACGTTGTGCAGTCGACCTCAAGGGTGCAGTCGACCTAGTTAGCGCCTATAGTTCACGGGAGTGTTCGGGAACGAAGAAAGGTGATCCTGCTGGTAACACATGAACCCGCTCTGCTTGCTCCCATGTGTAGGCCATGGCCCAGCCACATCATGAGATATTGACTCAAACACTTCAGAGGTAGAGCTTCTGTCTCCCCATGTCCCAAGTTCCTCTCCTCTCTATACCCTCTTTCAATGGTGTGCCCTTAGACCACTTCACCTATCTCTTCAGTTGCAGAACTCAAACCAAGCAGCTTATGGATTTCCTAGTCTTGGTTCACGCCCCCATTTCTACCTCTATCGATGATGTAGAAGGATGAAGATGGAGGACCAGTATAACATTTACAAGTTGAGCCCTTCCTGCTGGTAGATAATTCTCAAGGGTGGATGGTGGGAAACCGGCTAATGATTTCTCTCATCCAGATATCTTTAGAGCCAGAAGCACTAGATATGTACATGATTCCACTAACGGAGGATAATGACCAAATCATCTACCAGAAGGGGAAGTAGCAACGGATCTATCCCATTCGTCATGATAGTAGGAAATCCCATGGTATGCCTTCCGCCTACCCGTGAGATCCTGATATATATATCTACCTTGTGGATCAATCTAGCACGGAGATAGACTATTCTGGTGGGAATGTATGATTTATCCCTCCCATAACCATCAGGTCCAGGGGGCCTTTGTTGCTTTAATCACTACTTCCCCATTCCACTCATCCTGATCGTATCCTGTCGAGACCCTTGACGGGCTTCTTTTTCATTCATGCAGCATGCCTTGTCAGTTTCCCAGATAGAAAGATTGAATAATTTGATCACTAGAGGAGAGTGATCTGACTCAAGGTCATTTCTTCTATTCGAAGAAATTCTCAAATGAAGCCATTTATCATTTCTTCTATTCGAATTCTCGGAAATGATAATTCTCATTCCATTCGAACCTATGATCTCTTCTTCTCCTGGGATTAAGACTTTCTGTCCACCAATCCGCATTTCCTCCATATTCGGATTCCCATAGACCCATTGGTTGCTAGCTGTCATGGATCAATAGTAGGAAGATGGTCAACCCATATTCTCCCGATCATCGTATAGCTTCCCCCTTGAGCAGAGCCCACTCCATCCCGGCTTGCTTTCTCCGCTGGCATCATGTTTGGGTTTGTGGTCCATTCTTCAATGAATGAGTTGTTTCATTCACCAAAAATAAGCCAACAAACCTCTGGAAGGATTTTAAAGGAGAATTCGTGGCCTTGTCAGTCATTATAGGGGAAGAGTAGGATTTCAGATCTAAACCCCCCGAGGTTCTTTTATCAAACTAAGTCATCGCCACCTCAGCCTAACTAGCCCCAAATCCACGGTAAGGGGGAACTATAGCGGATTCCCAATACTCCATCCTCCTCGTATGTCAAAAAAATTCTTATTTCATCCATGGCCTGCACTAGCAGCCTCTTTCTCCAGGTCCGCCTCATCCTGACACCTTGCAAAAATGATTCATATCTATTCAGCTTGCAAATAATGGACCCTGAGATCTCTCTAGAAGAAGACCACTCAAGAGAGCCTTCCTGACTCTCAGAATTTCCCAGATCTTGATCGAGACATAGAAGGAGAATTCACGAAGGACTGAGGATAATCCGATCTCCCACAAGCGTATATTATTGAGCCGGACGGATGATAATTCCAATCTCGGGGATAATATTACTAACGGGACCCAGGCCTCTGTTTCGTCATGGAGCAGCGCTTTCTTTCATTTATGGAATTCTCTCCGATCTGAGTAAATGATGGGCTATGGAAGATCCTAGTGGGTGTAGGCGGAACGGGAACCAAGGGATCCTATAGAGAGAGCTATGCGATGTCGAAGCAAACGACTTCTGCACTCCGCCTCTAGAAATGAGAAAGTATGAGCACTCATCGAACCGTCGGCAGACCTGCCTGAGCAATCGGGGCTACTGCCCTAACCTGTTGACCGCCCTGCCTACCATCCGAGCTCTTTCTTCCGCCCCTACTGACTCGACCCCCGCTGGTTGGGCCTTCCTCCAAGATGCGCTCGAGTCACTCCGACTAGTCCGGTGTTTTTAAGTCCGGTCATAAACATCGAATGAATATATGCAATTGGTCTTTCGGAAACGAGTCGAATGATAGTGATGGCATGCTTTGAACTCCGGGGGATGTGTGATGTAGAAGGTGAGATCCAAGGAGTAGGCAGCGATCGTGGAGACGAAGTCGACGAGGGTGGACGGAGAAAAATTATATTTCGAGAGAGGTATGCTCAGAGGGATAAGATCCAGCATACTAGCTGCATCGCGTGGAAGATTCTTCGTGATTCGCCCCAAGAGAACAGTTCCCTTGAATTATGGAGAGGCCTACCCCACCAAACTACGACGTAACGGAGTGTGGAGATTTATCTGCTCGATCTCCTGGAATAGTCTGGTAGGGCGGATAACATCCAGGTCTCCTTAACATCTAGGTCTCTTTAACATCTTTTAAGAGGTCGATTACACTCCGTTGCATCTCCCATCTCCTAACATCCTTTAAGAGGTCTCCTAACATCCAGGTCGACTTAACATCTTTTAAGAGGTCGATTACACTCCGTTGCATCTCCCATCTCCTAACATCCTTTAAGAGGTCTCCTAACATCCAGGTCTCCTTAACATCTAGGTCGATTTCACTCCTCGTAGGAGGTTCCTTAATATCCAGGGCAACTTAACATCTAGGAAGACTTCACTCCTCGTAAGAGCTCTCTTTCCTTTAATAGCTCAATTATATTCACGTTACGTCTTCCATCGGTTGTATAACGTTACATCTCCCGCACTTTCTATAATAGGTTCCTTAATCTCCTTTAATAGGTAAAATTTACGTTACGTCTTTTATCACTGCCTCATAAGAGGTTCCTTAATATCCTTAAAGAGCTCTCATTAACATCTTTTAAGAGGTCGATTGCACTCCGTTACATCTCCCATCTCCTAACATCCCGGTCTCCTTAACATCTTTTAAGAGGTCGATTACACTCCGTTGCATCTCCCATCTCCTAACATCCTTTAAGAGGTCTCCTAACATCCAGGACGACTTCACTTTCTATAATAGGTTCCTTAATCTCCTTTAATAGGTAAAATTTACGTTACGTCTTTTATCACTGCCTCATAAGAGGTTCCTTAATATCCTTTAATAGGTCGATTGCATAACGTTACGTCTCCCGCACTCCTCATAGGAGCTCTCTTTAACTTCCTTTAATAGCTCGATTGTATAACGTTACATCTCCCGCACTTCTCATAAGAGGTTCCTTAATATCTAATGGATCAACAGCATTTACGTTACGTCTTTTATCATTACATTACGTCTCCCACATAACGTTACGTCTCCCGCACTCCGTTACAAGATGTAAAGCCTCGTAAGAGCTCTATTTAACTAGTATAGCTCAACTGCATTTACGTTACTTAAAGTAGTCTGGTGGGGCAGGGGTTGGGTTTGGCAACGGTCGAGGGTAGGCGCAAGGGCTCCCTTCGGTCGAGTCCCTATAACATCTAGCGCAACTTAACATCTTTTAAGAGGTCGATTGCACTCCGTTACATCTCCCATCTCCTAACATCCAGGTCTCCTTAACATCTAGGTCGATTTCACTCCTCGTAGGAGGTTCCTTAATATCCAGGGCAACTTAACATCTAGGAAGACTTCACTCCTCGTAAGAGCTCTCTTTCCTTTAATAGCTCAATTATATTCACGTTACGTCTTCCATCGGTTGTATAACGTTACATCTCCCGCACTTCTCATAAGAGGTTCCTTAATCTCCTTTAATAGGTTAAATTTACGTTACGTCTTTTATCACTCCTCGTAAGAGCTCTCTTTAACATCCTTTAATAGGTCAGTTGTATTCACGTTACGTCTTCCATCAACTGCACTCCGTGTACACTCCGTTCCGTCTCCCACCTCGATCTTACGATCGAGCAGATAAATCTCCACATAACGTTACGTCTCCCGCACTCCTCATAGGAGCTCTCTTTAACTTCCTTTAATAGCTCGATTGTATAACGTTACATCTCCCGCACTTCTCATAAGAGGTTCCTTAATATCTAATGGATCAACAGCATTTACGTTACGTCTTTTATCATTACATTACGTCTCCCACATAACGTTACATCTCCCGCACTCCTCGTAAGAGGTTCCTTAATATCCTTTAATAGCTCGATTGTATAACGTTACATCTCCCGCACTTCTCATAAGAGGTTCCTTAATATCTAATAGATCTCCTTAGCATCTAGGTCTCCTAACATCCCGGTCTCCTTAACATCTAGGTCGATTTCACTCCGTTACATCTCCCGCACTTCTCATAAGAGCTTCCTTAATAAATATCCTTTAATAGGTTAAATTTACGTTACGTCTTTTATCACTCCTCATAAGAGGTTTCCTTAATATCTAATAGATCAACTGTATTTACGTTACTTGAACTACCTCTCCCTTACGGTCGAGTCCCTAAAGGGCCTCATTTACGTTACGTCTTTTATCATTACGTTACGTCTCCCGCACTCCGTTACAAGATATTAAAGCACGTTACGTCTCTTTCCCCAAGGAGATTTATCTGCTCGATCTTACGATCTCCCTTAACATCTAGGTCGACTTCACTCACGTTACGTCTCTTTCCCCACCAAACTACTGATTTATCTGCGTAGGCACTAAAGTGACTACGCAGATAAATCGGTAGTTTGGGCCTACCCCGCCAAACTACGACGTAACGTAAGTGAAGTCGACCTAGATGTTAAGGGAGACCGTTAGCTCGAGGCGCGGAGCCCTCATTTACGTTACGCCTTTTATCACTCACGTTACGTCTCTTTCCACCACACAACGTTACTTAAACGTAGGGTCAAGGGTGGTCCCCCCCTATATAAGGGACCAGGCGTAGGAACTCAATCTCGGTCTAGCTGCTCTCAACCGGTTCATCGACCTAGGCTCGCCTCATCCTAAGCTACTCACCACCAATCGATATTCTGGAGACGGTCTTCAGACTTTCTATAAAGAAAATCCAACAAATCTACTTCTGTTCCCGTAGAACCTCTTCTGCTCAAGATCCCTTCTTTCTATCTCGATCTTTTCTATGGCTCCACTTCTCCTTCCACCTGGGATTTCAAATGAGAATCAGGTAGCTCGTCCGGTTCGGCACTCCAAATCGTAATCTCATCGGGGAAAGGGCAATGACAACGTAAGAGTATATTTCTTTCTCTCTACCGGACCGAAGTCTCCATTTAAGTTTAGATCTTTCCGGATTCGGGGTGGATGCTATAGCATCGGATCTACCTAGCTTTCTCAGGCCGTGTGAATCACATGTGTAACATTGTGTAACAAAGGCGGCTCACTCCCGCTAATTAAGCTGGGCACGCTGGTGGAATTTTCTTAGATTTTTATATAGTCGAAAGACTTTTTAAAACTCAAGGGAACCTATACTCCAACCTAACATGACACTTAAATTGTCAATGTCTCTTAAGAAATTCTAAGAGGAAAGGGCCCTCTATCCGGGCCGGGGGTTTCGACAAGCATATGGCAAGGTCTAGTCGACCCGTTCACCTACTCACATAGTGCTCGGTTGAGTGGTGGTGGAACTCACCGGGTCGTTCTCTCAGCTCTACCTTCTCCCCTTCTCATTCCCCTCAATATCTGTTACGGCATCGTCCCGACTCACTCGTAGCTAACCAAAAAGAGTAGCTCGATAGGAACGTTAGAGGCTGGTCGATTCTCTCGTCTCGGCCCTTGGAGATTTTGATTAATCCTCCGTCGGTCCCACATATATAGGGAATGAATATGTCTGGGCGCCTCTCTTGGAAATATTCGGGAACGCTTCTCCATCTTTTCAGGAGTGAATTCCAGGGGTCTGTAATCTTTAGGTATATAGTACTCGAATAACCAGACGAGCATTCCCTCACCCCGATCCAATACAGGTCTTCGGTGTCGCCTCGGTGCTCCGAGCTACACGCCTTACGCGGATCGAATTCGGAGAACACCTACCCACTTAATTTACACTGGAGACGGGGCATACTACGGTAGAGTAAGTACGTTAGAATCACCAGCGGGACAAAAGGGTTAGGCGGCTAGCGAGGAGATTTATCTGATGCTGGTTCTGTAAGGGCTAGCGCTGTAGAAGATTTATCATGCGGAGGGACCGTGGGTTCCAATACTACGTGTTCAGCTGCATCTGTCCTCTCTGGTCGAACCTGATCTTCTTTCTCAGACTACTGAGGGGGTTCTCGCGAATAGGGTTATGGCTGGGTCTTACCGACGAGAATTTTGGATGAACGTGGAAGATTTCTTATTTATAGGCGGGTTGGAGCTAGAAGGGGGGGGGGTTCTTTGATTATCGATCGGGATTCTGACTTGGCCAGCAGCAGGCGGGAACGAAGGATATTCTGATTTAAATTACCTCGGTTAATTCGAAGTATTCCATTCTTCTAGTTCCGATCCTCCATAGGAATTCTCATGTATGCGAAGATGGTTTGATCTTGTAATTTGCTCTCATCTTCCGGTGCGTATTTGTAGACCTGGCTGCTAACGATTAATCATTTTGACTGTACCATACGGAATAGATTTAATGTGATCCCATGTGTGGGCATTAGCCTTTTTTTCGGTCTCGATTCGTATGTTCTTTCTGGACTGGTGAAATAGGCCTGTCGAGTCAGAAGTTCGAGCAGATGGTCTAATCGGGTCTCTCGCTCGCTCATTATAACGGTCGGGTAGGTAATTCTCGACCCCGGAATAGTTTGCTTTAAAGGTTGACTCCCTATCGGTCTTGTCTAAAGCCTCGCTACCTTTCAGGTAGCAGCTAAAGGCTCGCTACCTGGAAGGTAGCAGGAGTAGTTTGGTAGGAAAGAGACGTAACGTGCTTTAATATCTTGTAACGGAGTGCGGGAGACGTAACGTAATGATAAAAGACGTAACGTAAATGAGGCCCTTTAGGGACTCGACCGTAAGGGAGAGGTAGTTCAAGTAACGTAAATACAGTTGATCTATTAGATATTAAGGAAACCTCTTATGAGGAGTGATAAAAGACGTAACGTAAATTTAACCTATTAAAGGATATTTATTAAGGAAGCTCTTATGAGAAGTGCGGGAGATGTAACGGAGTGAAATCGACCTAGATGTTAAGGAGACCGGGATGTTAGGAGACCTAGATGCTAAGGAGATCTATTAGATATTAAGGAACCTCTTATGAGAAGTGCGGGAGATGTAACGTTATACAATCGATGGGAGATGTAACGGAGTGTAATCGACCCGGATATTAAGGAACCTCTTACGAGGAGTTAAATCGACCTAGATGTTAAGGAGACCGGGATGTTAGGAGATGGGAGATGCAACGGAGTGTAATCGACCTCTTAAAAGATGTTAATGAGACCTAGATGTTAAGGAGACCTGGATGTTATCCGCCCTACCAAATTACGGAGATCGAGGACCTGACGGGACTCGGCGATCCCCGTAACATCCAGGTCGACTTCACTCACGTTACGTCTCTTTCCTAACGGTCGAGTACTATTAGATAAATCTCCTTAACAGCCAGGTCGACTTCACTCACGTTTCGTCTCTTTCCCCACCAGACTATTTTAAGTAACGTCGTGCAGTCGACCTCTTAAAGGACTATCTCGACCTCATAAAGGTGCGGAGCAACGAGGGTGAAGGTTGGGTTGAGAAATTGCTCCAAAGGTCTACTTCAGAGTGGCCGTCGGCTTCGTCCCTCTCAGTCGATAAATAACCTACCCGGTGTGGGGAGAGTTCGCCCATAGGATCCGAGCAGGTTGCAAGAGCGGCTGGGATGCATAGTAGGATTGGTTCAGTAGGATCCAAGAGATCTTTCTTCTCACCTATTGATCTCAATGTCTCGTCATTGGGCTCATCGATTCGGCGTAGTAGTCTCATTATTCTGAGCGTGTAGGGAATTAAGAGGTAAGCTCTTAGGTCTCTCACACTTGTAGGGTGGACGACTATGATTTCTGAGTACGCAAGGGCGGGATCTCACGCTGGTAAGAGTGAAGCAATCCCTAGCGGGTGTCTCTGAAGTCGACGTTCTCTCTAAACGTATCCGCTTATCTCATAATAGGAATTGGTCATTGAATCATATTGGGCCCTCAGAGCAACCAGAGCACCACCTACCTTGCCCTGCTCACCTTCCTGCGGAAGTATGAAGGGAAGAAATAGAAGTTCTATTCTCTGGAGTTGCTAAGAGAGGGTCCCGGATAAGAATTCATTTATGGTAGAACTCGAAGTTCGGGTACGTGCAGCTTCTGAGTCCGCGAGAAATCCAGCAGTAGGGAGCTGATATGAGTCTCCCTCAAGCTTCTATTTGACTATTTTGACTAGGGTCGACTTTAAGAGGTCGAAGTATTTAAGAGGTCTCGCACGAGCAGATAAATCTCCACCACCTTCTCTCGTTTTATGAGGCCTCATGACTCCTGCGTTAGTGTTTGAAGGGAGCTTCTTGTTCTGAACCAAAAGCTTCTCCTCCACCCGGGAATACGGAAGTTGCTCCTGGATTTAAATCTTCGCTGGAAGGCGGTAAATGCTTCTTGGGTTGGGCTGCTTTAGCTTTCTCACCCCTATCCAAAAAGACCGGGAATACCAGTCCTATACATTTTCTGTCTATGTCCAAATCTGCTCATCGCGATATCGGCGGCTAGTACCGGGGCTTCTTTTCCATTAGTAGGGTTTGAATATTGACCCCCTCGAACCAGACTACCATATACAACAGTAGCTCCGCAACAACTTATTGCTCTCTATGTTATTTGGTTTGAATTTTTCTTCTATCAGTACTGTATGGTTGCGAGATTCTCTTTACCTCATAGGGAATACGCTCCTATCCTTAGTGGGTTGCCGAGCAGATCCCTGCGGATTCTCGATCTTCGGCATCCCTTTTCCTGAGATTCTTAGGAAACTACCCGACCTAAAGGGCATAACTAATGGGGCGAGGATTTCTCGCTGGCTAGAAAGACTCCTGCCGGACCCAAGGCTCATGAAAGTCAAAGGAAGAGGTCAAGAATAGAGTTCTCCATGGAGGTCCTTATAGGAAGTTTCCCGGAAAAAAGGGATTTCTCTGGCTCCGGAGTGCAGAGCATCGAAAGGAATAGGAAATGGAAGCAAAAGGGTGGATTCTCCAAGAGGCTGGACGGGAGCAAGGGCCTCGAGGCGGCGCAAATGAGATAGTTGCATCGACCGGACGCTCTTAGATCTCGAGGGGGAACGCCCTGTATTATGATTTTCGTGAAAATCGGGATTATTAGCTTGATGGGTATGAAACGAATAGACGTTTGGGTTGGTTAGAGCTTTCAGCATCTCGATACTCGACCGTAGGGAGCATTTATCCACACTTTTTACTGCGGAACGATGGAAGGTCCCAACTCCTTTTTTTTTTCGTAAGTCCAAACTATCAAAGCTCGTTGAGCCCAAACTACTCGTAGGTCGAGCGGATTGCATCTTCGCTTCCATTCTTTCCACAGGCAGGCTCGCATCAGGGGAGTTCACGACGGCACGAACGCTTAAGTCTAAGCTATAGTTCTTTAGGTTCGTAGATGTATAGGCGGGAGCTCTCTAATAGGAAAATCCCTCACTCACCCCGGGATCTGAGGTCTTCGAGGACTAATGGTTTAGGTCGACTCCGTCTCCCTTGGGCGAGGCTCTTTATAGCACTACCTATAAGAGTTCTGAGAACACAACCACTGAGCCCTTTCCTTAGCCATGAACTAACACACCTATAAGGGAGTATAGGCTGAAGCTGAAGTTAAATGTGAAGGTAATTAACCTGTCTCTGGGACGAAGCGCAAGAACTAGTCAGAAGTTTTTTCGGTGCAAGGCGGATTCTGAAAGGGCTTACATATAGGAGAAAACTACAAAAGGATTCCCTTCGGTCCAGTTCCGGACTATCTCAATGGCGGTGAGAAGAGGAACGGCGATGGACAGAGGATCAAGCGGAGCACGGCCGGGCCGTCGATAGAGATCGTGAGACGGAGCCTTGACCAATAGAGCTCTCTCTACTAACCTACTCTCGAGAAGCGGAGCGAATAGAGTCATTCGCGGCTCTTACTAAGCTCCCGCAGCAGCTAAAGAAAAAGAGAGGAATTCCTAAGAGGAACAACTCATGAATCCGCCAATATCTCAAGAATAAGGGAGTGCGGTAATCTAGAACCGGATTGTGTGAAAAAAAAAAAAAGAGGGTATAGAGTCTTCTCTGGCTAGGAAAGAGGAGCGAAGCGGAAGCTTACTTATTCTTCGCTATGTAGGATGATGGTTCTCTTCTTCATAGGTGAAGTTATGAAGCTATACCTCAAAAACCCAACCAATCGAGGGCGAAGCTCTTGTCGACAACTTGAATGCAAATTCGGATTCTCTTGAAGCCCTAATCACTCGCAGAACGACCCATTGGACCCATCCCCCCACTCTATCTAATGCTTATGGGTTATCTGGAGAATTTCCACAGCCTCGTCTCGGTCTTATCGAATGAAGGCGAGAAGAAGCTCCTCATCTGAGCTAAAACGGATCTAGGCTAGGAGTTCATCCGACTCAAGCCGAGCTGGTCATAACTGCCCTGCCGGTAGTAGATTTCTTTAGGTCTCCTTTAATTTAAGAGGTCGAGATAGTCCTTTAAGAGGTCTCCTTAACATCTAGGTCAACAGCACTTCTCGTAAGAGGTCTCTTTAACATTAATACCTAGGTCAACTTAACTCACGTTACGTCTCTTACCATTACGTTACTTAAACTTCTGGTGGGGAAAGAGACGCAACGGAGTGCGGGAGACGTAACGTAAATGCAGTTAACCTATACTAGTTAAAGATACCTCTTACGAGGAGTGCGGGAGACGTAACGTTATGTGGAGATTTATCTGCTCGTGCGTTAGCACGAGGACCTGACGGGACTCGAGCGCCAGCGAGCCTACCCCACCAGATGTTTAAGTAATGTAATGATAAAAGACGTAACGTAAATGCAGTTGATCTATTAGATATTAAGGAACCTCTTATGAGAAGTGAAGTCGTCCGGGATGTTAGGAGACCTAGATGTTAATGAGATGGGAGATGTAACGGAGTGTAATCGACCCGGATATTAAGGAACCTCTTATGAGGCTTTAATATCTTGTAACGGAGTGAAATCGACCTAGATGTTAAGGAGACCTGGATGTTAGGAGACCTAGATGTTAAGGAGACCCGGCTGTTAAGGAGATTTATCTAATAGTACTCGACCGTTAGGAAAGAGACGTAACGTGCTTTAATATCTTGTAACGGAGTGCGGGAGACGTAACGTAATGATAAAAGACGTAACCTAAATGCAGTTGATCTATTAGATATTAAGGAACCTCTTATGAGAAGTGCGGGAGATGTAAATACAATCGATGGGAGATGTAACGGAGTGTAATCGACCCGGATATTAAGGAACCTCTTACGAGGAGTGCGGGAGATGTAACGTTATGCAATAGACCTCTTAAAGGATGTTAAAGAGAACTCAAGAGTAGTGAAGTCGACCTCTTAAAGGATGTTAGGAGATGGAGATTTATCTGCTCGATCTCCTAGATCGAGGACCTGATGGGACTCGACCATACGGGAGCCCTTGCGCCCGTGTAATCGACCTCTTAAAAGATGTTAAGGAGACCGGGATGTTAGGAGATGGAGATTTATCTGCGTAGGGACTTTAGTCACTCGACCGAGTTTACGAGGTCGAGGCGGGAGACGGAACGGAGTGTACACGGAGTGCAGTTGACCTCGGATGTTATAGGGACTCGACCGTACGGGAGCCCTTGCGCCCGTGTAATCGACCTCTTAAAAGATGTTAAGGAGACCTGGATGTTAGGAGACCTGGCTGTTAAGGAGATTTATCTAATCGTGCTCGAGCCCTATTGGGTCGAGGACCAGAAAGGAGAGTCCCGTCAGGAGATTTATCTGCTCGACCCCATTGGGGTCGAGGTCGCGAAGCGCACGAAGGCCCCAATGGGACTCGAGTGACGATCCTCGACCTCGTAAACTCGGTCGAGTGACTAAAGTCCCTACGTACTATTAGATAAATCTCCTTAACAGCCAAGTCTCCTTAACATCTAGGTCAACTTCACTCCTCGTAAGAGGTCTCTTTAACTAGTATAGGTTAACTGCATTTACGTTACGTCTCCCGCACTCCGTTGCGTCTCTTTCCCCACCAGAAGTTTAAGTAACGTAAGTGTGGAGATTTATCTGCTCGTGCGCTAGCACGAGGACCTGACGGGACTCGACCTTACCCTTGGGCCAACGTTTAAGTAACGTGAGTGTGGAGATTTATCTACTCGATCTCCTAGATCGAGGACCTGACGGGACTCGACCGTAAGGGAGCCCTTGCGCCCGTGCAATCGACCTCTTAAGGAGACCTAGATGTTAAGGAGACCTCTTAAAGGAGACCTCTTAAGGAAACCTCTTAAAGTTGTTGAGTCGAGCTAGTTGGCGATGAAGATTGCTGACTAGTCTGGTTCAGCAGCCACATCAGCTCGTAGGAGATGTTGTTATTCCCGCTCCCGTCTTCTTCCCTTGTCCTAATGCGTCTCAGAGTCTCTATGGAGAGTATCCTTGTGGTTGAGTTCATGGCTCTACAAACGAATTCGTGGGTCTCGGTTGGTTCAACTGAATGAAATCTCCTGTTCATACTTCCCTTTTCATGGATGAAGAAAAAGCGGATCCTGTTGTGTTTGTCGGGAGTCCCGGCGCAGGCTCCCATGTTCGGTTCGTTCATGATTGGTTCAGTGCTATGCTATAATGAGAACTTCTCACTATCCTTCGTTCATTTTATATGTTGATGTTAATTGCTTCTAAATCCTTATGTTGATGTTAATTGCTTAAAAAATCCTTAATCAACTTAGCTCAAAGAATTCTGGCCAAGCTGAGAAGTTGTATTTGTAGAGCGGCTAGATATGGTCTTCATGAGATGCTGATGAGGAAATTGATCGTATGTCAAGGGTTCCTTATTCTTGCGTTTAGGCCTGGCGTATGCCAACCGAGTGGGATGCATGTTATGTATTTGGTTGATTCTGGGTGGTGTATCCATTTCTTCGGCTGGACACCCTGTTCAGGCTATATCTACAGAAGCTTCATCGGAGGAATTTAGAGTTAGAAATTCAACTTACTAAGAATGATTCATCACGAAAATCAACATCCGCTTGGTCGGTCTTTCTTCGGGTTTCTATTTAATTAAGAAGGAGAAAGACAAAATATGTTAGGTAGTAAGCAGATAACCCAACAGATGTTTCCAACTAGGTTTCCTCCTATGGTGAAGTTTATTTTAGGATCGATAGGAACCATACCTTTGGAGAGCTTCACTAGTATGAGATTAGATGAACCGAGATGAACGAGGAAGTAGATGATGATTTGCATCCATCTATTAAACCAGGTCGAGCAAGTATCTGATAGATGTCAGAGTATGCCGAGAGGTTAGAATACCGAGATGTTCCTCACTACAAATATGTAAATTAAGGGAGTCCACATATGAGTGGAATAGGGGGCATGCCCTTACCTGATGGCTAAACTTATCCGATCAAGAGGGGGCTTGACTGACTCTCACGCTACCCCACTTCTATCCCTTCATAGATTTTTCATACTCGCGATTCATTCGATAAGCAGAATCTACGGCGTGACCCAGGAAATGATTATGGGTCTAGCCAGCAGGGCTTTTCTTGAGTACCTCCTTCATCAACTCCCTCTATTTTTCCAAAATTCTGGAAATGATACGCGCACGAAACCATACTAAATAAATTCCAAAGCACGAGCTCTTAAAAAGTCACTCTCGTAGAAAACCATAATCAAATAATAGAAATGATACTCATTCAGGTGTCGGGTAGGGGGCGCTGTTACGGAAAAAGAGAGAACGAGGAGTGAACTTTACAGAAAAATTCTATCTGACCCTATGCAGCCCTATTTTCGAAAGTGGTTAGGTAGTCCCGAAGAACGCTTCTTTCAAAAGGCTAGGTGCGCTCAGTGGCAGGCGCTGCTCGAAGAAGAGAGACGGAATAAGGTGTGCGACTGGGTCTTACGCTTCGATACTTCCTCGATTTTCTTTCGGATGAAGAAACTGTCTGTCCCGTAGCGTAGAGGTAGCGAGGTGGAGGTAGGTGCGGTGCCAGGGAAAAAGCCTTAGGGGTCCCGTAGATTCTTTTCGTTCAAACGTGGAAAGCAGCCCCACCAGACTCTTTTAAGTAACGTGAATGCAGTTGATGGGAGATGTAACGGAGTGCGGGAGACGTAACGTGAATGAGGAGATTTATCTACTCGATCGTAAGATCGAGGACCTGACGGGACTCGACCGTAAGGGAGAGGTAGTTCAAGTAACGTAAATGAGGAAGACGTAACGTGAATACAATTGACCTATTAAAGGATATTAAGGAAACCTGTTACGAGGAGTGATAAAAGACGTAACGTAAATTTAACCTATTAAAGGATATTAAGGAACCTCTTATGAGAAGTGCGGGAGATGCAACAATATCTACGAGGTCAACTTCATTTACGTTACGTCTTTTATCACTCACGTTACGTCTCTTTCCCAAACTATTGATTTATCTGCTCGATCTCCTAGATCTCCCTTAACATCCAGGTCGACTTCACTCACGTTACGTCGTAGTTTGGCGGGGTAGGCCCAAACTACTGATTTATCTGCGTAGGCACTTTAGTGACTCGATCGAGTTTACGAGATCTCCCTTAACATCCAGGTCTCCTTAACATCTTTTAAGAGGTCGATTACACTCCGTTGCATCTCCCATCTCCTAACATCCTTTAAGAGGTCTCCTAACATCCAGGTCTCCTTAACATCTAGGTCGATTTCACTCCTCGTAGGAGGTTCCTTAATATCCAGGGCAACTTAACATCTAGGAAGACTTCACTCCTCGTAAGAGCTCTCTTTCCTTTAATAGCTCAATTATATTCACGTTACGTCTTCCATCGGTTGTATAACGTTACATCTCCCGCACTTTCTATAATAGGTTCCTTAATATCCTTTAATAGGTTAAATTTACGTTACGTCTTTTATCACTCCTCATAAGAGGTTCCTTAATATCCCGGTCGATTACACTCCGTTACATCTCCCATCTCCTAACATCCCGGTCTCCTTAACATCTAGGTCTCCTAACATCCAGGACGACTTCACTTTCTATAATAGGTTCCTTAATATCCTTTAATTAACTGTATTTACGTTACGTCTTTTATCACTCCTCGTAAGAGGTTCCTTAATATCCTTTGATCGATTGTATAACGTTACATCTCCCGCACTTCTCATAAGAGGTTCCTTAATATCTAATGGATCAACAGCATTTACGTTACGTCTTTTATCATTACATTACTTAAACATCTGGTGGGGCAGGAGATTTATCTGCGTAGTTAGTCACTCGACCGAGTTTACGAGGTCGAGGATCGCGGCTCGAGTCCCTATAACATCCGAGGTCAACTGCACTCCGTGTACACTCCGTTCCGTCTCCCGCCTCGATCTCGTAAACTCGATCGAGTCACTAAAGTGCCTACGCAGATAAATCTCCACGAAGCGACTCGACCGCAGGGCGCCCTTGCGCCTACCCTCTCACTGCGATCCTCGACCCTGCGGGTCGAGCAGATAAATCTCCTGCCCCACCAGACTTTTTTAAGTAACGTAAATGCTGTTGATGGTGGGAGACGGAACGGAGTTCAAAGAACGGAGTGCAGTTGACCTCATAAAGGGACTCGACTGACAAGGGAAAGAGACGTAACGTGAGTGCGGGAGATGTAACGTGAATGCAGTTGATGGAAAGAGACGTAACGTTAGTGAAGTCGACCTGGATGTTAGGAACCCCGCGGGAAAGAGACGTAACGTAAGTGCGGGAGATGTAACGGAGTGAAATCGACCTAGATGTTAAGGAGACCTAGATGTTAAGGAGACCGGGATGTTAGGAGACCTAGATGTTAAGGAGACCTGGATGTTACTGACCCGCCAAACTACGACGAAACGTAGTGCGGGAGATGTAACGTTGTGCAATCGACCTAGATGTTAAGGAGACCTGGCTGTTAAGGAGATTTATCTAATAGTACTCGACCGCTAGGAAAGAGACGTAACGTGCTTTAATATCTTGTAACGGAGTGCGGGAGACGTAACGTAATGATAAAAGACGTAACGTAAATGCAGTTGATCTATTAGATATTAAGGAACCTATTATAGAAAGTGCGGGAGATGTAACGTTATACAACCGATGGAAGACGTAACGTGAATATAATTGAGCTATTAAAGGAAAGAGAGCTCTTACGAGGAGTGAAGTCTTCCTAGATGTTAAGTTGCCCTGGATATTAAGGAACCTCCTACGAGGAGTGAAATCGACCTAGATGTTAAGGAGACCTGGATGTTAGGAGACCTCTTAAAGGATGTTAGGAGATGGGAGATGCAACGGAGTGTAATCGACCTCTTAAAAGATGTTAAGGAGACCGGGATGTTAGGAGATGGAGATTTATCTGCATCCTACCCTACCAAACTACTCCACTCGAGAGCATTTATGCGATCGAGGCGGGAGACGGAACGGAGTGTACACGGAGTGCAGTTGACCTCGGATGTTATAGGGACTCGACCATACGGGAGCCCTTGCGCCCGTGTAATCGACCTCTTAAAAGATGTTAATGAGACCTAGATGTTAAGGAGACCTGGATGTTACGGGGATCGCAAGCTCGAGGACCTGACGGGACTCGACCGTACCCTTGGGCCAACGTTTAAGTAACGTGAGTGTGGAGATTTATCTGCTCGTGCTAACGCACGAGGAGATTTATCGGCGTAGGAGATTTATCTACTCGAGCGCATTTATGCGATCGAGGAGCTTTAGGGACTCGCTTGCCTCCGGTGGCCCTGGTTCGCTCCCTTTTGTCTAAAGCCTCGCTACCTTTCAGGTAGCAGGAGTAGTTTGGTAGGGTAGGACCCCGCCACTCCCTTGCGCCCGTGCAATCGACCTCTTAAGGAGACCTAGATGTTAAGGAGACCTCTTAAAGGACTACTTTAAGTAATGTCGTGCAGTCGACCTCTTAAAGGACTATATCGACCTCTTAAGGAGACCTAGTTGGAGATTTAGGAACTCTGATAGGAAAGACGACGCAAGGTACCATAGTCTCAAATTTTCTTTCCTTTCTTCTATTCTAGATCGACTTCGTCCGTAGTGATCGAGTCCTTGGTAACTTTCTCTTTAAGTGTAGGTGTTTTATCGCATTATTAACTCCTTTAATATATCAGGCAGAATGGGATATCTCTCCTCCGAGGCTGGGAGCTGAGGATCTGATTCAAAGGATAGTGCATCAGCCATAAATGGAAAGATGGACGAGCAAAGTGGGTGCGATCAAGCATAGGGCAGAGGAATAAGGCGGCAATCATGGATGTCGAGATGTCCACAGATCCACCAAAGGAGAGTAGAAGATCCATGGGGGGGGGGTCGCCGGGCCACATGAAAGAACCAACTCCGACCAACGATAGACCAGGCATTTCGCAGACGAGGCGACCGAACCGGGCTATCCTAGTAATGATTGCAGGCCTCGACCCCTCTAGCTCTTATCGGATTTCGACCTGTGAGGGAACCACCGACAAGATGTCACGCAAGCGCTGCGTAGCCGAGTAGTCATGTGGACAGAACGAGCCAAATCCCATCTCGATGGGATAGAGGGAGAAGTAGGAGATTTCGGGAGAATCACGTCAGTCGGGAGATTTGAAATCCTCCGCAGGCTTGGACCTGGAAGAACCGACAACTGCGGACCAAAGCTCCGCCTACAAAAATCTAAAGGCCGCAAAGAGGTCGTCGAGACGGGGTCCTGTCGAGATTGACTCTTTCGTCCCTCGTCGAACTCAGAAGAAAGAAAAGAACGGATGATGGAGAAGGGAAACCTCGTCCGAAGTCAGGCAGGATAGGCGGACGAAGAGGAGGAATCTTAGAGAGATAGGACAGACAGTTCATGTCCGTCCTGGCGAGAATAGGCTTCGCTGTATACCATTTCAGAGCTTGTGGTGGAGTTTGATAATGGAAAGCACTAGCGAAATCTCAAGGGCCCTCGAACAACTCCCAGAAATGTAAGACCAAAGGTAAAGCGGATGCCAGTAGCTATTGATGCCGCGAACAAGTGTTCTTCGATTATAACCGTACTAAAAATCATAGGAGAAAAAAGAGAGAGAGAAGCTCGAGTCGACGATGAACAAGAAGAAAGCGCCAGAGGGCCCCAAGAAGCAGAAAGGAGAAAAAAGCGAAGGCGTAGACCAATAGAAGAATCAGAAACGAAGAGGAAACGTCCTCTTTCAGGAAAGTCAGGTGGATGCCCAGAGACACGCACCAGAACTGGGCCGGGATCAAGGGCGCATGAATCTTACGCTAGATCCGGCCAGAGCTAGTGGGGGGTGGGGGTGAGTGGGCATCGACATGGATCCAGTTTCGGGAGCAATCCACACCACCTGCGCAGCCACCTGCTGGTTCGAGCTTGCGTGAATCTCGCCAAATCCACATCCGGCCGCCCGGTCAAGTATTAGCTAACCCGGCGTTTGCCCCAATACGCGTACCCTAATGAGAGAGCTCAATTGAAACTGATCATTGTTCAAACTCTCTCGCCATCGAGCCACGAGAAATCATTCATCAGAAGCTGGGCATGGGGATCCCACACCTGCTACTGGACACTCAAAGAGAACATGTCCTGTAGACTCAGGGGCTGCCTCGTTGACATTGTTGTCCAGTAGATGCCTGTAGTGGATAAGCTCCGTAGTGGGAAGGGACGAAGCCTTCCAAAGAGAATGACGGACCTTTGGGGGTAGATTCCCCCTCCGAAGGCCAAGAAAAGTTATCAAAATCCCGAGAATATATGCCGATTTGACCGTATAACATCAGTCTTTTAGCCCATCGCAAGACGTCTTTTTGTTCGCTAAGTGGTACGGCAAGAATGAGTTCCGAGTCACGATCATGCTAATCAGTTCCTAAAAACCCGAACTCTGATTGATCAGGCTTGAAACTAAATCATCATCACGGGTAGTAGCGAACCCGCCCTCCGCTAACCATGGGTCATCCCATACACCTTTTTCCTTTTACCACCCGTCCTTCCAGCGGACTTTGAGCTCCAAATGCTTCTCCACACCCATGGGGCCGAGGGACGCTTCAAGAACACTCGAGCGTGGGTAGTATTTAGCGCCTGACCCGTTTTCGTTGTGTTCCATACCTGCTATCATTGTTCGTTGAGAATATAGGAGACATGATTGATATTGGATGTGATTCGCTTTCATGGATGATTATAACAATGTTATCACTCAAGGACCCTGGATTATCAATGAGAATTCTGTCAGAATTCCGGGGTCCGGGTGTTGAAGGCCTCATCCAAATGGAATCATACTAGGGAAAGTGCGCATTCTACCTATGTAAATAACAAGGGCATCGGCTGCCGAAGCTGGTGTGGTGGTTGCTAAGAAAGGGAAGGCGGATTCAGTCCCTATGGAGCTTCTCGGCAGGCCTGCAGCTAATAAGATCAGAGAGAATTGGGACTCCGGGCACGAGGTTTTCATTACCAGAAAAAGTTCTCGCAGGGAACCATACGAATGCTGCGGAATTCTTTCATAAGAAGTCCAAAACCCTCTCTTCCCCGTCCCTTGGAGCAGAAAACTCGATTAGTTACCAACGCCCCGTTCATCGCACTCCCTCAGAATAAAGGTCGGGAGGGTGTGAATGGTTGTTAGTAGATTTACTACAATCGAGGTAGCAAGCAGTGAGGGTCAAGGGCCTTATTCCTCCTCTCTCCAACGATCCTAAAAGTCTCAACGAATGATCTCTCTTTCAAAATCTTTCCTTCCGATCCGAAATCATTGGGGTCTCTCACTAAGGCGCTAACTAGGTCGACCTTAAGAGGCCCTTCGACCTGATGTTAGGAGACCTCTTAAAGGACTATCTCGACCTAGATGTTAGGAGACCTCTTAAAGGAGTATTTCGACCTAGATGTTAGGAGACCTCTTAAGGAGACCTCTTAAAGGATTATCTCGACCTCTTAAACCTCGACTATCTCGACCCAAGAAGCCAGACCCAACCCCACTAGACTACTAAAACCTTTAAACCATACTATCCCCACCAAACTATGCCGACGACCTCATAGCTTCCCCATGGTGTAGAGCGTCAGATATACGAATATAGCCCTCGTGTTTCTAGGAAAGGGCCATCAAGCATCAAAATCTTTCGGTTCCAGATTCCGCTTTTTATCCTCGGGCCTTTGATCTAAGTAGGTAATAAAACGAACCACCCCGAATGAGAACCTCGATCAGGAGGGCAGCGCCTTACTTCCCAAGAGGATTTCTTGCTTGCTATACGGCAGAATGCTTCTTTTTACTTGGGGCAGCAGGTAGCCACTGCTCTCATCTTTTCAAGTATAAGCTATTCCTCCGGAGACTCTTCTCTTCAATGCTTGCACTATGCGGATCTCTACGCTTCGTTGGACATTGAAAATAAAGGGCTCAGAGTTGGGTTTGATTGCCGCCCACACCGTCTTTCCTTCCGTGGTGTTGAGTGATCGCCTAACTCGCACGTATTCCAGAGATTTAAGGAGATTTAAACAAAACTCAATGGGAACCCTTGCTCACCCTCTAGGGAGGAGGGATGCCTCTCTACTACATATCTATGCCCTGAACTCTAATGAATCCGTCGCTTCCATACTCTTTCACTGGTTCCGTTTCGTACGTGTTGTTGGTCCCACTCCTGTTTCAGTCGATAGAAGAGCGCTGCATTGTCTCAAAAGACAAGAGAGCCCTGTTATCTTCCGGGTTCTGGCAGATCAAATTCTTCCTGATTTGGAAATCCTCCCCTCAGTCTCCTATAGCTGCTCATCCAGCAGGCATCATATGAGCTTTGATTCAACCTACCCCGGGTGTCCTCTTCGAACTTATCCCAACTCTTCATCTGGTTCTATATCATGATCGACGCTGAGACCAATACAGTTCATATGAACATTGGATACTCGGGAACCCCCGAACCGAATTCTCCTCCCCAAGGGAGACGAGACGGAGTCGAGGTGGTGGGAGACGTAACGGAGTGTGGGAGATGTAACGGGCCTACCCCATGGAGATTTATCTGCTCGTGCGAAAGAAAGAGACGTAACGTGCTTTAATATCTTGTAACGGAGTGCGGGAGACGTAACGTTATGTGGGAGACGTAATGTAATGATAAAAGACGTAACGTAAATGCTGTTGATCCATTAGATATTAAGGAACCTCTTATGAGAAGTGCGGGAGATGTAACGTTATACAATCGATCAAAGGATATTAAGGAACCTCTTACGAGGAGTGATAAAAGACGTAACGTAAATACAGTTAATTAAAGGATATTAAGGAACCTATTATAGAAAGTGAAGTCGTCCTGGATGTTAGGAGACCTAGATGTTAAGGAGACCGGGATGTTAGGAGACCTAGATGTTAATGAGACCTCTTTAAGGATATTAAGGAACCTCTTATGAGGAGTGAAGTCGACCTGGATGTTAGGAGACCTAGATGTTAAGGAGACCTGGGTGTTAAGGGAGATCTCGTAAACTCGATCGAGTCACTAAAGTGCCTACGCAGATAAATCAGTAGTTTGGGAAAGAGACGTAACGTGAGTGCGGGAGATGTAACGTGAGTGAAGTCGACCTAGATGTTTAGGAGACCCGGATGTTACTGACCCGCCAAACTACGACGTAACTTAATATCTTGTAACGGAGTGCGGGAGACGTAACGTAATGATAAAAGACGTAACGTAAATGCAGTTGATCTATTAGATATTAAGGAACCTCTTATGAGAAGTGCGGGAGATGTAACGTTATACAATCGAGCTATTAAAGGAAGTTAAAGAGAGCTCCTATGAGGAGTGCGGGAGACGTAACGTTATGTGGAGATTTATCTGCTCGTGCGCCAGCACGAGGTGGGAGACGGAACGGAGTGTACACGGAGTGCAGTTGATGGAAGACGTAACGTGAATACAACTGACCTATTAAAGGATGTTAAAGAGAGCTCTTACGAGGAGTGAAGTCTTCCTAGATGTTAAGTTGCGCTAGATGTTATAGGGACTCGACCGTTGCCAAACCCAACCCCTACCCCACCAGATGTTTAAGTAACGTAAATGCAGTTGAGCTATACTAGTTAAATAGAGCTCTTACGAGGCTTTACATCTTGTAACGGAGTGCGGGAGACGTAACGTTATGCAATCGAGCTCTTTAAGGATATTAAGGAACCTCTTATGAGGCAGTGATAAAAGACGTAACGTAAATTTTACCTATTAAAGGAGATTAAGGAACCTATTATAGAAAGTGCGGGAGATGTAACGTTATACAACCGATGGAAGACGTAACGTGAATATAATTGAGCTATTAAAGGAAAGAGAGCTCTTACGAGGAGTGAAGTCTTCCTAGATGTTAAGTTGCCCTGGATATTAAGGAACCTCCTACGAGGAGTGAAATCGACCTAGATGTTAAGGAGACCTGGATGTTAGGAGACCTCTTAAAGGATGTTAGGAGATGGGAGATGCAACGGAGTGCGGGAGACGTAACGTTATGCAATCGACCTCTTTAAGGATATTAAGGAACCTCTTATGAGGAGTGAAGTCGACCTCTTAAAGGATGTTAGGAGACCTCTTAAAAGATGTTAAGGAGACCTAGATGTTAATGAGATGGGAGATGTAACGGAGTGTAATCGACCCGGATATTAAGGAACCTCTTATGAGGAGTGCGGGAGATGCAACGGAGTGCGGGAGACGTAACGTGAATGCAGTTAACCTGACCTAGATGTTAAAGAAACCTCTTACGAGGAGTGAAGTTGACCTAGATGTTAAAGAGACCTAGATGTTAGAGGAACCTGGATGTTAGGAGACCTCTTAAACGATGTTAAGGAGACCGGGATGTTAGGAGATGGGAGATGCAACGGAGTGTAATCGACCTCTTAAAAGATGTTAATGAGATGGGAGATGCAACGGAGTGTAATCGACCCGGATATTAAGGAACCTCTTATGAGGCTTTACATCTTGTAACGGAGTGCGGGAGACGTAACGTTATGTGGAGATTTATCTGCTCGATCGTAAGATCGAGGACCTTGACGGGACTCGAGCTTGCGATCCTCGACCTGTCGGTCGAGCAGATAAATCTCCTACCCCACCAGACTACTGTTTAAGTAATGTAATGATAAAAGACGTAACGTAAATGCAGTTGATCTATTAGATATTAAGGAACCTCTTATGAGAAGTGCGGGAGATGTAACGTTATACAATCGAGCTATTAAAGGAAGTTAAAGAGAGCTCCTATGAGGAGTGCGGGAGACGTAACGTTATGCAATCGACCTATTAAAGGATATTAAGGAACCTCTTATGAGGAGTGAAGTCGACCTCTTAAAGGATGTTAGGAGACCTAGATGTTAAGGAGACCGGGATGTTAGGAGATGGGAGATGTAACGGAGTGCAATCGACCTCTTAAAAGATGTTAATGAGACCTCTTTAAGGATATTAAGGAACCTCTTATGAGAAGTGCGGGAGATGTAACGGAGTGCGGGAGACGTAACGTTATGCAATCGAGCTCTTTAAGGATATTAAGGAACCTCTTATGAGAAGTGAAGTCGACCTCTTAAAGGATGTTAGGAGACCTAGATGTTAAGTCGACCTGGATGTTAGGAGATGGGAGATGCAACGGAGTGTAATCGACCTCTTAAAAGATGTTAAGTCGACCTGGATATTAGGAGATGGGAGATGCAACGGAGTGTAATCGACCTCTTAAAAGATGTTAAGGAGACCTGGATGTTAGGAGATGGAGATTTATCTGCTCGATCTCCTAGATCGAGGACCTGATGGGACTCGACCGTACGGGAGCCCTTGCGCCCGTGTAATCGACCTCTTAAAAGATGTTAAGGAGACCTCTTAAAGGATGTTAGGAGATGGAGATTTATCTGCATCCTACCCTACCAAACTACTCCACTCGAGAGCATTTATGCGATCGAGGCGGGAGACGGAACGGAGTGTACACGGAGTGCAGTTGATGGAAGACGCAACGTGAATAAATTGATGGAGATTTATCTGCTCGATCTCCTAGATCGAGGACCTGATGGGACTCGAGCTGCGATCCTCGTAACATCCAGGTCTCCTTAACATCTAGGTCTCCTAACATCCAGGTCGACTTAACATCTAGGTCGATTTCACTCCGTTACATCTCCCGCACTTCTCATAAGAGGTTCCTTAATATCCTTAAAGAGGTCTCATTAACATCTAGGTCGACTCTACTCCCGTTACGTCTCCCACATAACGTTACGTCTCCCGCACTCCGTTGCATCTCCCGCACTCACGTTACGTCTCTTTCCTATCGGTCGAGTAGATAAATCTCCTACCCCACCAGATGTTTAAGTAACGTGAATACAATTGAGCTATTAAAGGATATTAAGGAAGCTCTTACGAGGCTTTACATCTTGTAACGGAGTGAAATCGACCTAGATGTTAAGGAGACCTAGATGTTAAGTTGTCCTGGAAGTTAAAGAGAGCTCTTACGAGGAGTGATAAAAGACGTAACGTAAATACAGTTATTAAAGGAGATTAAGGAACCTCTTATGAGAAGTGCGGGAGATGTAACGTTATACAATCAACCTATTAAAGGATATTAAGGAACCTCTTACGAGGAGTGCGGGAGACGTAACGTTATGTGGAGATTTATCTGCTCGATCGTAAGATCGAGGTGGGAGACGGAACGGAGTGTACACGGAGTGCAGTTGATGGAAGACGTAACGTGAATACAACTGACCTATTAAAGGATGTTAAAGAGAGCTCTTACGAGGAGTGAAGTCTTCCTAGATGTTAAGTTGCGCTAGATGTTATAGGGACTCGACCGTTGCCAAACCCAACCCCTGCCCCACCAGACTACTTTAAGTAACGTAAATGCAGTTGAGCTATACTAGTTAAATAGAGCTCTTACGAGGAGTGATAAAAGACGTAACGTAAATTTAACCTATTAAAGGATATTAAGGAACATATTATAGAAAGTGCGGGAGATGTAACGTTATACAATCGATGGGAGATGTAACGGAGTGTAATCGACCAGGATATTAAGGAACCTCTTACGAGGAGTGAAATCGACCTAGATGTTAAGGAGACCGGGATGTTAGGAGATGGGAGATGTAACGGAGTGCAATCGACCTCTTAAAAGATGTTAATGAGACCTATTAAAGGATATTAAGGAACCTCTTATGAGGCAGTGATAAAAGACGTAACGTAAATTTAACCTATTAAAGGAGATTAAGGAACCTATTATAGAAAGTGCGGGAGATGTAACGTTATACAACCGATGGAAGACGTAACGTGAATACAATTGAGCTATTAAAGGAAAGAGAGCTCTTACGAGGAGTGAAGTCTTCCTAGATGTTAAGTTGCCCTGGATATTAAGGAACCTCCTACGAGGAGTGAAATCGACCTAGATGTTAAGGAGACCTGGATGTTAGGAGACCTCTTAAAGGATGTTAGGAGATGGGAGATGCAACGGAGTGTAATCGACCTCTTAAAAGATGTTAAGGAGACCTGGATGTTAGGAGATGGGAGATGTAACGGAGTGCGGGAGACGTAACGTTATGTGGGAGACGTAACGGGAGTAGAGTCGACCTAGATGTTAATGAGATGGGAGATGCAACGGAGTGTAATCGACCCGGATATTAAGGAACCTCTTATGAGGCAGTGATAAAAGACGTAACGTAAATTTAACCTATTAAAGGAGATTAAGGAACCTATTATAGAAAGTGCGGGAGATGTAACGTTATACAACCGATGGAAGACGTAACGTGAATACAATTGAGCTATTAAAGGAAGTTAAAGAGAGCTCTTACGAGGAGTGATAAAAGACGTAACGTAAATTTAACCTATTAAAGGAGATTAAGGAACCTCTTATGAGAAGTGCGGGAGATGTAACGTTATACAACCGATAGAAGACGTAACGTGAATACAATTGAGCTATTAAAGGAAAGAGAGCTCTTACGAGGAGTGAAGTCTTCCTAGATGTTAAGTTGCCCTGGATATTAAGGAACCTCCTACGAGGAGTGCGGGAGACGTAACGTTATGTGGAGATTTATCTGCTCGATCGTAAGATCGAGGTGGGAGACGGAACGGAGTGTACACGGAGTGCAGTTGATGGAAGACGTAACGTGAATACAACTGACCTATTAAAGGATGTTAAAGAGAGCTCTTACGAGGAGTGAAGTCTTCCTAGATGTTAAGTTGCGCTAGATGTTATAGGGACTCGACCGTTGCCAAACCCAACCCCTGCCCCACCAGACTACTTTAAGTAACGTAAATGCAGTTGAGCTATACTAGTTAAATAGAGCTCTTACGAGGAGTGATAAAAGACGTAACGTAAATTTAACCTATTAAAGGATATTAAGGAACATATTATAGAAAGTGCGGGAGATGTAACGTTATACAATCGATGGGAGATGTAACGGAGTGTAATCGACCAGGATATTAAGGAACCTCTTACGAGGAGTGAAATCGACCTAGATGTTAAGGAGACCGGGATGTTAGGAGATGGGAGATGTAACGGAGTGCAATCGACCTCTTAAAAGATGTTAATGAGACCTATTAAAGGATATTAAGGAACCTCTTATGAGGCAGTGATAAAAGACGTAACGTAAATTTAACCTATTAAAGGAGATTAAGGAACCTATTATAGAAAGTGCGGGAGATGTAACGTTATACAACCGATGGAAGACGTAACGTGAATACAATTGAGCTATTAAAGGAAAGAGAGCTCTTACGAGGAGTGAAGTCTTCCTAGATGTTAAGTTGCCCTGGATATTAAGGAACCTCCTACGAGGAGTGAAATCGACCTAGATGTTAAGGAGACCTGGATGTTAGGAGACCTCTTAAAGGATGTTAGGAGATGGGAGATGCAACGGAGTGTAATCGACCTCTTAAAAGATGTTAAGGAGACCTGGATGTTAGGAGACCTAGATGTTAAGGAGACCGGGATGTTAGGAGACCTAGATGTTTAGGAGACCTGGATGTTACTGAACCACCAGACTACTGTTTAAGTAACGTGAATACAATTGACCTAGATTAGATGTTAAGGAGACCTCTTAAGGTAAGGAGACCTCTTAAAGAACTATCTCGACCCAACACGAAGTTCACACGGCGTCTCCCCACTTCCAGTGGTTTCCTTCACGAACTCACTAACTATGGTTACGTCCTTCCTGGGTCTCCACTTATTCCTGTTACTGAGCGAACCTTTTTACTACAATCTCCGGCAATCAATCTCCAGGACCTAGAAAGCAAAGATTTTCCAGGCGAGAATCCGAGACTCTCAGGACCCCGAGTTCCTTGATGGAAAAGTCTCTTCCTTCGATCGGCTTCGAAAAAGCTTCTTCTTAGTACTTTGCTTCTTCTCCTTCTTGATAGTCTTGATTTCCTTTGGAATTAGTAAGAATATTATCCTCATCATATGATAAACAGTCTGGTTCTTTTTATTTCCTCTCCGATGTTCGCCGCGGAGATGGAAGACTTTGGCTTTGGAATGAATTCCAGGGGTCTGCTCTTAATTGAATATTAGCATATTTAGTAAGCCTCCCAGAGGAATCAAAACCCTCCTCTTCAAGGAGAAAGCCCAGCACCCCCGTGTCGTACCGCTTATGGTGATCCAGTCTCGAGACAGATTCGCGCACTTGATCGAACGGTGGGAGAAGGATCTTTTTCTGCTCGACCAAAGGAAAGAGACGTAACGTGAGTGATAAAAGACGTAACGTAAATGAGGGCTCCGCGCCTCGAGCGTAAGATCGAGGACCTGACGGGACTCGACCAACCGACGGCGGGGCCTACGTTTAAGTAACGTGAATGCAGTTGACCTATACTATGATGTTAAAGAGACCTCTTACGAGGAGTGAAGTCGACCTAGATGCTAAGGAGACCTAGATAGATGTTAAAAAGACCTCTTACGAGGAGTGCGGGAGATGCAACGGAGTGTAATCGACCTAGATGTTAGAGGAACCTGGATGTTAGGAGACCTCTTAAACGATGTTACTGAACCACCAAACTACTGAGACGTAACGTGAGTGAAGTCGACCTTTTTAAACATCCTTAACATCTAGGTCTCCTAACATCCAGGTCGACTTCACTCACGTTACGTCTCTTACCACTATGTTTCGTCTCTTTCCCTACCAAACTACTCTGCTCGTGCGAGAGCACGAGGACCTGACGGGACTCGAGCGGCTTGAAAATAGTCCTTTAAGAGGTCGACTGCACAACGTTACTTAAAGTAGTCTGGTGGGGCAGGAGATTTATCTACTCGACCTCCTGGGTCGAGGATCGTAACTCGAGCCCCGTCAGGTCCTCGACCTCGTAAACTCGGTCGAGTGACTAAAGTCCCTACGCAGATAAATCTCCTTGGGGAAAGAGACGTAACGTGAGTGCGGGAGATGTAACGTGAATGCAGTTGATGGAAGACGTAACGTGAATACAATTGATGGAAGACGTAACGTGAATAAATTGACCTATACTAGTTAAAGAGACCTCTTACGAGGAGTGATAAAAGACGTAACGTAAATTTAACCTATTAAAGGATATTAAGGAACCTCTTATGAGAAGTGCGGGAGATGTAACGTTATACAATCGATGGGAGATGTAACGGAGTGTAATCGACCCGGATATTAAGGAACCTCTTACGAGGAGTGCGGGAGATGTAACGTTATGCAATCGACCTCTTTAAGGATATTAAGGAACCTCTTATGAGGAGTGAAGTCGACCTCTTAAAGGATGTTAGGAGACCTAGATGTTAAGGAGACCTGGATGTTAGGAGATGGGAGATGCAACGGAGTGTAATCGACCTCTTAAAAGATGTTAAGTTGACCTGGATGTTAAAGAGAGCTCTTACGAGGAGTGAAGTCTTCCTAGATGTTAAGTTGCCCTGGATGTTATAGGGACTCGAGCTTGCGATCCTCGTAACACCCAGGTCTCCTTAACATCTAGGTCTCATTAACATCTAGGTCTCCTAACATCCCGGTCTCCTTAACATCTAGGTCTCCTAACATCCTTTAAGAGGTCGACTTCACTCCTCATAAGAGGTTCCTTAATATCCTTAAAGAGGTCGATTGCATAACGTTACATCTCCCGCACTCCTCGTAAGAGGTTCCTTAATATCCTTTGATCGATTGTATAACGTTACATCTCCCGCACTTCTCATAAGAGGTTCCTTAATATCTAATAGATCTCCTTAGCATCTAGGTCTCCTTAACATCTAGGTCGATTTCACTCCGTTACATCTCCCGCACTCCTCATAAGAGGTTTCCTTAATATCTAATAGATCAACTGTATTTACGTTACGTCTTCCTCATTTACGTTACGTCTTTTATCATTACGTTACGTCTCCCGCACTCCGTTACAAGATATTAAAGCACGTTACGTCTCTTTCCTATCGGTCGAGTACTATTAGATAAATCTCCTTAACAGCCAGGTCGACTTCACTCACGTTTCGTCTCTTTCCCCACCAGACTATTTTAAGTAACGTTGTGCAGTCGACCTAGTTGTGCAGTCGAGCTCATAAAACGTACCTCCCTTTTTGGTGAACCTCTAATAGCTCGAGATCTTCGAATTTGAGCTATTAGCTTATTATTCCGCAAGAAAGGATCATTCCTAAGCGGATCGAATAGATTCCGACATCAGAAGCGTCTCACCTTCAGGTGACCGGAGAGTAGGGTTTTTTATGTTGGATCATAGTAATCTACCTAACTGGTGGAATGGCAGCAGGCAGGGATTGGGCAGAAGAAGCCTGTGGCTTTAAACTAGCCCGGCGAAACTACTTATGACAGACTATAGACGAAAAAGCATTAATGCTTAAATGGGCGTGGGAGCCACCAGAAATGGTGGTAGAAGCGGATGATCGTCTACAAACGAGGAAGAGTAGTATGTTAGACTTGCCGGACGATCGGGACAAAGGGTGTTCTAGCGAGGAGATTTTTCTGATGCTGAGGGAAGTGAAAGAATTCCCTGAATATCCGGAACCTGTGGAATCTTCGAGCGGAAAGAGGTTGCTGAGAGATGTTGATGAGTCTGTTGCAGAAGTTTGGGTTGGCTAGACAATCATATCCCGTTATCTCTGATCATAGTCTGGTGCGGATGGCCTTAACCACTTTTAAGAGGTCTCCTTTAAATAGTTTGGTGGGGAAAGAGACGTAACGTGAGTGAAGTCGACCTGGATGTTAAGGCACTCGTATTTAAAGAGGTCGACTGCACTCTGTTACTTAAACGGCGCAAGGGCGTGGCGGGGTAGGCCCGTGGGGGTCTTCCGGCGCAAGGGATCGGTCGAGTCGCTCTGCACCTTTTACTTTAAGAGGTCAACTGCACTCCGTTTTCACTCCGTGACGTCTCCCATCAACTCCACTACGTTACTTAAACGTAGGTCCCGCCGTCGGTCAGTTTTCGATAGTTTGGGCCTACCCCGCCAAACTACGACGTAACGTGAGTGATAAAAGACGTAACGTAAATGAGGAAGACGTAACGTAAATGAGGGCTCCGCGCCTCGATCGTAAGATCTCCCTTAACATCTAGGTCTCCTTAACATCTAGGTCGATTTCACTCCGTTACATCTCCCGCACTTACGTTACGCCGTAGTTTGGCGGGTCAGTAACATCAGGTCTCCTTAACATCTAGGTCTCCTAACATCCCGGTCTCCTTAACATCTAGGTCGATTTCACTCCGTTACATCTCCCGCACTTCTCATAAGAGGTTCCTTAATATCTAATAGATCTCCTTAGCATCTAGGTCTCCTTAACATCTAGGTCGATTTCACTCCGTTACATCTCCCGCACTCCTCATAAGAGGTTTCCTTAATATCTAATAGATCAACTGTATTTACGTTACGTCTTCCTCATTTACGTTACGTCTTTTATCATTACGTTACGTCTCCCGCACTCCGTTACAAGATATTAAAGCACGTTACGTCTCTTTCCCAAACTACTGATTTATCTGCGTAGTTAGTGACTCGATCGAGTTTACGAGATCGAGGCGGGAGACGGAACGGAGTGTACACGGAGTGCAGTTGATGGAGATTTATCTGCTCGTGCGTTAGCACGAGGACCTTGACGGGACTCGACTGCCAGCGGCCTACCCCACCAGACTATTTTAAGTAACGTGAATAAATTGATGGGAGATGTAACGGAGTGCGGGAGACGTAACGTAATGATAAAAGACGTAACGTAAATGAGGAAGACGTAACGTAAATACAGTTGATCTATTAGATATTAAGGAAACCTCTTATGAGGAGTGCGGGAGATGTAACGGAGTGAAATCGACCTAGATGTTAAGGAGACCTAGATGCTAAGGAGATCTATTAGATATTAAGGAACCTCTTATGAGAAGTGCGGGAGATGTAACGGAGTGAAATCGACCTAGATGTTAAGGAGACCGGGATGTTAGGAGACCTAGATGTTAATGAGACCCGGAAGTTAAAGAGAGCTCTTACGAGGAGTGAAGTCTTCCTAGATGTTAAGTTGCGCTGGATGTTATAGGGACTCGACTGATAAGGAGCCCTTGCGCCAGGAGTGTACACGGAGTGCAGTTGACCTCGGATGTTATAGGGACTCTCCCTTCGGGTTCGCTACCTATCGGTTTTTGTCTAAAGCCTCGCTACCTTTCAGGTAGCAGCCTCCGGAAAGAGACGTAACGTGAGTGATAAAAGACGTAACGTAAATGAGGAAGACGTAACGTAAATGCAGTTGACCTGGTAGATATTAAGGAAACCTCTTACGAGGCAGTGATAAAAGACGTAACGTAAATTTAACCTATTAAAGGATATTAAGGAACCTCTTATGAGAAGTGAAGTCGTCCTGGATGTTAGGAGACCTAGATGTTTAGGAGACCCAGATGTTTAGGAGACCTGGATGTTAGGAGACCCATTAAAGGATGTTAAAGAGACCTCTTACGAGGAGTGAAGTCGACCTAGATGCTAAGGAGATGGGAGATGTAACGGAGTGCGGGAGACGTAACGTGAATGCAGTTGATGGAAGACGTAACGTGAATACAATTGACCTATTAAAGGATGTTAAAGAGAACTCTTACGAGGAGTGAAGTCTTCCTAGATGTTAAGTTGACCTGGATGTTAAAGAGACCTCTTACGAGGAGTGAAGTTGACCTAGATGTTAAAGAGACCCGGATATTAAGGAACCTCTTATGAGAAGTGCGGGAGACGTAACGTGAATGCAATTGATCTATACTATGATGTTAAAGAGACCTCACCTCTTACGAGGAGTGAAGTCGACCTAGATGTTTAGGAGACCTGGATGTTAAGAGGTGGGAGATGTAACGGAGTGTGGAGATTTATCTACTCGATCTCCTGGATCGAGGACCTTGACGGGACTCGAGCGTAGTTTGGTGGGGTAGGCCCCATGGGTCGAGCAGATAAATCTCCTACCCCACCAGACTACTGTTTAAGTAACGTTGTGGTAAGAGACGTAACGTGAGTGAAGTCGACCTGGATGTTAGGAGACCTCTTAAAAGATGTTAGGAGACCTCTTAAAGGAGACCTCTTAAAGGACTACTTCGACCTCTTAAAGGAGACCTCTTAAGGAAGACCCCTTAAAGGAGTGCAGTCGACCTAGTTGGCGAGAGAGTGCGACCGACAAAGATGAAATCTACTCGCGCTTAGCCATCCAAAAGAGAGGTGCTCCCCTATGAGTATCCAACGGAATATTACATCGATTTCAAAGTCTGTCTTCAATGAGAAGGTGAACGTCAATCGCCAACTAAACTACATGTTATTCTATGAAATTTCGAGATAGAGTACAAAGCTATAAGAGTGCGAGAAGGACGAACTGTGGAAATAAGGATTTCACAAACGATCACCTATAATGTGGTGAAAGCAGCGGAGACTTTCTCCTATCCCAGAAAGAGAGTGAGGAAGACGGAAGGAAATCGATAGCTAATTAAGCTCGGATGCCAGAAATTTCCTCGGAAACACCAGTCAGGAAGCTAAGTTCTCTTACGAAAGAGATTCTTTTCGTTGGTAGTCTGGGATCGGCCCCATTTCGTTCTTAGGACGAGCACGATCTTCTTATAGACGACACAGAATGAGAAAGAGTATGCGTGAGCTCACCCTTTCAGGCAGTCCCCATTATTGGAATCGATTGAATCTCATCGACGTAACATACTTCACCGTAGACCACTGGACGAAGGGAAGCGAGAAGAAGGTGAACGCCCCACCCGATATATTCCCCGAGCCAACAGCTCTCTTCGTACGCTCGCTACTATATCCTAGGTTTGTTCATCCGACATATCAGAAAGAGAGGTCGATCGGGGAAGACTTTTTTTTTCAATGTAGAGATTGAGCGGAAGGTTCCACCCTTTTTCCGCTCCTCGGATTTGATCTCGATGTGCGTGAACGTATCGACTATAGGAAGTTTCGTATAGGTAGAGAGAGGATAGAAAACTTGGGATTCGCACGATCTAGACCATCATAGAGCACGCATGATATGTAGGAGTCGAGAGAGTTTGGTGAGATTCCCACCTAGGTAGACAGGGTTGTCCTCTTCGGTCCTCCCAGAGGTTATTAATCAAAAGGGAGGGGGTCCAACAACTACAATATACAATTCCAGGCACCCGGGGAATATACAAAACTTAGGCACCTGCGATCCTCTGAAGAAGAGGCGATGATCCGGCCCGATGGGAAGTTTAGAAGTCAAGCCTAGTGAAGTTTACCCCTTTTATCAGATCGATCCGGAAGAAGGTCATGACGCCCCTAGAACTGGGACTGATGAATAGCGTGGAGGGGTTGATGGTGTTAGATAGAGATCCGTATCGCGGTCTTATCTCTCTTTCTCCTAGTTGTTTTGTTGTTTGAATAAGTTTAGGGTTGAATGGATGGAAACGATAATAGATCGGATAGCCTTTTATAGTAACTATAGAACCTCGGATTTGGAATTCTCAGAAGTTGTTGGATCTTTGACAAGCTCTCGCGTACGGAGTAGGATAGGCGCATAGTTAAAAAGGATTTGGTGGTTAGACCAATAGGTAGCGAGACTGCTACCGAGGAGATTTATCCGCTCGACCGAAGGAAAGAGACGTAACGTGAGTGCGGGAGATGTAACGGAGTGCGGGAGACGTAACGAGTCGACCTAGATGTTAATGAGACCTAGATGTTAAGGAGACCTGGATGTTACTGAACCACCAAACTACTGAGACGTAACGTGAGTGCGGGAGATGTAACGTGAATGAGGAAGACGTAACGTGAATAAATTGAGCTATATTAGATGTTAAAGAGAGCTCTTACGAGGCAGTGATAAAAGACGTAACGTAAATGCAGTTGATCCATTAGATATTAAGGAACCTCTTATGAGAAGTGCGGGAGATGTAAATACAATCGATGGGAGATGTAACGGAGTGTAATCGACCCGGATATTAAGGAACCTCTTACGAGGAGTGCGGGAGACGTAACGTTATGTGGAGATTTATCTGCTCGTGCGCCAGCACGAGGTGGGAGACGGAACGGAGTGTACACGGAGTGCAGTTGATGGAAGACGCAACGTGAATAAATTGATGGAGATTTATCTGCTCGATCTCCTAGATCGAGGACCTGATGGGACTCGAGCTGCGATCCTCGTAACATCCAGGTCTCCTTAACATCTAGGTCTCCTAACATCCAGGTCGACTTAACATCTAGGTCGATTTCACTCCGTTACATCTCCCGCACTTCTCATAAGAGGTTCCTTAATATCCTTAAAGAGGTCTCATTAACATCTAGGTCGACTCTACTCCCGTTACGTCTCCCACATAACGTTACGTCTCCCGCACTCCGTTGCATCTCCCGCACTCACGTTACGTCTCTTTCCTATCGGTCGAGTAGATAAATCTCCTACCCCACCAGATGTTTAAGTAACGTGAATACAATTGAGCTATTAAAGGATATTAAGGAAGCTCTTACGAGGCTTTAATATCTTGTAACGGAGTGCGGGAGACGTAACGTTATGTGGAGATTTATCTGCTCGATCGTAAGATCGAGGTGGGAGACGGAACGGAGTGTACACGGAGTGCAGTTGATGGAAGACGTAACGTGAATACAACTGACCTATTAAAGGATGTTAAAGAGAGCTCTTACGAGGAGTGATAAAAGACGTAACGTAAATTTAACCTATTAAAGGAGATTAAGGAACCTCTTATGAGAAGTGCGGGAGATGTAACGTTATACAACCGATGGAAGACGTAACGTGAATATAATTGAGCTATTAAAGGAAAGAGAGCTCTTACGAGGAGTGAAGTCTTCCTAGATGTTAAGTTGCCCTGGATATTAAGGAACCTCCTACGAGGAGTGAAATCGACCTAGATGTTAAGGAGACCTGGATGTTAGGAGATGGGAGATGTAACGGAGTGCAATCGACCTCTTAAAAGATGTTAAGTTGCGCTAGATGTTATAGGGACTCGACCGAAGGGAGCCCTTGCGCCTACCCTCGACCGTTGCCAAACCCAACCCCTGCCCCACCAGACTACTTTAAGTAACGTAAATGCAGTTGAGCTATACTAGTTAAATAGAGCTCTTACGAGGCTTTACATCTTGTAACGGAGTGCGGGAGACGTAACGTTATGTGGGAGACGTAATGTAATGATAAAAGACGTAACGTAAATGCTGTTGATCCATTAGATATTAAGGAACCTCTTATGAGAAGTGCGGGAGATGTAACGTTATACAATCGAGCTATTAAAGGAAGTTAAAGAGAGCTCCTATGAGGAGTGCGGGAGACGTAACGTTATGCAATCGACCTATTAAAGGATATTAAGGAACCTCTTATGAGGCAGTGATAAAAGACGTAACGTAAATTTTACCTATTAAAGGAGATTAAGGAACCTATTATAGAAAGTGAAGTCGTCCTGGATGTTAGGAGACCTCTTAAAGGATGTTAGGAGATGGGAGATGCAACGGAGTGTAATCGACCTCTTAAAAGATGTTAAGGAGACCGGGATGTTAGGAGATGGGAGATGTAACGGAGTGCAATCGACCTCTTAAAAGATGTTAATGAGAGCTCTTTAAGGATATTAAGGAACCTCTTATGAGGCAGTGATAAAAGACGTAACGTAAATTTTACCTATTAAAGGAGATTAAGGAACCTATTATAGAAAGTGCGGGAGATGTAACGTTATACAACCGATGGAAGACGTAACGTGAATATAATTGAGCTATTAAAGGAAAGAGAGCTCTTACGAGGAGTGAAGTCTTCCTAGATGTTAAGTTGCCCTGGATATTAAGGAACCTCCTACGAGGAGTGAAATCGACCTAGATGTTAAGGAGACCTGGATGTTAGGAGACCTCTTAAAGGATGTTAGGAGATGGGAGATGCAACGGAGTGCGGGAGACGTAACGTTATGCAATCGACCTCTTTAAGGATATTAAGGAACCTCTTATGAGGAGTGAAGTCGACCTCTTAAAGGATGTTAGGAGACCTCTTAAAAGATGTTAAGGAGACCTAGATGTTAATGAGATGGGAGATGTAACGGAGTGTAATCGACCCGGATATTAAGGAACCTCTTATGAGGAGTGATAAAAGACGTAACGTAAATTTTACCTATTAAAGGAGATTAAGGAACCTATTATAGAAAGTGCGGGAGATGTAACGTTATACAATCGACCTATTAAAGGATATTAAGGAACCTCTTACGAGGAGTGAAATCGACCTAGATGTTAAGGAGACCTGGATGTTAGGAGACCTCTTAAAGGATGTTAGGAGATGGAGATTTATCTGCTCGATCTCCTAGATCGAGGACCTGATGGGACTCGACCGTACGGGAGCCCTTGCGCCCGTGTAATCGACCTCTTAAAAGATGTTAAGGAGACCGGGATGTTAGGAGATGGGAGATACAACGGAGTGCGGGAGACGTAACGTTATGTGGAGATTTATCTGCTCGTGCGCCAGCACGAGGAGATTTATCGGCGTAGGAGATTTATCTACTCGAGCGCATTTATGCGATCGAGGCGGGAGACGGAACGGAGTGTACACGGAGTGCAGTTGATGGAAGACGTAACGTGAATAAATTGACCTATTAAAGGAAGTTAAAGAGAGCTCTTACGAGGAGTGAAGTCTTCCTAGATGTTAAGTTGCGCAGGATGTTACGGGGACTCGAGCGGCGATCCTCGTAACATCCAGGTCTCCTTAACATCTAGGTCGATTTCACTCCGTTGCATCTCCCGCACTCACGTTACGTCTCTTTCCTATCGGTCGAGTAGATAAATCTCCTACCCCACCAGAAGTTTAAGTAATGTAATGATAAAAGACGTAACGTAAATGCTGTTGATCCATTAGATATTAAGGAACCTCTTATGAGAAGTGCGGGAGATGTAACGTTATACAATCGAGCTATTAAAGGAAGTTAAAGAGAGCTCCTATGAGGAGTGCGGGAGACGTAACGTTATGTGGGAGACGTAACGGGAGTAGAGTCGACCTAGATGTTAATGAGACCTATTAAAGGATATTAAGGAACCTCTTATGAGGCAGTGATAAAAGACGTAACGTAAATTTTACCTATTAAAGGAGATTA